ATAATTATGAAATTTGCTAGGTGAAAAGTTAAAGTTTAATTAGTATTTATACGATAATCTGTAATTAAATGATAGGTTCTTTTTTTTTGTTTTTTATGATAACAAGTTTTATCTTGTTCAATATATAAATATTTGAAAAATAAAGAAATATACCTAGGATAATTTGTACCGAAACTAGTCTAGTATCTAAGATTATATTTCTATAATTAATTATGGAAAGTTTCTTGAATTCTAATATAGAATTAGTGAATTAAGTTTTTTTCTGATTATAATACTTTACTTTATACATAAATTAGGTTTAATAATAGTATATGTAGAGAGAAGAATTAAATCACTTACTATTAAAGTTTTGGGAATATAAGTTAAAAAGAGCGAAAAAAATATAAGTTTCTATAAAATATATTAATTTGTTGTATTAGTTATAAAGTAGAAATTTATATTAGATGTATAATATAAATAAGTATTAAATATATCTTATATATGATGTATGCGTTAAAGGAATATAATTATGATTAGTGATAGCCAAATTTTCATTGCCTTGTTATTTGCATTAGTTTCAGCAGTATTAGCAATTCGATTAGGTATAGATTTATATAGATAGATCTATATTGAAAATTAATTTTATTTTATTTACGAAAGATGTAGTTTTTAGTGAAAAATTTACATCTTTTTTGTTTACAGTTTTATATTCTGATTCTATGATTCTATATAAAAGTTTATTGAAGCTATAAATTTTTATGAATTATTAGATAGAGTATTATCTTGATAAATTTAAATGCTATAATGACCATTTGAAGACATTTGTTTTTATTAGTTGGTTACTATATGTAATTGCTAATTATAATTAATAATTAAAATATTTAAATAATAGGCTTATTGTTGTGAGCATTGCAAAAGATATAACTCGTCCAGTTTTTCCTTTTACTGCTATTGTTGGTCAAGAAGAAATGAAATTAGCATTAATTCTAAATGTTATTGATCCTAAAATAGGTGGTGTAATGATCATGGGGGATCGTGGTACAGGAAAATCAACTACTATTAGAGCTATAGCTGATTTACTCCCCAAGATAGAAGTGGTTGAAGATGATGTATTTAATTCTCATATATCTGATTATGAGCTGATGGGTGAATCTATTAAAGAAAAAATAGATAAAGGGCAAAATATTAATAGCATTTTAATAAAAGTCCCTATGATAGACTTACCTTTAGGTGCAACTGAAGATAGGGTGTGTGGAACTATTGATATTGAAAAAGCCTTAACGGAAGGTATTAAAACTTTTGAACCTGGTTTATTGGCTAAGGCTAATAGAGGTATTTTATATGTTGATGAAGTAAATTTGTTAGATGATCATTTAGTCGACATATTGCTAGACTCAGCGGCATCAGGCTGGAATACTGTTGAACGTGAAGGTATTTCAATTCGTCATCCAGCTCGATTTGTTTTAGTTGGTTCAGGCAATCCTGAAGAAGGAGAATTAAGGCCACAACTTCTAGATCGGTTTGGTATGCACGCTGAAATTCGTACAGTAAAGCAACCTTCGTTAAGAGTTCAGATTGTTGAGCAGAGAAGTAAGTTTGACAGTAATCCCTATGAATGCTTAAACGAATTTGAAGCAGAACAAGAAAAATTGAAGCGCAGTATTATTGAAGCTCAAAGTATTTTATCTAATGTTAGCATCGATTATGACTTGAGAGTGAAAATTTCTGAAGTTTGTGGCGAGTTAGATGTAGATGGTTTGCGTGGCGATATTGTAACAAATAGAGCTGCAAAAGCTTTTGCGGCGTATAATAGTAAAGATCAAGTTGAAATTAGTGATATTAAACAAGTTATTGCACTATGTTTACGTCATAGGCTTCGTAAAGACCCTTTAGAAACAATTGACTCAGGTTTTAAGGTGAAAAAAGTATTTGAAAACATTTTTGGATCTAGTTAATTTTACCTTATTTAAAACAGGCTCAGTAGGATTCGAACCTACATTAGAGACTTAGAAGGTCCCTGTCCTAATCCTTTAGACGATGAGCCCTGGACGTTTAGTAATTAAAATTGGGCGGTACTGGACTTGAACCAGTGACCACCTGCTTGTAAGGCAGGCGCTCTACCACTGAGCTAACCGCCCTTCAAAAATGATATTAATATATATTTTTAGAATATGCAAGATATAGATTATTTATAATAATATGAATTTTTGAGGATATAATTAATTGTGCAGTTAAATTTACATCAGTTGTGTCGTTCATTCTTAAAATGTTTAAAGTCGATAAGTTATATGATTTTAAATTTTAAAATATCAGATATAGAATTATATAGTATAGTAGAGCAAATGAATATGGTAGGACCAGGTTCATTGGTCATTAGTTTAATAACAGCGTTTTTTGTAAGTGTAGTCTTTACTTTACAAGTTACTAAAGAATTCTTATATCTTAATGCAGTTAGTCTAGTAGGAGCAATTTTAACTTTAGCTTTTATTAGAGAACTATCCCCCGTATTAACTTCTGTAATTATTATTGGTCGAGTAGGATCATGCTTTACAGCTGAATTAGCTACAATGAAAGTAACAGAGCAAATTGATGCTCTATATATTTTAAATACTAATCCTATTGTATACCTGGTTATTCCACGAATAATATCTTGCGTTACTATGTTACCTATACTTACTTTTCTTTCTTTTTCTACTAGTATAGCAAGTAGTGCTTTTATTTGTTTTACTTTATATGGCATAAATCCTGTAATTTTTTTTGTTTCTTCTACTTCTTCCTTGTCAATTGTTGATATAATGAGATCCTTACTTAAAACAATAATATTTGGTTTTTTTATATCATCTATTAGTTGTATTTGTGGTCTTTCTACTAAAGGTGGAGCAAAAGGAGTGGGAAAATCTACGACTATATCAGTTGTTGCCTCACTATTAACGGTTTTTATTCTAGATTTCATACTCTCGTATTTAATGTTTAATAAATTAGATAGCTCTATTAAGACTTTATAATTTAAGTTCGAGATTAATATATAAAAATGGTCATTGTTTCGCAAATTATAGCAACTATATTGAAGTTATGGTCACATATTACTTTAAAAATACGCTTTGTAGCTTTAGTAACACTTACTATCTCAGTTGTTATGAGTGGTTTAACTTTTTGGGCTTTAACGATAATAAAAGAGGATTCAATATTTATAAATAATCTTTTTTCTATAGATTTAGGCACATTATTCGCATCTAATATTTTAGATTTTGTGGAAGTAAATAATCAATATGAGGTAGCTAGTTTTGTAGAAAAAATTTATTTAAATACTTTTAGTGTAAAATACATCTTACTCTTTGATAATAATGGTAGTTTATTTTTTTGCTTACCTAAATATAGCCAAGAGTTGCCAAATACTTTTGATTTACAACGCGAAATATTTCATTTTAAGATACTTAATTCTTTGTTTGGTATACCACTTGTAAAATATAATAATTTTTTGAAAGATAACGTTATTGATATTATTATACCTTTGACTAAGAATGGTCAAATTTTGGGATCTCTTGATTTAGGTATAAATTCTAGTTTAATTGTTGCTTCATATTCTAAGTTAATTAGAAATATTAGTATTACTATTTTTGTGTCTATTTGGTTAATGGTTATTATAGGAGCTACTTTCAATACTTTAATTATTGTTGATCCTATAAAAAAATTATCGCTAGGTATGAAAAATATTACTGCAGGTAATTTTAACCAAAGAATTGAATTAACTTTTGAAGGTACATTAGGTCATTTAATTTTGAGTTTTAATGAAATGTCTAAAAGGTTGGAGTCATATGAAAGAAAGAATGTAGATAAGCTTTTACTGGAAAAAGTAAAACTTGAAACAATTGTTTCAAGTATAGCTGATGGAGCTATTGTTGTTGATAATGAACTTAGAATTTTGTTTGTGAATCGAATAGCTATAAAAGCTTTTAATTGGACAAATTTAGATATTGTTGGTAAATCTATTTTTGATCATTTTCCACTTCATGTAACTGATTCATTACTACCTGTTTTAAATGATTTTGTTAAGTCTAATTGTTTATATAATTTGAATTATCAAACCGAAGAACTCTATATTGATTTACAATATAATTCAAGCTCAAAAAAATTTTTTCGCTTTCTTCTGACAGCTGTTATAGATCATAATAGTTGTTTATTGATGGGTGTTGCTATCATAATTCAAGATATTACTAGAGAGGTTAAATTGAATGAAGCAAAAAATCAGTTTATGGCCAACGTATCACATGAGCTTAGAACACCTTTATGTAATGTAACTTCTTTTTTGGAAACACTTTTAGATTATCATAATTGTTTAACTAGTCAGCAGCAAAGAAATTTTTTGAATATTGCTAATAATGAAACTAAACGTTTATCAGAATTGGTTAATGATATACTAGATTTATCTCGTTTAGAATCTGGACATCATTATATATACAATTTAGTGAAAGTTGATATAAGAAAAATTATCTACGATATAGTTGAGTCATCACAATTAATTGCGAATTTAAATCAAATCACATTAATCAGTGAATTAGATCCGACAATTAAGTTTGTATGGGCTCATCAAAATTCTTTACTTCAAGTATTCGCAAATCTTATTAGTAATGCAATTAAATTTACTAGTATTAAAGGTAAGATAGTTCTAAGAGTTTATATAGTTGTTTCTTCTATTAGTCAAATATATGATGGTATAATAAAAAATAAAAATAATCCTCACAATAAGAAACAGGTAAAGTTAGTACGGATAGAAATTATAGATGAAGGTATAGGTATTGATAAAAGAGATCAAAAACATGTATTTGATCGATTTGTCAGAATAGAAAATAATATACACACTTTAGAAGGAACTGGTTTGGGATTGCCTATTGTTAAAAATATTTTGAATAAACATAATACCCAGTTTATTCTATACAGTGAATTGCTAGTTGGTATGAGTTTATCTTTTGATCTATTATGGGCTGATTCATAAAAGCATTATATGCTTATGTGTCTATTTTATTTTTCTACACCTATAAATAATTTTTTATCTTTTTCTTGCAAAAAAGTATACAATGTATATATTGAAATATTGTAAAGCTTGAATTTCTTTATAGTATGATTTTTTATAATTATATTATATTTATACTACTCACAATTTTACGTTAAGTTATAGATAAAGTTGATTATCTATATATTAAATTATGATTTATTAATTACATTGTCTTGTCTGTAATTTGTATATCTGTCTGTATATAAATATTGAATTTAGTTTTATAAATTTAGCATTGACATAAATAAATTACAAGTTTTTAAGGTATTTATGCTAATGTATGAGTATATATATTATTTCTGCATTTTTTATTAGGAGGTAATTATTATGTCAGGAGGATCAACAGGTGAACGTCCTTTTTCTGATATCATTACAAGTATACGATATTGGGTTATTCATAGTATTACAATACCATCGTTATTTGTAGCCGGTTGGCTATTTGTAAGTACAGGTTTAGCTTATGATGTATTCGGGACACCTAGGCCTAATGAGTATTTTACGCAAGATCGTCAACAAGTTCCATTAGTCAATGATCGTTTTAGTGCAAAACAGGAGCTTGAAGACCTAACAAAAGGACTTTAAAAAGGAGTTTATATTATGGGTGAAAGAAATTCTAATCAGCCAATATCATATCCCATTTTCACATTTAGATGGTTAGCTATCCACGGCTTAGCTATTCCAACAATATTTTTTTTGGGTGCTATTACATCTATGCAATTTATTCAACGATAGGAGATTTCTATGAGTGGTCCTAATCCTAATAAAGAGCCTGTAGAATTAAACCGTACATCTTTATTCTGGGGCTTATTATTGATCTTTGTTTTGGCGGTTCTGTTTTCAAGTTACTTTTTTAATTAAATATACTAATTAATAGTTTCTTGTATTATGATTTGCTTTATTATTTACATATTATGGTTGGAGATATTAAAAAATGACAGGTACAGGTAGAGTTCCTTTATGGTTAGTTGCTACTATAGGTGGTATAGCTGCTATAACAGTTTTAGGAATTTTTATTTATGGTTCCTATTCTGGCATAGGCTCATCTTTATAGTTTATTTAAATTATAGATTTAATTATTGTTTTTATTAATAATCTCATATATATAATAATTAAAATCAGCCACTTTAGTGTTTAAATTAAAGTGACTGATTTTTGATTATATTAATTTAATTTATATTTTCTACTTCAATATATAAAAAAATTAGTGCCATACTCAAACCTGGAAATACGATTCCTGCTAAGGGTACTAAAATGGATGGTAAATAGGAAGCTGTCATATTGCTTGATTTTTTAAAATTAATAATTGACTTCAATATTCTTATACTGTAATTATATAACTATATTGATAATTATAAATTATATGTTATAAAAATTGTAAAATTTAATATTTATATTTTTTTATATTAGTCATATTATTTATATGAATATTGCTTATAGTTATTATCTAATATATTACTTTGTAATGGAGGAGTCTAGTAATGAATAATCATTTATCAAATTTAGTATCTGAAAATTTAGAGGCAATGCGTAAGTTTTCAGAAGTCTATGCTAAAAGAACAGGTACATTTTTTTGCTCTGATGTTAGTGTTACTGCAGTAGTAATTGAAGGATTGGCAAAGCATAAGGATCAATATGGTTCGCCTTTGTGTCCTTGCCGCCATTATGAAGATAAATCAATAGAAGTATTAAACGCCTACTGGAATTGTCCTTGCGTACCGATGAGAGAAAGAAAAGAATGTCATTGTATGCTTTTCTTAACTCCAGATAATGAATTTGCTGGCGAAAGTCAAGAACTAGAGGCTGAAATATTGTTATCAAAAATTAGCTAATATGACTCTAGATATTTTTAATGCAGATATAATTATATTCTAAGTATCTGCATAATTTTTTTATATTGAATTCATTGTAGATCAATTATTTAACCTATAAATTGCCTTTTTTGAATGATAATAAAATTATTACAGCTGGTCCTACTAATACAATTATACTAAGTGATACAAGCTGACCAATTACTTGCCAATTAATCATAATTATAATACTCCTTATTTTTATTTTGTTAATTATATTATAATATAGTTTTATTTTTATTAATTACATTCTTTTATAAGTTTTGAAACTATTATTTATTACCATCTTTTATATAAATTAATAACAAACTCATGAATTAATAGATTTTTCTAACATCTCTTGTAATTGTGACTGTTCATAGAGGTTTAGGACTATATCTGCTCCACCAATAAATTGACCATTAATATATACTTGTGGAATTGTAGGCCATTGCGAGTATAATTTAATTGCATTTCGCATATCATCATTTTTTAGTACATTCACAGTGTAATAATTAATATTAAAACTATTTAAAATTTTTACTACAGTATTTGAAAAACCACACATAGGCATCGTCTTTTCTCCTTTCATAAAAACAATAATTTTATGTTTTTTAATTAAAGTATCGATAGTATTGTGTAACTGAAGATTCATAATTATTTTCTTTATTATTTTTGATTAGTATAAAGTTTTAATGATAGTTTACAATAGTAATATGTTTATTTTCGAAACTGATTTAAAATAGTTGTTGTCAATAGAAAATAAACTAACTGCCATAACTTATTTTGTAATATAATAATTTCTTTAGTTATTTAATTAGCTATATATTAAAATTTATAATTAAGTAACTTATACTTTATAGTAATTCTAGATATTTTATTGTATTAGATAGGTAATTTAATTAACGTATGATATTCTTATAGATTAATTTTAAGTAAAATCTTAAGCTTGTACAAAATCTGTTAGTTGTAAAAAATCACTTATAGAATTGATTAAACAAGTTTAATAAAAATGCTAATAATCAGTAAAACTGTCTAATAAAATTAGAATTAATTAAGTAAGTAAATTATCCATTTTTTAAATAATCATTTTTAAATTTCCTAATTAGCTATCCAAATTAACTGTTCTAAGATTCTGACTAATATAGATTGTAATCACGTTAATATCGTCTTTTTTGATCACAACTTCCTGTATTTGTAGATAAAATTGCTTTTTAGTGGTAAATAGACTAAACGTCTTATAATGTTTTCAAATTAGATGTTTCTCAGTAATATTTTGGTTTGAAAATTTATTTTATATTGCTTTTTTAATAACTTTTTCAATGCTTAGTGTAGCATAGTTTTTTCTTTTCAATTTAGTATTATTTCTATAGTTAAATAAAAACTCTTTAAGTAATATAATGTTCACCTTTTTTATAATTTATATGTTATTTTAGGAAATGAAAATGTTATTAATCTCTAGAAGTCTATTTTTCATTGACTAAAGAATCTGGTTGGTATTTATAAAAAAGTTCAGTATCTTTAAATAATTCGATTACTTTTTGAATATCTGTATATTCTTCAATAAAATTTTTCGTATTTTTATGTTTGATAATAGAAGGTTTTGATTCTTTAATATTTTTTAAATTCATTTTGGGTCTACTGCTAAAAAAAAAATTTTTACCTATAAAATTTTTTTACTACACTTTATGTAGCTATAAATTTTTATGTATTCTAACAACTTAACACTTTGTAAACAATTGTTTAAGTCCAAGTGAAACAAATAGTTCTGTAAGAGAATAATATTTATCACTAAAAAATTATAAGTACGTTAAGAGGTTATTTTTAATCCATTATAAGTAGTTAACTATTTTACAAAATCTTTAATCTGAGCTTTTATGATTGTATCATAATGAATGTAATAATTTACCCATAGTAGCTATTCATTGAATAGGTCTTTTTCTACACTTCTATAAACAAAGCAGATTTTGGCTCAAAAAAATCACTGTTACTTTGTTGAGGATACGTTTTAAATTATTTATCTTGATATTTGTTAATTAATTAGTCCTTTTCAACTTTGTCTACTCTATATATAATTTTAGATTATTAATTTGTGATTACAGAATATTGATTAAGTAAATTCTTATATGGTTTTTATCCATCTTTGAAAGAGTGAAATGGAATAGACCTAATACATTGTCTATTTGATATGCAATTTATGTGAGTCTTACAAGGATATTTGTTGGTTAATATTTGATTTGAAAATAGTCTTTCGGTATTAATTTTTGAGCTAAAAGCAAATGTTTTCTGTTGTTTACTTGTACTAATATAAGATAAATATATTTATTGATTTAGTAATTCATAATTTAGATTAAATAATTACTAGTAATCAATAAATATATAGCCAGTTATCATATTTTTTTAGACGTAAATTTTTCCATTCAATTATATAGTGCTTTATACTAGTTTTTTGTATTGTATAGATAATTTTATTTAAAAAACTTTGACTTAAAGATTGACTAAAATTATGATATATAAAAATTTGTAAAGTTCTTGCTTGAAGTGCATGATGTTGCTTATTGATCAATAAATAATTTAAAGCAAGATTTGTTTCATGACGACTTATCATGTAAAGCTTAATAGCATTTTGTTTGATATATTCATTTTCTATATCGGATATATGTAGGAAGTAATTAATTTGTTGTTCTACGTTAAATAAAAAATATTGATTTAGATATGGTAATAATTCATTTCTTAAACGATTTCGATTTATGTTATATTCATAATTGCTAATATCTGACCAAACAGGTAGTGTAAACTTACGGCAAAACCATGCAAGATCTGATCTTGTATAATTTATGAGAGGTCTAATTATTTGAGTATCTTTATTTAATTGTCTTTTATGAGTTAAGCTTGTTGCTCCATCAATAGTAGTTCCTCTCATAAGTTGTTGTAAAAAAGTTTCAATTTTATCTGTACTTGTATGTCCAGTTATAATAGTTGTATATTTGTAATTTGCTGCATGCTGTATAAGTATTTGATATCTTATATTTCTTGCCTCTAATTCTGATTTTACAATATGCTGAATTTGATATATATATATCTTTTCATTTTTAATTTTTAGTAAATTAATTAAATGTTCAACCTGTTTCTGACTATCTTTCTTCCATTGATGGTCAATATGAATATAACTAATATTTAATCTGCATTTGTATTCTTTTATAAAATCTTGTAATAATCTAACCAGGCATAAAGAATCTTGTCCACCAGACAAGGCAATTAGTATAGAAGACAACGGTTGAGAGTCTATTATGTTACGCATATTAGTATAAAAACTTTCATGTAGATATGTATACATTTTTTGCTATTGTTAGTTTGATAATTAATACACTGAAGATTTGAGTTAGATAATATTTAATTATACTTGCTATTATATTGTTACTGTGTTATTTATATCTTAAGGTTTTTTATAGGGGGTCGCTAACTCAATGGTAGAGTATTCGGCTTTTAACCGATTAGTTCCGGGTTCGAGTCCCGGGCGACCCATTTTTGCTGTAACTGTAAAGCAGGTAATTATTTAGTTTAGAGTAGAGACTTTTAATAGTTTGTTTTTTAATACATACATATATTTAGGTAAATATGACAGCTATTTCTGAAGTATTACGTTGTAAAGATTCTAAGTGTGCTTTAATCCCCTTTATTACAGCTGGTTATCCAAATTTAAATAGTACTGTTAATGCCTTATATGTTCTAGATAATGAGGGAGCAGATGTAATTGAGTTGGGTATACCATATTCTGATGCGTTGGCAGATGGGCCTATTATTCAAGAATCATCTCGTATTGCTTTAGAGCAAGGTGTTTGTTTGGACCAAATTTTAAATATGTTGAAGCTAGTGAGCCCTAACTTGAATGCACCAGTAATAATATTTACATATTATAATCCAGTATTAGTAAGAGGTATAAAACAATTCATAAAAGATATTTATGTCAGTGGCGCTCGCGGTTTGATTATTCCAGACCTACCTTTAGAAGAAATAGATTATTTGATTGAGCTATGTAATCTATTTAAAATAGAGTTAATTTTATTTATTGCTCCTACAAGTTCTGATATTAGAATTTGTTCTATTTTATCTAAATCTCCTGGTTGTATATATTTAGTCAGTAGCTATGGTGTTACAGGTCTACGTCATCATATAAGTACTCGTATAGATAAACTTGCAGAAAGAATTAAATTTAAGGCAGACAAATTGATTATGCTAGGTTTTGGTATTTCTAGTTCTGAACAAGTATCTGAGATAGCTAACTGGAACATAGATGGTATAGTTATTGGCAGTGCTTTCATTAGCGTTATGCTAAATAAATCACAGGATGCAGCAATTGAATCCTTGGGTAATTCTTGCAAGAAATTTCGAATGGCGATAGATACTTGATTCTTGAAAATTTATTAAATTTTACTATTACCCCCAGGGGAATTCGAATCCCCGTTACCTCCGTGAAAGGGAGATGTCCTAGGCCTCTAGACGATGGGGGCGTGTAAGTTATTTAAGTAATGTTGTATTCTTTTACAGCTACATTAACTAATTTTACTGTCTATGTCAACCTTTGATATTTAGTTTGGATAAAAAATATCTTAAACAAAACTATTCTTTCGGTAAATTTATAATTAACCTCGAGCGCATTATCAAATAAACCACAGTTTGCCTAATATAAGTTACCATATTTACAAATAAATGAAATCCTTCATTTTTATATTCAATTAATGGGTCTTGTTGACCATAACTTCTCCATCCAATTGATTCTCTTAAAAACATCATTTTTTCTAAATGTTTTTGCCATGCTTGATCTATTTGCTGTAGTAAATAGTATTTTTCTAATTGTCTGATTAATCCAGGTCTTAATTGTTCTAAATAACTCTCTCGTAAATCATATGTAATACGTATTTGTTCATATAAAAAAGATTGCACTTGTTTCTTATTTATTGTACTTATTATTCTATCTATGTTTAAGTCTTCTGTTATATTTAATAACTTGCTAATTCGGCCGACGATTATTGTTTTATTGCTTGAGGTCTGATCATATGTTGATAACATGTCATCAATAGTACTTTGTGCATATTCAATAATACAATCTCTTGTAAAATGAGATTCTAATATACGTTTACGTTCTGCATATATAGCTTGTCTTTGATAGTTAATGACTTCATCGTATTCAAAAAGCTGTTTTCTAATATCATAAAAGTACGATTCTATCTTTTTTTGTGCTGAATTAAGACTTCTTGTTAATATAGTTGATTCGATAGGGGTTGTATCATCAATATTTAATACCTGCATTAATTTTGATATCTTATCCCCACCAAAAATTCTTAACAAATTATCTTCCAAACTTAGAAAAAATCGTGAAGAGCCAGGATCACCTTGCCTTCCTGCACGTCCTTTCAATTGATTGTCTATTCTTCTTGATTCATGTCTCTCTGTACCTATTACATGTAGACCTCCTAATTTTAAAACATCTTTTTTTTCTTTTGCAAATATTAATCGGTATTCATTTAAAATTTTTAGATACACCCCTTGAATATTTTTATATAATAAATCGTCTTTTACACTGACTAAGCTAATAGCTTCTTCAATGTATTGGTTTATATTATTTGAGGTAATTTGACTTTTGATTAAATGAATATCTAATGTTTTTAATATTATTTTAATTTCATTACTAATTTTTTGAATAAATTGATTATTAAACGGTAATTTTAATATGTTTTTTATATAATTGCTTAAAATGATTTTTGTCATAGCATCTGGATTACCCCCAAGAATTATATCTGTTCCTCTACCAGCCATATTAGTAGAAATCGTTATAGCTGATTTTCTTCCTGCTTGTGTTATAATCTCTGCTTCTCGGGTAATATTTTCTGGTTTTGCATTTAGTATATTATATGGAAGTTCTAATTCATCTAAAATTTTAGCTAAAAATTCTGATTTTTCTACATTAGTAGTACCAATTAAGATTGGTCTACCGATTTCATGCATATCATGACATTCATTAGAAACAGCTTTCCATTTATAGTACTCGTATTTATAAACAAGATCTGGCAAATCTTGCCTTCTACAAGTTTTATTTGTAGGTATTTCTTCAACTTCTAGTTTATATATTTTATCCAGTTCGGTTTCTTCTGTCTTTGCAGTACCCGTCATGCCAGATAATTTTTGATACAGTAAAAATAAATTTTGATATGTTATAGATGCTAAAGTTTGATTTTCCGGTTGAATTTTTTTATTTTCTTTAGCTTCAATGGCTTGATGTAAACCGTCACTCCATCTTCTTTCCTCCATAATTCTACCTGTAAACTCATCAACTATAATTATTTCTTCGTTTTTTACTATATAGTGTACGTCTTTAAAAAAAAGTTCCTTAGCTTTTAATGCATTTAAAATGTACTGAATCCATGGATTATTAATATCATATAGATTCTTGACATTTAATAAATTTTCACATTTTATAATACCACTGTCTGTTAATGTAATATTTCTTGTTTTTTCATCTATTTCATAGTCTATATATTTATTTAATTTATCTGATATTACTCTACTAATTTCATATTTCTTAGTTGTATCTTCATAGAGACCAGAAATGATTAGAGGTGTTCTTGCTTCATCTATTAATATAGAATCTACTTCATCAATAATTGCAAAATTGAATTGTCTTTGTACAATATCTGTTTTTTGAATAGCCATATTGTCACGTAGATAATCAAAACCTAATTCATTATTTGTAATATAGGTAATATGGCAATTATATTGCTGCTTTCTTTCATTTGTATTCATTGACTGTTGTATTAAACCAACAGAAATATTTAGATATTTGTAAACTTTATTTACCAATTCAGCATCTCTTTTTGCTAAATAGTCATTTACAGTAATAACATGAACGCCATTACTATTTAATGCGTTTAAGTAAGATGGTAAAATACCAACTAGTGTCTTTCCTTCACCTGTTTTCATCTCAGCAATTTTTCCATAATGCAGTATTATACCACCCAAAATTTGCACATTAAATAATTCTAGACCTAATGCTCTTCTTATAGCTTCTTTAGCCGTACTAAATGCCTCAGGTAAAATTTCATCCAGACTTTGTCCTTTCAATAACAATTTTTTAAGTTTATGTGTTTGTAATTTTAATTCATTATTAGAATACTTGCTTATAGTTTGATGAAATTTATTTGTTTCATCAATCAATTCTTGATATTTTTTTTGTTTCGGGTTTAGTAAAATATTTAACATATGTTATACTTATATTTATTTTTGTACTTACTGTGTTTTTAAATTAAAGAAATTTATAATCTGAGGAGAAAAAATTTCTTGTATAGTCACAAAACGCTGTCTATTTTTATAAATAGTATATTTTCTTCCCCAGATAGGACCATTATAATTAAAGTTATTTTCTAAATATGTACAGTAGCCGTAATAGATTTCATGTATGTCTTTATACGTATCTATTTTTAGCTCAATTAAAGATTGGCCAATAGCTTGATATTGTGGTAACTTAATATAGTTATAGTTTTTTCCCTTTATATTATTATTAGGCCATAATGATTGTGCAAATGCAAGCTTGTTTTCTTGATTATCTTTGATCCAAACTTCTCGTATAATATTCTTTTTTTCTATTTTACTATTGCTAGAAGATGACAATACTTCTATTTGTATACGTTTCCCCTTTAAAGAATTCAAATTTTGGGTAAATGAACCATCACTTATTAAAATTAGTTGCCATTCAATAGGAATGAGTGGTTGAAAAGTATACTTAGTACTATTGGTAGGTAAACATAAAATTTTATTGAATAGATGTTTAAAATCAAGGTTCATATTAGTATTGATAATAATATTGATTAACTTTTAAGTCATTCTTTGGATCTGTCTATTAATGAAATTCCACTCATTTCATTCGGTACATCGATTCCTAAAAGATCAAGGATTGTAGGTGCTATATCTGCCAAACATCCTTTATCTTTGAGTTTTGTATCATTTATCTTTAAATTTTGGTCATTTATTATTACAAAAGGAACTAAATTGAGACTATGAGATGTACATGCTTCGTTATATTCATTTATCATGTATTCTGCGTTCCCATGATCTGCTGTAATAATTAGTGTACCGCCACTAAGTTTAATTTCGTTAAAAAGTTGACCAACACATCTATCAACTTCTGTAATTGCTTCAATTGTAGCTTGTAAATTACCTGTATGTCCTACCATATCAGGATTTGCATAGTTAATAACAATAAATTCATATGTCTTTTTGTTTATTGCTTTGATTATACTCTTAGTTAGTTGATTGGCTGACATTTTAGGTGCTAAGTCATATGTATCAACTTGTGGACTAGATACTAACTCTCTATATTCTTTAGGAAAAGGTTCTTCTATACCTCCATTGAAAAAGTATGTCACATGTGCATATTTCTCTGTTTCTGCTAATCTTAACTGTTTAAGTCCATGATTTGATAATATTTCACCAAGAAAAAGTGTGTTTTTTTTAGGAGGAAAAACTATTGGAAGTGATACGCTTGCATCATATTGCGTGAATGTTATAATGTTCAAATTTTGTAATAGCTTTATTTTAAAGCCTTTGAAAGTATGTTTAGTAAAGCAATGTAAAAGTTGTCGCATTCTATCTGGCCTAAAATTAAAGAAAATTATACCATCATTATTTTCTATTTTACCTTTATAGATTCGTTTTGGCAGAATAAACTCATCTGAGATACAATTTTTGTGGTTATTCTTTATTAGTAGTAATGGATTAGTAATTGTATTTATTGTATTGTTGGTTAGCATATTATATGCTTTTTCTGTTCTTGACCACCGGCAATCTCTATCCATACTATAGTATCTTCCACTAATAGTACATATATTTATATTTGGTGTTGTATCTATTGCATTGATGACCGTTTTAATAAAATCATGAGATGTATATGGTTGTGTATCTCTACCATCAGTAATTATATGAATACATGTTTCTATATTATATTTTTTTGCTATCTCTATTAAGGCCATTAAGTGCTCTATATGAGAATGAACTCCGCCGTTTGAGCAAAGTCCAATTAAGTGTAATTTAGACTTATTAATTATTATTTTTTTGTAAATATTGTGTAATTTAGAGTTTTGAAAAAAACTTTTGTCTTTTATAGACTTATTAATGCGTACTAAATCCTGATTAATAATTCTTCCGGCACCAATAGTCGTATGCCCAACTTCTGAGTTCCCCATTTGATTTTCAGGTAAACCGACATCTTTTCCAGAAGCATTTAACAGTGTATAATGATAATTCTTGAAAATTTTATCTATTATAGGTGTTGCCGCTAATTTAATAGCATTACCTTTTATATTTTTACTATATCCCCAGCCATCAAGTATTGTTAAAACAATAGGATAAACAGTTTCTTGTTGCATAAAATTGAGCGAAAAATTTAAATAGTCTTGATTAATATTGTTAGAAGTAAAGAAATATTTACAATAATTTATTTATAGATTTTTTTAGTAATTTACAAGAGTACATATAACAGCTTTTTGTTATTTGGTCAAGTTTAATTTTACATTAAGATAGGAGTTATATGAAAATAAGTAACTAGAAATAGACATTTCTAAATAGTTAAGAAAGTGATTTTCTAGTTATCTTTTTATTTTTTATTTGATAAACTTAGATTTTGACTGTAGAAATTTATTAAAAATTATTAGCTTAAAGTATTAATTGCATAATCTAGGTATGTATTTGCTTCATTAGCTGCTTGTCCAGACAAGCTATGACTCATTTTGATGTATTGTAAAGCTTCAATATACCAGCTTGGTGACAATTCAAAACTACGGTTAATTTCTTCTAAACCTGCAACTAAGTATTCATCCATTGGACCAGTAGCTCCTACAACTAAGCAGTAGGTTGTCATTCTTAAATAATAACCAATATCTCTTGCGCACTTTGCTTTACCAATTGCACTTGATGCATAAGTTGGTCCTGGCATTTGTGTTACAAATGGAAATTTTGTATACACAGCTTGAGCAGCACCAGTAATTAGTCTTTGCGCATTATTAGTTAACAGTTTTGCTGCTTCTAAGCTAGCTGTTGCTCTCTGATATCTACCATTTATTGACTGTAATTCGCTATTACTTAAAAATCTACCTTGGCTGTCAGCTGATGCTATAGCTTCTGTAATAGGTGTTTTCATAATAAGTTTCTTCCTGATTATATTAGTTTGTTTGTTAGTAATTTTATTTTAGCAAAATAATCATACTACTGCGACTGCAGCACGATCAAAATAGATACCTAATTCTGCAGTTAAAGAGCTGCAATCCCCTAAGGGTACACCGTTTAAATCATTGTTTAGTGCAATAGATGCCTCTTTCATTTTTTGTATTGCTACAGCTACTGATGTTCCCGGTGTACCTAATGCTTGATAAGTTTCTCGTAAGCCATTTAAGCATCTGTCATCTAAAACACTAGAGTCTCCAGCAATCATTGCATAACTAACATATCTCAATACAATCTCCATATCTCTTAAACATGCAGCCATTCTTCTGCTTGTATAAGCATTGCCCCCAGGTTGGACTAATTGTGGCTGTTCTGCAAATAAAGCACGTGCAGAATTAGTTACAATTGCTGAAGCATTTGAATTGATTTTATTCACGACATCTAATCTCTTATTTCCTTCTGCAACCATAGTCTTTAGAGCATCTAGTTGTGTGTTGCTTAAAAATTCACCTCTAGCGTCAGCTTGAGCTACAACTTTAGCAAATGCATCTAGCATATTGATTTTCTCCTTGAATTGAATTTGATGATATAAATCTGTATCAAGAACTAATATAAAAGTTTTATCTTAATAATGATAAACATATTTGATTAGTATCTATTCTTATTATATATATCTATTGTAGTTTTTATCAAAAAAAATATTAAAATTAAACTCTTCTATACATTTTTTATGAATCTCCAATTATTTCAGGTTGTGTAATTTCATCTATCATTTCAAGTATAGCACGTATAATTGGCTTAATGAGAGGGTCTTCTACTATATCAATATCTTCATATTTTCTTCTTTTAGCTCTATTCGCTACTTGCATGGTAATTCGATATCTGTTATGTGATACTTCTAGTAATTCTTCTGTTTTATATGTAATTTGGTTTGAGTCAATTTTCTTATATTTATTCATTAGCTTGTTAATTTTAATTATATATACTTCTAATATTTTGTATATTTTGAGTTTTGTATATATTAAATTAATATATGTAATACTACTTTCATGATACATTTTCTATTTATTTTATTAAAATCAGATTGTAGAATGATGTAGCAATTCTGTAATTCGTTGTATTCTTGTTAAAATTTATGCTTGTAGATATTTTATTATATTATTGAATTGTGTATAAATTAAGTACATATATGTATCAATAAGATAGTTATATATCTAGTATAAGTTAATTTATTTATAAGCTGTCTTAAGAATCTTAATATATCTTAGCCTAAAATAATAACCATAATATATGCAAGTATCAAAATATTTTACTCATAAACTTAGTCAATACTCAGGTTGTCCCTCTATTGTTACTGAAAGAGATGCCTGTGGAGTTGGATTTATAGCTCAAATTAACCAGTCGCCTTCTCATAATTTAATTATAAAATCTATTAATGCTCTTAATTGCATGGAGCATAGAGGAGGATGTAGTGCGGACCGCATTTCTGGAGATGGTGCAGGTATAACAACTCAAATACCTTGGAACTTATTTTCAGATTATTTGCCGTCTGATAAAGAAAAATTGCTAGATAATGTAGCTGTTGCAATGCTGTTTTTACCTATTGATCATCTTGAAAAGATACAAAAGATTTGCTCATGGTCTTTAGAGGAAGAAGGTTTTATTATACTTGGTTGGCGAAATGTTCCTAGAAATGAATTGGTATTAGGAAGTGAAGCTAAGGCAAATCAGCCAGTAATTCAACAATGTTTTATACAGTCTAAGGACTTTTCTGGAAACGCCTTAGAGAGACGATTGTATGTTATTAGAAAAAAAATAGAAAAGCTTGTAGCGCAAACAGATTTAAATTCGAATAAGCAATTTTACTTTTGCTCTTTTTCTTCTAAAATGATTGTATATAAAGCGATGGTGCAGTCAGAATTTTTAGCACAATATTATTTGGATTTATCTGATTCTTGTTATGAAAGTAACTTTGCTATATATCATAGAAGGTTTAGTACTAATACTTTGCCTAAATGGCCGTTAGCACAGCCAATGAGATTTATGGCTCATAATGGAGAAATTAATACTTTATTAGGCAATTTAAATTGGATGAAATCCAAAGAATCTCTATTAAAACATTCTTATTGGAAAAATTGTCACCATATATTAATGCCCATTACAAATCCGGAAAATAGCGATTCTTCTAATCTAGACTCGGTACTTGAACTATTGATTCAATCTGGAAAAAGTCCTCAAGAGGCATTAATGATTTTAATTCCCGAAGCTTATAGAAATCAGCCAGCTTTAAAAAATTTTCCCGAAATAGTTGATTTCTATGAATACTACAATAATTTACAAGAGTCTTGGGATGGTCCAGCTTTAGTAGTCTTTAGTGACGGGAAAATAGTTGGTGCAACTTTAGATAGAAATGGTTTAAGACCTGCACGCTATTTAATTACTAAAGATGGATTTATTAGTTTATCTTCCGAAGTAGGAGTATTTGAGAATGATTCTAGTACCATTATTCAAAAAGGAAGATTAGGTCCAGGTCAAATATTTTGTGTAGATTTAGTTAATAATTTGATTTTGGATAATTGGACAGTCAAACAATTTATCGCTAATAAGTTACCATACAGGAAATGGATACAAAAATATCAAAAAGTTTTAGAGCCTGAGAAATACTTGAATAATACAGGCGTTAGTATTCTAAATATGAATCGATTGCATACAGCTTTTGGCTATACTAATGAAGATGTAGAATTAGTTATTGAGCATATGGCAAGTTCAGCTAAGGAACCAACATTTTGCATGGGAGATGATATTCCATTAGCAGTACTGTCAGAAAAACCTCATCTGATGTATGATTATTTTAAGCAACGTTTTGCCCAAGTAACAAATCCTGCTATAGATCCTTTGCGAGAAAGTTTAGTTATGTCTCTAAACATGTACTTAGGTTCTAAAGGAAACTTATTAGAACCTCAAGATTATATGGCTAGATCAATTGTATTAGACTCTCCTATTTTGAATGAAAAAGAATTAGAGCAAATTGCTACCTATGGTCTTAAAGTTTCGGTTATTAAGACATTATTTAATCAAGATTTAAAAAATCAAAATTTTTATAAAAGAATTAAAGATATATGTCAAGAAAGTATAGACGCTATAAATAATGGTTCTGAAATTATTATTCTAACCGATAAAATTAAAATTTTATCTAATCAACAAGCGTTTATTCCACCTTTATTAATTGTGGGTGTTGTTCATCATCATCTAATATCTCAACATCTTAGACACAAGGTCTCATTAATAATGGAAACAGCTCAATGCTGGAATACTCATCATTTTGCATGTCTTATTGGCTATGGAGCAAGCGCAATATGTCCTTATGCTACATTTTTAACAGTGAGACAATGGTGGAATAATACGAGAACTCAAAAATTAATGTCTAATGGCAAACTAGTGAGACTAACAATTCAGCAATCTCAAGATAATTATCGTGTAGCTATCAAAAAAGGTTTATTGAAAATTTTGTCTAAAATGGGTATATCATTGCTATCTAGCTATCATGGTGCACAAATATTTGAGATACTTGGTTTAAGTCAAGAATTAGTTGATATGGCATTTATAGGAACAACTTCTCGTTTAGATGGGATTAATTTAAATGAGTTAGCTACTCAAACTGTTCAATCTTATAATTTTGCTTTTGCACCATTATTACCTAAAAAATTACCCAATTTGGGTTATGTTCAATATCGTCCTAGTGCAGAATATCATGTTAATAATCCTGAAATGTCTAAAACCTTACATAAAGCTGTTCGAACAAAAAATGATACATTATACTCAAAGTATAAGCATTTGCTAGATGACCGCCCACCAACTAACCTTAGAGATTTATTGACATTTTCCAGTAATCTACCTCCAATTAAACTTGACAAAGTAGAACCTATAGACTCTATTTTAGAACGCTTTTGTACGGGTGGTATGTCTTTGGGTGCTTTATCTAGAGAAACTCATGAAACTTTAGCTGTAGCTATGAATAGAATAGGTGGAAAATCAAATTCTGGCGAAGGTGGAGAGGATCCAAGCCGCTTTAAGGTGATAGATGATATTGATATAGCAGGAGTTTCTAAAAAGTTCTCTCATCTAAAAGGTCTTAAAGTTAATGATACTGCTAGTTCTTATATTAAACAGATCGCTTCAGGACGTTTTGGTGTTACTCCTGAGTACCTTGTAAATGCAAAGCAATTAGAAATTAAAATAGCACAAGGTGCTAAACCAGGTGAAGGTGGACAATTGCCAGGTAAAAAAGTTAGTCCATATATTGCTAAGTTAAGAAATTGTAAGCCAGGTGTAACCCTGATTTCTCCTCCACCTCATCATGATATTTATTCTATCGAAGACCTAGCTCAACTAATCTTTGATTTACATCAAATTAACCCACTTGCTCAAGTTTCTGTGAAATTAGTAGCAGAGATAGGTATTGGTACTATTTCTGCGGGTGTTGCTAAAGGTAATGCTGATGTAATTCAAATTTCTGGTCATGATGGCGGGACAGGTGCGTCACCATTAAGTTCGATTAAACATGCCGGTAGTCCTTGGGAATTAGGCTTAACTGAAGTACACAGAACGCTGACTGAGAATAATTTACGAGATAGAGTAATATTAAGAGTAGATGGCGGTTTAAGAACGGGACAAGATATTATTCTTGCATCTTTGATGGGTGCTCAAGAATTTGGTTTTGGTACTGTTGCTATGATTGCTACAGGTTGCGTTATGGCTAGAATTTGCCATACTAATAATTGTCCTGTAGGTGTAGCAACTCAACGTCAAGATTTAAGGAATCGTTACCCAGGTATACCTTCAGACTTAGTTAACTTTTTTATGTTTATTGCTCAGGAAGTTAGACAAATTTTAGCAAATTTAGGTTATAAAAGTTTAAAAGATATTATTGGCTTGGGTCAATTATTGATGTATAAACAGACTACTTTATATAAAACAAAAAATTTAACCTTAGATACATTGTTATCTAATCCAAGTTCTATACCTATAATAGAAAAAGATAACGGTGTGAATAGTAATGGTATTGTGTTAGATGATATTTTATTAAATGATCCAAATTTAAAAGATGCTATCGAATTACATTCAGACATGATTAAAACTGTAAAAATTGTGAATACCGATAGATGTGTAGGTGCTAGAATTTCAGGTTTCATAGCAAAGAAATATGGCAATTATGGATTTAATGGTAATTTACAGTTAGACTTCAAGGGAGTAGCTGGGCAAAGTTTTGGTGCTTTTATCTTGCGAGGAATGCATTTGAGATTAGTTGGAGAAGCTAATGATTATGTTGGTAAAGGTATGAATGGTGGTGAAATTATTATTTGTCCTTATGAGAATGATGTTCATAATGCTTCAGAAAAAGTAATTATTGGAAATACATGTCTATATGGAGCAACTGGTGGATATTTGTTTGCAAGTGGTCAAGCAGGAGAAAGATTTGCTGTTAGAAATTCATTAGCACAAGCTGTTGTTGAGGGTGTAGGTGATCATCCATGTGAATATATGACAGGAGGTTTAATTATAGTCTTAGGTCCATCAGGTCGTAATATCGGAGCAGGTATGACAGGAGGCTTGTCTTACTTCTTAGATGAAGACAATACTTTGATATCGAAAGTTAATAAGGAAATAGTTAAATGTCAAAAAATTATAACTAAAGAATCAGAAGAGCAATTAAAAAATATTATAGAATTATATGAAATTAAAACTAAAAGTGTCAAAGCAAAAAATATTTTAGATAATTGGTCATCATATTTATATATGTTTTGGCAGATAGTGCCACCTTCAGAAGATTCAACACCTTTTACTAATATAAAATATTCTGCTTTTAATGCTATATCTAGTTAGTCTATAAATGATTTGAATAATCTCTAAATTTAAGTAGTAATGTTAATTCTAAATTTTTTACTTTTTATGAAGTTTTAGTCTTTTAAATATATACTATTTACCCTATTGTATTATAATGTTCATTATATAAACCTTTTAAGTTAAACTTCATATCATACTAGATAGTTAAATTTGTATAATTAAAAGTTATTCCTTATATGGCACATAATGTTAAAATATATGACACATGTATTGGATGCACACAATGTGTTCGTGCTTGTCCATGTGATGTTTTGGAAATGGTTTCTTGGGATGGATGTAAAGCAGCGCAAATAGCATCTGCCCCAAGAACGGAAGATTGCATTGGATGCAAGCGATGTGAAACAGCATGTCCTACAGATTTTCTTAGTATTAGAGTCTACTTAGGATCAGAAACGACAAGAAGTATGGGTCTAGCGTACTAATATTTATTCTAAAATATAATGTACTGTTTATTATTCTAATTAGATAGTAGTTTTATTGTCTAATTGGTTTGTTACTTTTTGTTTGTCTAGTTCTTTATTGTGTATTATTATAAATTTATTACATGCAAAGTTAAAAAACATTTTTTCTGTAAAAAGAGCTATTAGGGTAATAACAAGTCTAAATCATGTTAATCTTAATCGTATAGTTAGACTAGTAAAAGCATCAGAAATTAGTAAAGCTAATTATGTTGATATTGTTGCTAATCCTGAAGTTGTAGCAATAGTTAAATCCTCAAGATCTATTCCGGTCTGTGTTTCGTCGATTAATCCGATGGATTTCTATATTTTTATTTTGGTTGGGGCTAATATGGTAGAAATAAGTAATTTTAATTGTTTATACAATAAAGGTCTTATTTTTTCTAGTGATCAGATATTTAAACTAGCTCAAGAAACTATATCTTTACTTCCAAATTCAATTATTTGCGTTACTATTCCCTATACCTTGTCATTGTATCAGCAAATTCAGCTTACATTAGATTTAAAGTTTATAGGTATACATGCTGTACTATGCAAATAGAAAGATTAAAGACAAAAAAAACAGATTCTATCTATAACAAATGATTACGTATTAAATTCAATTAATAAAGCTTTAGGCGCACTATCTTTTGCATATGCAATAGCCTATTCTGTAAATATACTAGTTGTAGCTTCTTCAGGTATTAACTCTCTATCGGCACCGATGCTTATAAAGCTTCTGCAATAGGTATTGGTTCATTGTTAGATAACTTGAATACAATTAGTGAGATGGCAAATAGCATAAGTGAAATAGTAGCTTCGTTATCTTATTTTAGTTACTATTTATGTCAGCAAAAATCTTTAAAAATACATAAATTGACAGCCATTAATATTTAAGTAATGCAATATGTATAATAAGTAGATATAAATAAAATGAATAAAAGTTTAATTGTATTTACTAACTGTTATATTCTATTATATGAATAAATTAAGATATAAATATTTTTGGATAAATATACAAAATATAATAGTGTTTTTTATGTTCATATGTTTTACTATTATTGTGTGGACATTAACTAATTACCAAATCCAAAATACAGGTTACTCATTCTTTGTTGAGTTTCATAATGCTCATGGTCTTAAAGAAGGTACATACTTAAGGATGAGAGGAGTAAATATAGGCTATATTAAAAATATTAATATAGATGTAAATTCTGTTTTAATTTTGGTACATATTACTTCTCACAGTATTTTAATTCCAAAAAATTCTATTATTGAAACAAATCAGACAGGCTTATTGAATGATGCAGTTATTGATATTATTCCACTGGAGCAGGTCAGTATCTATGATATAAAGAATATAGATATATTCTCTCAAAAATGTATTAAGTCTCGTATAATATGTCATTTAAATTATTTAGAAGGAGAAAGAGGATTAAATTACGATGATTTAGTAAGATCAGCCACTCGTATATCTCAACGTTTTGATGATCCTACCTTTTTTAACCTATTTTATTTATTTTTACAGAATAGTATTGAATTATCAGATAATATTGTAAATGTTACATTTGATCTTTCAAATGCTATTACTTTATTCTACAATTCTTTATCTCATTTTTTACTAGACCATATTTAAAACATACTCTTATATTGTGATTGTAATATTATTATTATTATGGTTAATAGAAAAGGTTTATCCTTAGATTTTTTGAAACCAGTTGTTGAATTAGAATATCAAATACAGCAGTTAAATAAAATGGCCGGCTCTAATAAATTATGGGTATATCAGCAATTAAATATTTTTGAAAGCCAGTTATTTGATTTGAAAAAAGAGATATTCCAATCATTAACTCCTCTACAAAGACTGCATCTAGTACGTCAAGCTGATCGGCCAACAACTTTAGACTATATACCATCTATACTAGATAATTGGATTGAACTTCATGGAGATAGAGGAGGTACAGATGATTTAGCCTTAGTTGGTGGAATAGGTAGATTTAATGAATGTACTATTGTATTTGTGGGTCATCAAAGAGGTAAAGATACTAAAGATAATGTTATTAGAAATTTTGGCATGGCATCTCCCGGCGGATATAGAAAAGCTTTACGTTTAATGCAGCATGCTAATAGATTTAATTTTCCTATTTTTACATTTATTGATACGCCAGGTGCTTGGGCAGGTATAGAAGCAGAAAAATTAGGTCAAGGTGAAGCAATAGCTGTAAATTTAAGAGAGATGTTCTCTTTTCATGTTCCCATAATTTGCACAATTTTAGGAGAAGGAGGATCTGGTGGAGCACTAGGTATAGGTATTGGTGATACAGTATTAATGCTTGAATATGCAGTTTATACAGTAGCTACTCCAGAAGCATGCGCGGCTATTCTATGGAAAGATAGCAAGCAATCTCTAGAAGCAGCTGAAGCTTTAAAAATAACTTCTTCTGATTTAAAGGTATTAGGTATAATTGATTCAGTTATTCAAGAGCCTACAGGTGGTTCACAGGCTAATCCTAAACAAGCAGCTATGACACTTAAAAAACAGTTAATTATAGAATTAAGTAAATTGCAAAAATTTACAGGCCAACAAAGAAAAGAACGTAGATATCAAAAATTTCGTAGAATGGGTACATTTTATGAAGAATAATAATGAATTGTATAGATAAAGATATTAGGCTTTATAAATATAAAGCCATTACAAATTTATGTATTGTATTTTTAATTGCTTCTAATTAAACTATCATACCTACACTACTTAGTCCAATAATTATTCCAGTACCTATTACGTGACCCAGGCTTGTTGTCGCTAATAATTCAGGTAAACCAAAACCTTGTAAGCCAAGAATAGGTATACCAGGACCTAATCCTCTCACTTTGATAGCATATCTTCCTATTGCTATTGAAATAATATTACAAGTTATCATTATAATAGCAACTTTTGGAGACCATGTGACTGTGTGAGGTATAATATTTAATAAAATATTTGTATCCATAATAATTAGTTTTAGTATTTTTATTTAAATTAGTCAAAATAAAATTTGATAAAGTGATTTGAATATATCTATATACTATAATAAAATATATTGAATCATTGTTAATTAAATTAGATAAGAATTAATATAATGAATAATTATGACAACCATCCATAACTGTGTAAACCTTTCCCAAGAAAGTTAACTCCTAAGTAACATATCCAAACAATAATAAAGCCTATTGAGGCTAAAATAGCTGGCCTTTCACCCTTCCATGATTTACTAAATCTAGAATGCAAGTAAGCAGCAAAAATTAACCACGTTATTAAAGCCCATGTTTCTTTTGGATCCCAGCTCCAGTATGATCCCCATGCATCATTTGCCCACACGGCTCCAGCAATAATACCAATAGTTAATAATGGAAAACCTAAGCCTATAATTCTATAACTTAAATTATCAATGCTCTGTAATATACTCATTCTATTAGATGATAAATAAGAATAATTATTAATATTAGTCGATGTATTAAATTCATATTTTACTTTCTTATTTAGAGAGTTAATGCTCTTTAAATTGCCTCTATAAATAATTAAAAAAAGTATCGATAACAAAGAACCGATAATTAATAGAGCGTAACTTATCATCATAATGCTAACATGCATCATTAACCAATTGGATCTTAATGCAGGTACTAATGGAGAAGCCTTTTTCATTTCTATAGGTAATGAAAAACTAGTAAAAGCAATGATGAATAGAGAAATAGGTATATTAATTGCTCCAATTAGCTTACTATTGTTTTGTTTTTCAAGTATTAGATGGACTAAAGTGAGTGCCCAAGTTAAAAAAATTAAAGATTCATATAAATTACTTAAAGGAAAGTATTTATTTTCTACCCATCTTAATATAAGGGTAATACTTAAACATAAATTGACAGTAAAAGTAAATAAAGTTCCTATTCTGGAAAGTACAGTAAAGTTAGTGAATGTAATATTTATCCAATAAACAAACAATGTGATAAGTAATATGGTAAAAGATATATTAATTAACGTATTTTCAATTAAATTCCAATTCATTTGATTCTCCATATTTTAATTTTATATGAAAATTTAATATATATTATACCTTAATCCTTTGAAGTAATTGCTTAATATAATTATTTAGACAAGTTTTTTAAAAAAATAAAAACCAATACTATGTATAGTTTTGGTTTTTATTATCTATAATCTTAATTACAATTAGCTTAATGAATTGATTACATAATCTAATGCTGCTTCATACTCTACACCAGCTTGTGCAGACATATCTCTAGGTACACATAGTCTATCACGAGCAAATGCAAATGCAGCAACATAAGAAGCAGCCGGTAAGTTTAATGCTCTATATACTTCACGAGCACCCGCAATGCCCCATTCGTCCAATGGGCCTGTTCCACCAACTACTAAAGAATAATTAATTAAACGCATATAGTGATCAATATCTCTATAGCATTTGTTGATTTTTTCCTGACTATCACCAGCTTCACCTGGATTTTTTAAGTATGAGTATTTAGCAAAGCAAGCATCACCAGCTTCTTTAACAACTGCTTCGTGATTTTCAGCAATTTTTTCAGCTGCTTCTAATCTTGCAGCAGCACGTTGGATATTTCCTTGTATTGATTCAAGATCTGAACTAGTTGGGAAACGTCCAGCAGCATCAGCTGCACTTATTGTAGTAGTAATAACTGATTTCATTTTCATCTCCTTAGTGGATTTTAAGTACCTATTTTATAGCTATTTAGCAAAGCATATAAAATTTAGCTAATAGCAGAAACAACTCTATCACAATAGCTAGCAACTTCTGCAGATAATGCAGAACAGTCACCGCTAGCTGTAGACATTTTACGTTGAGAAGCTGTGTTAGTAACAAATGCAACGGCAGCAGCTTTCATAATGCTAACAGATCTAACAGAAGAATTAGTTGGTACACCAAGTGCTATATAAGTTTCTTTTAAACCATTTAAACAACGGTCTTCCAATACAGAACCATCTCCTGCAAGTAAAGCATAAGAAACATAACGTAAAATAATTTCTCCATCACGTAAGCAAGCAGCCATACGACGATTAGTATAGCAGTTACCACCTGGTGCAATTAATCCAGGGTTTTCACAGATCATACCAGAAACAGCATCTGATACGATGCAACTAGCATTAGAGACGATAGAATTAACAGCATCTAAACGTTTGTTTCCATCTGCAATAAAAGTTTTAAGGGCTTGTAAGTCGCTACCGCCTACGTAAGCCGCTTTAGCATCTGAATTGACTATAACTCTAGAAAATGCGTCAAGCATAGAGCTCTCCTTGTGTTTTTGTAAAGGACTTAGCTGTTTCAGCTGTCATTTTTTTAACAAGCCGATGTATTAGTATCAAGATTACATTATATTATATTTTATAAATATAATATAATAACAAATTAATGTTTTGTAATATATTAAATGTTAAGATTAAATATCAATTTATTTATGGCATAGAGTTTTTTATATAAAATTTTATTATATTATCTTTAACCATCATTTGTTTTAAGGTTACCATTAAATGCTTTTTTGTGTTTTTATTATCTAACCTGTACATTTTTTGTCTATATATAGCTAACTTAAATTCTTGTTCAAGTGTTAATTTATTTGCATTATCCATATTTTATAGTTATTTTATTTGCATAATTAATATTTAAGAGAAAACGTCTTTAAATTTTAATAATAAAACTTTTTTGACCCAGATTACCTATATATTCACAATATGAAAGAGTTTAATTTGATTAATTCTAGTATAATATTTTAATATGATTACGTATACTAAGAAGAGTAGTCTTAATTAAATAACTATTTATATATTTAATAAAAAAGACTACATGTAAATATTTTTATTGAGAATTTACAAAATAGTGCAATTGTAATACTTTTTAGTTTAATAGTATTTATTTTTAAATAAATAATTTACTAAAAATGATTATAAGTATAAACTTTATCAAAGCTATAGATAAATCTGGAGACTTATTATGTCTATTCCAATCTTAAATTATTCATTTTCCACTCAAAACCAGAGAGTCAATGGTTTTGAATATTTTCCTGGAGAAGAACAGCCTAAAATATATACAACCGAAAATTTGCCAACAGCAATCGAGATGGATGAAATTATATGGGCTGCATATCGACAAATATTTAGTGAACATCAAATTTTAAGTAGTACGAATGAACCCTTTTTAGAGTCTCAATTAAGATTTAATCAAATAACGGTTAAAGATTTTATTAAAGGATTATTGTTATCTCAAGCATTTCGTAATTTAAACTACAATGTTAATAATAATTATAGATTTGTAGAAATGTGTATACAGAGAGTTCTGGGTCGTGATATTTATAATGAAAGAGAAAGATTAGCTTTCTCAGTTATAATAGGTTCAAAAGGACTAGAATGTTTTTTAGATACTTTATTTAATAGTGATGAATATATAGAGAATTTTGGTGATAATACAGTGCCTTATCAAAGAAGACGTATAATTGCTCAAAGAAGTAAAGGTGAGACACCCTTCAACTTAAAAACTCCTCGTCTAGGAAAAGAGTTTTTAATGAAGCAAATGATGCCTCAATTACTTTGGTCAGGACCTGTACGTAAATTTAGACCTCAAGAACAATCTCCTAAAGCAGGAGATCCAGCTTTATTTTTAAATATGGTTATGGATGTTTCTTCTGTTGTTGAAGTATAATTATTCATTAGCAAAGTAATAAGTAAACATTAAGGGTCATGATTTTATATTCTTGACTCTTAATGTTATTTAATATTTTTATTTTAGAAAGATTGTTTTATTAGCTGCCTAATTTAAATGAATCAACAAACAATCCGTAAATAATTCCTATTTTTATATTATTAATTATTGTTAATATTCCAGAATTTTTTGCTTTGATAGCATATACAACCTTACTAAAAATTTCATAAAGTGTAACTATAATAGATGCAGCGATAATTCCCCAATCTCCTGTTTGTGCTGGCATTGTAGATAAAACAGTTGCAATAAAAAAGCCTGTAAGTAAGCATATTATTTTACTTCTTAAATTATTTAATTGAATATATGCACAATACTTTAATATTGTAATTTTAACCATTTATAGTATAATTAATGTTTTTTATATATTTTCCTCACTTAAAGATGTAATCATATATTGAAAAGGTTGACTAATAATCATAAGTTCATTTATTTCATTAAAATTAAGTTCATTCTGTATAATCTCTTCTAAAATTTTGATACTTCTTATTGTCGGCGCTATTGGTACATTTAATGAATTATATGTTTCTCTTAAACCATCTAACACTCTTTCATTTAAAATATTCGTATTCCCAGCTATAATAGCATAGCTTGCATACCTTAAATAATATTCAATATCTCTTAAACAGGTAGCATATCTACGTGTTGTATAAGAATTACCAGAAGGTCTTAAAAGCTCTGGTTGTTCTTCATATAATATAGCTGCTGTTTCCTTTACTATAGTAGCTGCTTTGCTATTTATAATTTCAATAGTTTTTATTCTTTTTAGTGCATTCGAAAAATAGTTTCTTAGTTCATTAATTGCTACTTCATCCAAATATTTACCTGTTAAGTCATACTTGTTTAAAATATTAGTAATAGCATCTTGCATTATTTTTATCTCCAATAGAATAAACTATTAATTTTAAATTTTTATATACACTTTTATATTATATTTCATTAAGTATATTGTAATTATAGATATTAGTTAATTATATATTATGAAAAGTGATATCTATTAGTATATAATATCATTTATATTGATCTTATCTGTTGCATTTTAAGAAAATGGATAATTGCTACTGTTTAATTAGACTTGTATTTCGTAAACATATATCACTGTACTGCTTTCAGCAAAAAAGTCAAACTTTCAATTACCCTATTTGTTTTACAGCTTATAATACAGATATATTATTTAAATTAATATTTGTATATGTTGTAGCTAAAAATATATCTTTAAGTCATTGTCTATATTTAGGTCGAGAATTATATAAAGCAGAATTATGTTTAATATTAGGTCAAGAGTATATACAAAATTAATGATTAATAGGAAATTAAGTAATCTAGTAGAGCATGTAACTCAGTGGACAGAGTGTTAGATTCCGATTCTAATGGTCGAAGGTTCAAATCCTTCCTTGCTCGTAATTTTAATAAAATATAATTGGTCATCTATTTTGACACATAGTAATTAGCGTAGTATAATATGATACTATTATATATTTTATTAAGGGACTGTTAGGTTTCTACATATAGTATTGTATGTATAAGTAGTAAAGGATGAAGGTAAGCTAAACTTCATTAATCCTAGCTTGACTATAAATGCAAAACATCAAATTGTTCCTTTTTCTAAAAGAATTATAGTAGTATAATATTTTTTAGAATATTAGATTATAATTTCTCTAAATAATCTGATATTTTCATTTGAGATGCTCTTAATTAGATAACTTATTTTTAAGCAAAGTTACAATTTTTATATATTTTTCCTTTGTACTTGACTTGTGTAAGTATACTTTACATACAGTTTTGATATGGACGTGGGTTCGATTCCCACCAGTTCCAATACTATTTTATAGTTTTAAATTTAAGTTTTTTTAATTTAAAGGATTTATCTTATGAATACAAGCAGTAATTCAATTAAAATTACAAATCAAGCATTTCAACATCTGCTAAATCTTAATCGACTAATCCTTAATAAAGTTTATTTGAGAATATCTGTTAAGCAGGGAGGTTGTTCTGGAATGTCCTATTCTATGAACTTTGAAAAAGTAGAAAATCTTACTGATATAGATAATATAATAGATTATAGTGATTTTCAAATTATATGTGATAGTAAGAGTTTGCTTTATTTATATGGTCTTTCCTTGGATTATAAAGATTCTTTAGTAGGCGGTGGTTTTCAATTTATAAATCCTAATGCAACACAGACTTGTGGCTGTGGCAAATCTTTTTCAGTCTAATTCATTATTAATTTGATTTATTCTATATATGTGTAATATAGTTGAATATTATAACCATATAATCTTTATGTTTAACTATCTTTTTTCATGACAAAAATTCATGAGTTTTTTTAATCTAATGCTTATTCGAAATTTATTTAATAGCAATTTAGTCATACAAAATCAGTTACCATCTGTCAACATTACTTTAAATCAGAATCCACTCGCATACGATAACAGTAATAATAAAACAAATAAGTCTAATATATTATATGTAGTAGGTAGCAAAAACGATAGCCTAAATATTTCAATTAACAGTTTAGGGCAAAAAAAATTATTGTCGCGTCATTTTATCATAAAATTATTTAATAAATATTGGCAAGAAACAATTTTTTTATCGCAACCTAGTTTGACATCAGATTATTATAGCAATAAATTAAAATCAGATGGTATATCTGTATATAAAAATCGATATAGAAAGTTTTTATTTGATTTTAGCAAGGCTTTAATAGCAGGCCGAATTGAAGCTAATTTGGATAAGGCAATAGAAATTGATACTATAAACAATAATACAACAGAAATAAAATATACTTGGAGAAAAGGATTAAATTTTTCTCTACCTACAAATTTCTCTAATCTTTTATACTATAAAAGACAATTAAATTTCCCTAATCCATATCAGTTAGCACTTATGAAAAAATTACAGCAAAATAAATTACCTGTTTTTGCTGTAATAAATAATTTCAATCAAGTAATTGTTGCTCAGCCTCCAGATGAGTTAATTAGTAAAAAAAGTCTAACTGATCAGATATATCAATTTTATTATGATTGTTTTTTATTAGAAAAAGATCATAAGACAGCTTATGAAGGTTTATTTTTTATTAATTCTCAAGATGCTATAGAATATAAAGAATATATTTATAATAATTATAGAAATTCTAGTAAATACATGAATTTAAATATATTTGCTACGGGTTTAGACTTTTATTACAAGTTAGTTAGAACATCCACCTCTAAAGTACAGTTCCATCTAATACCTGATTTAAAAGAGTTGGGTAATTTAATATATAAGTATCAATATAATAAAAATATTGCTTTCCATAATCATCAGAAGAGAGGTAAATATTCTTTCAAAGGTCAGCCAATATATTTAATTCAACCAGTTTTATCTAAAAATAAGCAAACAAAAGAAACAAGTTTGGTCAATTATACCTATGAATTGGCTCAGAATGGTAAAAAACAAGTCTATGAAGCTGTCTTTATGAACTATGAAGTAGCCTTATTAGCATGGAACAAATTTATACAACAAAATAATAATTATAGATTACCAGTTAAACCAAACATTCTTATATATAATTTAGAAGATTTTTTAAAATTTCACGAGGATGAGAATAGCAATAATATCGATAAGAAAAATTTTTTATTTATACCAACTAAAGAATCTTATGAATTTATTAAGGATAATATTTCAAAAGCATCTCAACGCTATTTCCCTCACACTTTTCATAGCCAATTCTTACGTTTTCAGATAATTACTAAAAGAATTATTTGGTCTTTAACTAGTAGGCAACCTATAAACTGGTAATTATTTACATATTATTTATATTAAAAGTTGCCTTTTTATTTATATATTCATCTAGATTTACAATGAATACTATTTAAAAAAATATACATTAGTATTATTTTCTTGAATAGTACTCAACTACAAGCAATTCATTTAGCTGTAAAGCTACCCATTCTCTGTCAATAACTCCATTAACTTTACCATATAGTTTTTTCTTATCTAATTCTAAATGATTAGGAATATGGGCTAAACCTGGAAACTTAAGGTAATTTTCAACTAATAATTTAGAAGAAATTTTATCTTTAACTTTGATAATATCGCCTGGCTTACATTGGTAGCTACAAATAGAAATAATTTTATCATTCACTAAAATATGTCCATGGTTAACTAGTTGTCTAGCAGCTGGTATTGTTGGTGACATTCCTAGCCGAAAAATTGTATTATCCAATCTCATTTCTAGTATTTGCAAAAGTACTAAACCTGTTGAGCCCTGTACCTTTTTTGCTGCTTTAATGCATCTTAATAGTTGTCTTTCACTTAAACCATAGTTAAATCTTAATTTTTGTTTCTCTTCAAGCCTCACAGCATATTCTGATGGTTTCCGTGACTGTTGGCCATGTTCTCCAGCAGGCATTTGTTTCTTTGAAGTTTTTCGTGTTAAGCCAGGTAAATCACCCAGTCTCCTACAAATTCTTAGTCGGGCTCCTCTATAACGAGACATATAATACTTTCCTGCATATTTTTTATATTTATTACTATTTAAACATAATAAAAATAGTTTAGCAAAATTTCATAATAGTATTTTTATTATTTTTTTTTCGGGGATAAGATCATAATCATATATTTGCCATCACGAGAAGGTACCTGCTGTACCTCTGCTAAATTTTTTAAATCATTGGCCATTTTTTGTAAAAGTTCAATAGCTAAATTACTATGTTGAATTTCTCTTCCTCTGAAAGTAACTGTTGCTTTGACTTTGTCTCCAGCTTGTAGAAAGCGTAAAGCTTGATTAATACGAACTTTATAATCATGTTCTTCTATTTTATAACGCATTTTTACTTCTTTAATTGCTGCATTATGTTGTTTTTTACGTGCTTCTTTTGCTTTTTTTTCTTGAATAAATTTATATTTACCATAATCAACAATTTTGCAAACTGGAGGATCTGATTTATCACTAATTACTACCAGATCTAATCCTTGTTTCAAAGCCATATTAAGAGCTTCAAAAGAAGAATATATGCCTAATTGAATACCTGACACATCTATCAATCGTATTTTTGTATATTTGATTTGTTCATTGATGATAGGCTGTTCATTATTTCTTTTTTTTAATTTTTTTGATTTTTCTAACACAAATAACTAATAATACAAAGAATATTTTAACTTATAAAAAAATATTGATAAATATCTGCAAATTATTATAACATTAGATAGTTAATAATAACATTAAGCCTAATATAATAAAAATATTAATTATGAAACATACATTATCTGTTCTCGTTGAAGATGAAGCAGGTGTATTATCTCGAATAGCTGGCCTATTTGCACGACGTGGTTTTAATATCGAAAGTCTTGCCGTAGGACCAGCAGAGAGACAAGGAATATCAAGAATTACAATGATTGTTCGAGGTGATAATAGAACTATAGAACAATTAACAAAACAATTATACAAATTAATTAGTATATTAAAAGTTCAAGATATTACAAATATACCATCTGTAGAAAGAGAATTAGTACTGATCAAGATAAAAACTTTATCATCAAATCGTTCGTCTATTTTAGAGATAGCTAATGTATTTAGAGCAAAAATTGTAGATATGGCAGATAAATATTTAATTCTAGAGGTAACAGGTGATCCTGGTAAAATGGTCGCTATTGAGCAATTATTAAAACAGTATGGTATTGTAGAAATAGCTCGTACAGGTAAAATTTCTTTAACACGTACATCTAATGTCAATACTGAATTTTTGCGTAATTCATTTATAGCACACAATATTGAATCTTAAATTTTACTACTATTAAATTTATTTGCAGTAGATTTATTAAGCCAATTACCCGGTTTTTCTGTAAAAGATAGACATTCTATTAAGTCCCAATCAAAAGTAGATGTTTTATATGATTGATTTATATTTATTGTTATGAGTGTATTTATAGGTGTAAAAGTAGTATAAATATTTAGCATATCTTGTTGATGCTGTTTTTGAATTAATTGGTATGTACTGCAACTGTTAACATATTTACAGTTTATACATATGCACATAATGAAAGTTAACTAAATTAAATTATATAATAATATTGGGGGTGGAGGGACTTGAACCCTCACGATCACTAAAGATCAACAGATTTTAAGTCTGTTGTGTCTACCATTCCACCACACCCCCTGGTATTTGTATTATTTTGTTACTTTATCAAAAAATTATGTATTTTATTATTTTAGGCGGTACCCAGACTCGAACTGGGGATAAAGAATTTGCAATCCTCTGCCTTACCACTTAGCTATACCGCCTTAATCTATCTTATTTAAATATTATATTATTTGTCAATGATTAAATATAAAGATTGTTATTTTAAGAAGTAAAGAGCCTACTTTTTAAAATATCTTCTGATCTTATAGTAACTAAATCATTTTTAGTTAAAATCTTATTTCCACTAATAAAAATACGATTTGCTTGTCTCATTCTTGCTCTATCAATTGCATTACGAATACTCCTCGCATTTGCAAAATGAGGTTGCTTCATTCGTCTTTCAGCATATTCTAGTAATACTTTGTCAGCATCTGGAGCAAATTTATACTGTTGTTCTTCTAGCATTAATTTAGCTATTTTTAATAATTCTTTTGCTGTATAGTCAGGAAAATCAACATGATTATTAACTCTTGAAGATAGTCCAGGATTTGATTCATAAAACTTTTCCATTTTATCTTTATAACCAGCAAAAATAACAACAAGGTCATCTCGTTGATTTTCCATTACTTGTAATAAAATTTCAATTGCTTCTGCACCATAGTCTCTTTCATTATCTGGCTTATATAAATAATACGCTTCGTCAATAAATAATACGCCACCCATTGCTTGTTTTAAAACTTCTTTAGTTTTAGGAGCTGTATGACCGATATATTGACCCACTAAATCATCTCTTGTTACTGTCATTAAATGACCTCTCTGAATATATCCTAGTCTATTTAATATATCTGCCATTTTCATTGCAACAGTGGTTTTCCCTGTCCCTGGACTACCAGTAAATGACATATGTAATCCTGGACTACCAGAAACCAGGCCTAAATTATTTCTTAACTTATCAATTAATAAAAGAGCAGCTATTTCTTTCGTACGTGTCTTAACAGGTGCTAAACCTATTAATTCTTGTTCAAGTTCATCTATTACTTCTTGTATTTGTGTTTTATCATATTCTTCTTGTAAATTTACAAGTGTATCATCAGAAAAATTTTTAGTCATGGAGTTATCTTATATTAACATTTATATCACTCATAGAGAAAGATACTACAGCATATCTTTCTCTATATTTATATATATATTACTTCTAATTAGTAACGAGAACCTTCTGGTTTAGAAGTTGCATAGCTACGGAAGCAATATTTTTGATTACGTCCAACATCCTCTGTTCTTACTAATTCAAAACCTGGCTCATATGCTGGTCTATTTATAATAAATGATAGTACACAACTTTCAATACCACGGGTATTATCAAAAGCATTAACCTTAATATATAAATTTGATTGTTGTTTACGACAACTATTAATTTCATACATTACTGTTGCAGCATCTTTAATATCAAATAGTGGTAAACCCCATAATTCCCAATAATTATTTCTTGGATGTGGATCTTCTGTATATTCTATACTAATTGACCATTTTTGAGATATTGCGTATGCAATCTGTTTTGTAATTTGTTCGTCAGTTAAATCAGGTAAGAATGAAAAAGTCCCTTGTGTTAGTCTCACTATTTTGTACTCCTTTGTTAGTTAAACGTATTTATAAGATATGTAATCTTTTTTAGATTCTAGTATATGGTTTAAATGAAAACTAAAATGATCTAAACGTTAGCTGTCGGAGTTTCTACAAAATCAGCTGTATCTGTAGAAGTATAGTTGAAAGTAATATCTTTCCATAAATCTAGAGCTGTTTGTAAAGGACCACAAGTTTTTGCAGCATCTTGTAAAATCTGTGGTCCTTCTGCAACATAATCACGGCCTTCATTACGAGCTATAATCATTGACTCTAAAGCTACACGATTTGCTGTTGCACCTGCTTGTATACCATCGGGATGACCAATCGTACCACCACCGAACTGAAGAACAACATCATTTCCTAGATAATCTAGTAGTTGATGCATTTGTCCACAATGAATACCACCTGAAGCAACAGGTGTAACTTTACGTAAAGATGCCCAATCTTGCTCAAAGAATATACCTTGAGGTAAATTTACTTCTAGATAAGGTAAAAGTAGAGTATTATAAAAACCTTTAATCATTAAAGGATCACCTTCTAATTTACCTACTACAGTACCTGCATGAATATGATCTACTCCTGCCATACGCATCCATTTACATATAACTCGAAAATTCATACCATGAATTTTTTGACGAGAATAAGTAGAATTACCTGCACGATGTAAATGAAGAATCATGTCATTTTTACGAGACCAGATAGCCATACTTTGTATTGCTGTGTAGCCAATTACAAGGTCAATCATTATAATGATACTACCTAGTTGTTTAGCAAACTCTGCTCTTTCATACATTTCTTCCATCGTAGCTGCTGTTATATTTAGATAATGCCCTTTTATTTCCCCAGAAGCAGCAACGGAACGATTAACACCCTCCATTGCATATAAATATCTTTCTTTCCAACGCATGAAAGGTTGAGAATTAATATTTTCGTCATCTTTTAGAAAATCTAAGCCTCCTTTAAGGCCTTCATAAACTACTCTACCATAGTTTTTACCCGAAAGACCCAGTTTAGGTTTAACAGTTGCACCTAAAAATGGGCGACCAAATTTATCCATGCGTTCCCGCTCAGATATGATACCAGTTGCAGGACCTTGGAAGGTTTTTAAATAAGCAACAGGTAAACGCATATCTTCTAATCTTAGAGCTTTAACAGCTTTGAAACCAAAAACATTACCAATTATTGAAGCAGTTAGGTTAGCAATAGAACCTTCTTCAAATAAATCAATATCATATGCAATGTATGCAAAGTATTGATCAGATGTATTAGGAACAGCATCTACTTTATATGCTTTAGCTCTATATAAATCACATGCTGTTAAGAGATCTGTCCAAACTACTGTCCAAGTTGCAGTAGATGATTCACCAGCAATTGCAGCAGATGCTTCAACAGGGTCCACTCCTGGTTGAGGACTGACACGAAATAGTGCCAGTACATCTGTCTCTTTGACTACGTAATCTGGATCCCAGTAGCCCATCTTAGCATATGGAATTACACCGGATTCATAACGCTCATTTTTAATCCTTGTCCGTTCTTCTACAGATTGAGACATATATTCCTCCTTGAATTTAAGGCAGTATCATTAGATTGTTTTGTTTTAACTAGTTTAAAGTAAAATACATAACGGCTATATAATTAGTAAAGCTTTAGCATATTTATATATGCATCACCTCTAAATATGTAATTAGTATGGCTGGATTGATATTGTATTATACTTCTTTAACCTTACTAATAAACTTACCACTATATATGGATCAAATAATCGTAATCTTATTTATAAGAGTAATAATATTTACTAATATTAAATATTAAGATATAAAATGTTAACTAGTATCGCTAATATTATACTTTTTATGGTAAGATTTTTTTCAGAAAGGGTAATAAATAGGAGATTTGAGATTGCCTGTATTACAAGTTGTAGATTCTTCTTTTAATGAAGAAGTAATAAGATCTAAACGTCCTGTATTGGTTGATTTTTGGGCCCCATGGTGTGGCCCATGCCGTATGATTGCACCGGTAGTTGATGAGATATCTGATGAGTATGCAGATAGTATAAAAGTAGTTAAAATAAATACCGATGAAAATCCTAGTGCAGCTACAGAGTATGGTATTAGAAGTATTCCTACTTTAATGATTTTTATAGCAGGTAAAAGAGTTGATACAGTTATAGGTGCCGTTCCAAAATCAACTCTTGCAAGCACATTACAAAAACATTTATAAAAGTATTAAAAAAAAATCAATAGAGTAAAATTATTAAATATTAGGTATTAATATTATGTCTAAAATATGTAAATTAACGAAAAAAAAAGCTAATAATGGCTATTCTGTTTCACACTCCCATGTAAAAACAAAAAAAATACAGAATATAAATTTACAAGCAAAAAAAATATGGTCACAAAAGCAGAATAAATGGATTAAAATCAAAGTATCAACAAAAGCAATTAAGTCTTTACATAAGCTATCGCTAATAATTTAGCTATATTTTTGAGAATAAATAATTTCATTAAGAAATAATGACAATTGTCTTCAGATATGTTACTATATTATATAATAAATAAAAAAAGAGTTATGGGAGAAATAAATATGCAGTACCTAAATAATATCTCGGAAGATAATGATTTATTAGATAATGAAGAATTGTCATTAGAAACACCTGTTGGTTGGTCTTCTACTTGTTTTAATGAAACGATTGACTATTATATAGAATGTAATTCTATAAATTCTAACAATCGACAAGAAACACAAGATAATCATATAATGTAAATTATAGTAGATAAGCGGTGCTATTATTTTAAATAATAGCATCGCAATAGTTATTTATATCTAATGTTTTTTATCTATAAAAAATGCTAGTATAGCTCAATTGGTAGAGCAGCTGATTTGTAATCAGCAGGTTATGGGTTCAAGTCCCTTTACTAGCTTATTAACAAATATTTTAAATAATAGCATCCTTGTAATTATTAATAATTATTAAATAAAGATGCTTATAATATTAAAATAAGTTTAAACCAGCACTCTGTATTACTGGAATGTTAGCTAGTAATAAATAAGCAAATCCTGCACCTCCAACAGCACCTACTAAAAAACCAGCAGTAAATTGTCCCCAGCCTTCTTTTGTTTGCAACAAATCTTTGGAATCATCTATTTCAAATGAAACATTTCCATACATTGAAAGACATGTTGTTAATATTATAATTAAACCAACGGCAGATAAAAATCCTGAAAGTAGAGCAACATCCGTATTTCTTAATGGTCCCAATTTGTCAAATGGACCAACTAGAAAATAGCCATGTGACATACCAATTTCTAGGCCTCTTAGCAAAGGAGACAAGCCTTTTCTGTAAGCGGGTAGGTTACTTAGTAAGCTTTTTGTAAAACTTGATGTACTAATAGGAGTCGATAGGTTACCTACAAAAGGATCATTATTATAAGGTTGAATAAAATCTGACATAAATCTGTTCTCTAGAATGTATAATATAATATATACTGTACCAAATAACGAATATCTTGATGGCATTTATTACATATATCTTAAATTTATATATTATAGTATATTTATATTAATAATCGTTTATTATAAATACTGAATATTTATATGTAAGCTAGAGTATATTGAAGTGTCATACTAATCTATTATTAATTACCGTTGTCCAATAAATTTATCTACATAAAAGAGGTTTATATATAAGTTATGTCTATAGTTTTAAGTTATATATTATTTATCATAATATTTACAGGTTTAGCACTAGGTTTATTTTTTAGTTTGCAAGCAATTAAATTAATATAATATTAACAAGTTTTGAATCTATAAATTCTCAGTGTCAAGATATAGTCTATTTTAAGCTTCAGATTCAAAATTTATTTATTGTTTAGTGAAAATTTATTTGTTTTTCATATATTATCATAGAATAAATTAAAATAATGTGGTAGAAATAAAAAATAATGTCGAATATAAAAAAAGATATAATTCTAGGATCTCGTCGATTAAGTAATTATTGGTGGGCTACATTTATTTTACTTGCGGGATTAGGTTTTTTCTTAGTAGGTTTATCTAGTTATTTTAAAGTTGAATTACTTCCTTTTGCAGAATCTTCTAACGTGATTTTTGTACCACAAGGCTTAATCATGACTTTTTATGGTACTATTGCAATATTAATTAGTTTATTTTTATGGGTAACAATAATATGGAATATAGGTGGAGGATACAATGAATTTAATAATGATAAAGGAGTAATTACAATATTTCGATTAGGGTTCCCAGGTAAGAATCGTTGTATTCAATTACAATACAGGATTAATGAAATTCAGTCTATAAGAGTTAGTATAAAAGAAGGTATAACCCCCAAGCGAGAAATTTATTTAAAAACAAAAGATAATCGTGAGATACCATTGACACGTGTAGGTCAGCCATTACTATTATCTGAAATAGAGGAAAAAGCAACATCTTTGGCTCAATTTCTAGGAGTTATTTTAGAAGGTATAGAATAGATAAAAATTACAATTTTTATTCAAAGTAAGAATATAAGATCAATATAATATTTTAATTGATCTTATATTATGTTATATTTCTGTTACAGCGGGTATAGTTTAGTGGTAAAACCTTAGCCTTCCAAGCTAATGATGCGGGTTCGATTCCCGCTACCCGCTTAAGAGATAGTTTCTATAAACCAAGCTTAAATTATAGTCATTATCAGTATCGATGCATCTGGCTGGATTCGAACCAGCGACGTCCTTTTCAGGATGGCGGATTATTAGAGTCGATTTCTTTAAAACCTCTCTTACAAAACCGTACATGAAACTTTCATCTCATACGGCTACTGCCTATTTTTATTATTATGATTCTACTATATAAAATTATAATAATTTTTATATACTTTAGTTAATGTAAAGTATAAATATTTTTTTTCTTTATAATTTGTCAATAACTTTATTTTATTTTTTTTCATCCATCGAAAAATTAGCTGTTCGATAAAAACGACTAACGTATTTATGTTTTTTGAATTAATAACTGGATAATGATATGCATAAAATTTTGATAGTATATTTTTTATTTTTGTTAGCAATTTCATTAGATTTAAATTACTATTTGATCGCCATCTATTTAAAATGTTTTGATGATATAATACTTTTCTAATATTACGTATAAAGGATTTGTAAGTATTATAATTAGTCTGTAAAATAACATTTTCATCTATATTAGATCTAGTAATACTGTTATTTTTATTATATTTAATTAAATAATTTGTAAATAAAAATACACTTTTTAAGTAGCGTATATTAAATAGATCCATTTTATAATTTTCAACTTTTAAACCTAAAGAGCAATTAACTAAGTTAAAACAATAAATTAATTCTTTTAGTTTATTTTTGCTAGAGATCCAAAAACCATCTTTGTAACTTATGACTACATATAAGTGCTTGATACACAAAGAATTTATACTATACCATTCTACACCATTATACATTATCAAATATAATAACTCATATAAAACACTTATAATACCACTTGAAGATTGTTCTATGAATATATTATTATCTAAAGCGTTAATATTGTATTGATTAGATAGCCAATTCTGTAAATTATATAGTATACATGGAATAGGTTGAATTTTATCTATTAGATATTTTAAATCAATAAATTTACTTGTTACTTTAGATATTAAACAATAATTGAAAATTTGTTTTGATTCTGCTTCCAAATTCTTTAATAGAAACTTACTTAAGCGATATAAAAGATAATACTGCTTTTTACGATTAATACTAAGTTTATATATTGGCTCAAATCTTGCTTCCCATTCTGGTCTTAAACATAAGTATGCAAGATATTGTTTAATTTGTTCTACTATAAACTGTACTTTGAGACAGGATATACTATTCTCAAACAAAGATTTATAAATCACAAATTTATCTTTATCAGTACAATTATATTTCTCTTGACTATGTCTGATATAGTGATCAGAAATATTATTAGTTATTATTTGAATAGCAAAAACTCTTGAATCACTTGAATTTAAAATATAATTTTGAAGTTTTTCTACTTTTTTTCTATCACATTTTTTTGAATATTCATATAGTTTTTGTTGAAGGATAAAAACTTTTTCTTCAATTTGATACCATGGGAGAGATTTCCATATTGTAGAAGAATCTATATTGATAGTCTTCATTTATAAAGTAATTCAGTTTAGTAAATCTTATTCAAATTTAAATAGGTGCAATACGTCTGCCTGTATGTAAAAATAAATTTTCAGCTTTTTATTGCTTCTTACTGATAAAATTTAATAGTTGCCTTTACTTGATTATACGTATAATTCTTTTTATCAGTTTCTTCGTTCCATATTTCCAATATTGCAATTAACTTAGACTCCACTCTATATATTAACTACCTCATATAAAAATCATACACATATTAACTCATAATAATTGTGTTTAAGGGTAAAATAACTTTAAATTTTATCTATTAAAATTACATATGTTAATATTTTCTGCAAGGGTTGGTTTTCCTAGTCATATTAATTTTCCATTTAGTCTGCTTTATTTATTAATAATTAAGGCTAATATATATATTAAATTGACTAAAAGAGTATATTCATGATTTAGAATAGCTAGACTTTATACTAGCAAAAGAAATATAGTTGTTTACACTTTATAATCATATAAATTAATTAAATATGGTGTAACTTTTAGTTAGCTAAATAATTCAATAGATTTGTTTTAATCTTAGAACCTTTAACACCTAAAAAACGGGTCGCACATGAGTCCGCTGCCTTCGGCCTCTCGGCCACAGATGCTTAAGATAAATATTATACTTAATTTGATTTAAACGCAAGATCATATTTGTTATTCATTCATATTATGGTATGTTGCTACTGCTGACGGAGATATTTTGTTAAGGTAACGAAATATCCAATACTTAAAGATAGTATCTAAAATTACAGGAAAAGTAGAAATAAAAACAAAAATAAAGTCTCTACTTTCAGGTAGTCCAAAATGCCTAAGAATTATTTCAATAACCACCTCCCAACCATGAGGAGAATGAAAACCAACAAACATATCTGTAAATAAAATAATTAAAAATGCTTTTGCAGTATCACTTAGTCCGTAGATTAATTCGTTGATAAATGATTTGAGAATGGAAAATTGTCGTTTACTAACAATTAAAATTGAAATGAAGATAGTTCCTGATAAAAAATCGGCTAAAATATTTTTTATTGCTGAAGAACTTTCACTAGCATATATAGATGCTAGCTCTAAAGCTTTATCCGTCATTTTATGATTTATAAGATTAGAAGAAGGATTACTAATTCTGCCAATTAGTATTTCAAAATGTAATTTTTCTTCAAACCTTTGTAGCTCAGCAAAAGCTCTTTCTTCTTGAGATTCATTTAAAAAAATACTATGTTCTTGATGGTTCCATAAATAATTTATACATGGCCCAAATATAAAACTCTTAGAAAGCTGATTGATTAATACAGGCATAATAAATAGAAAAAGGATGTACTTAACAGATGCTACTGTTTGATATCTAGATACTTTAAATTCTGCTAAGGCTTCTGCTTCTGCATTTGGATCTAGTTCCTTTGTAAACTTTTCAAATAATTTACTTATAGATCTTGGGATAATACCAGTTTTATCTAATGCTGATTGATTAATTTTTTTTAAATTCCAATATTTCATTATTGCTTTATTTATATATATATAATCGATACAATGTAATAACTATTCAATATTGTCTATATCTTGATTAATTATAAAAATTAAAATAAATTTTTAAAGCATGACAAGAACAATTATATTTATTCTGTATCATAGATGTAAAATAACTATTTCTAAATTTTATTCAATTTTTACTGAATATTTATATTTTTTTATTTTTCTAATATTAACTATCTATAGCAGTCAAATGATAAATTTACATGCAAGCACTTTAAAGAATTCAAAATTAGCATTTAATATAAATATAATTTATCTTTCACAGCCTATAGATAAATATAAAACTGTTAAAAGAATTCAACTAGAAGGTTTTAATTCAATTTTTCTTAAAAAGTTTTTATTTAATATAGAGCATGTTAATCCAGTATATATAGTAAAAAAAATAGAGTATTTAAAAAATTATGGCTTTCTCGCTAAACTAAAATTATCCTACATTTCACTATATGATATAAAATATATTACTTTAAATTTCAAAATTAATCCTATATTAAAAAGAATAAAAATTTCAAAACAAAAAGCATTAATTATACCTCGAAATTTTTTAATTAATACTTTTTATAGGCAAATAGGTTTACCTAAAAACTATGTCAATATACATAATAGTATACAAAATATTAACTTATGGTACAAATCTAGAGGTTTTGATTGGGTAAATGTTGAACTAGTTAATAAAAAGCAATCAGAAGAGATAAATTTAGAAATTTTTGAAGGTAAAATAGCAACGACAAGTATAATATGTCAAGAAGCACATATTTCATGCAATAAAATAATGTATGATATAGAAAATGAAATAAAACAAAAACTAGGTCTTATACCTGGCTACATCTTAAATGTAAGAAAAGTAGAATTAGGTATAATTGAATTAAAAAAAAATCAATTAATCGATAGTTATACTTATAGTATCAGTAAACATTCCAGTGGTTTACATGTACTATTTAAATACAATTTATTTAAATCTAGTAAAGTCTTTTTTTTTGAACAGGAAACCATATTTTTTTACTATAAACAAATGATTGGTATATATAAACGTTATTTAGATAAAATTAAACTCGATGCAAAATTTTACAAAAAATGCCGACATATATATAATAACAAGATAGTATTAAATATCAAATCAATTATTGCACAGCTGAATGAAAAAGTTAATTGCTCTATACTACCATTATTCAAACATATTGGATTTAAATACTACTCATATCCCAGAAATCAATATAGTTATGGCTTTATTCTTGATATAAAAATTATAGGAAGAAATACTAATATAGACATATTATTTTTATATCCTTATATTAAATTAGGGAATTTTGCATTAGGTTACACAACATTAAATATTTATTATCAATATAGTTTATTATACCATTTAGAAAAGCTACAACTATTAAATTTATATAATATTAATAGAAAGTCAATCTATACAAAGTTATATTCTTTTGGATTTAATATTCAATTAATAAACAATATAAACAAGTATATATATTTTAATCAAAAATTGATTAATCATTTTAACATTTCTACTCATAAAATAATAAATATATATAGTTATTATCCATATAATTTATATATAAAGAAAACAAAAAATATATATCTGCTACCTATCAATTTACAAACAGCAACTAAAATTATTCAGCAAAGTTTAATGATTCTTAAAATAAAGATCAAATACAACACGCTATTATTTGCTCAAAGGCTCAAATCAGGTACATTGTTTATTGTTGAATCTATTTATTCTATACCATTATTTGTAAAAAAGACTTATTTAGGATACCAAATACAATACTATAATAACCAAAAGTTGCATATAAAATATAACCAAGTGCATATTTTACCTAAAATTAAAAAATTTGAATATAGTAATATCTTAATTTTTCTTGCAGAACTAGAATTATATATTCACCAACAAAGTTATAGACCTATTATTAATACAACATATGCTAATACTATTTTAAAAAAGGGCAATATAAATTATTATGGATCTCAATCTTTATTCATATATCTTATAGAATATAATCTCTCTTTATATGATTACTTATCATTCTATATTTTTTTTAATTTTGCTTACAATTTAAATTTTTGCCATTCAATTAGTTTATTAAATTTTAACAAATACTATATTTTTAATAATTCAGTATATTACGATATCAATATAGGGTCTGGAATACAATTTAATACACCCATAAAAAGAATTCCTACATTACGTATTGAATATAGGATAAATAACAAAAAAAATAACTTCTTACAATTATGTGTCTATTCAAAATATAGTAATTAAAAATCTGTGATATAAATTTAAATCTATTATTATGGTATCAAAATTATGGCTTAAAAATATGGAAGGCAATTGGCTTTCTCATAAAACTATTTATTATTTAGAAACTAAAAAAATTAACGTTCATAAGGTTCAAAAAGAAATAAGTAAAATTCAACATCTATCTTCTTTAAACGATAGATACATATGTAAGTATAAGAACTTACCCAACAATGATATTATATACGATTTTGTTCCTACAAATAATCAAGAATCTACATTTGGCATAATACGAAAAATATATAATCATTATACTCAAGAATATAAATTTCAAACAAAATCTACAAATAATCTAAAAATTAAATATATAAAAAAAAAGATTATATATACTGAATATATTTATTCCATAAATGCAAATTTCAGAATATCTATAACTATTATTAAAAAATGCGGTAAATATATTGCTATTTGTTTTAATTCAGAAATTAAAATAACACAAAATTTATGATTTTATACTAATAGTATTAAAGATCTACTATTAGTACAAAAATCATTCATCTAAGTATTACTCTAGATCTTTACGATTTGGATTTCTTGAAGGATCATTGGACAAAAAACCGAAAAAGAATAAAGATATAAAAAATATTACAGTTGTGTATACAAAAATCTTTAAAGTAAGCATAATTTAGTTCCTTCTCTTTATAGTAATTGATTTTAAATTATTGCAATAAAATATAAACATTGAATCATATTGTATATGAAAAATATAAAAACTTCATAATTTAATTGAGAAAATCAATAATTTTAAGTAAAAATTAAAGAAGCTGGATGGATTCTATTAATTTTAATATGAATAGATTTTATTATTTTAATATATTTATTATTCATAGTGATTTTTTTTATTTTAATATTAATAAATCCTTCTATAATTACAAAATCTCCTTTTCTATAAACATCAAAAATTTCCATACCTATCTTTCCTGTTGCATGAGCTTTTATATTATAGAAAGATACTCCTCTCTTGTTATTTGGCATACATATAAATATTTTTGTTAAAGCTTTTTTGTTATATCTTAATAATCTTGGTTGTTTAAGTATTTTACCTGTTATGGTACATATATTCATATCTATATTTATAGTAGATTTTTAAAACTCTTGTTTACTAGCATCTTTATAATTCAGTTCTTTTAATTTTTTCATAATTCTAGCAAAATACTCTTGCAAATATACTTCTAATTTTATCGTGTCTGTTTTTTGTATCTGAAATAATTTATAAACTTCATCCATAGGTGTATTAAAGTTGTCACCTCTATTAAGTACTTCTGTAAAAGCTAATCTTTCTGAAATATTCCAGCTCCATTGAAAATAGCTAGTTAATTGACGGGCAAATTTTAAAAGATAGATAGGAACGGTAGAAATTTTCGATCTTTGTCCTGATAATTTCTCACATAATTCAATGATTTGTAAGGAAGTCCAAGAATAATTACCAACTAATGGTAATGTTCTTTTACTAGCTTTAGATATCGATAAACTTTTAATTGTAAACTTGGCTATATCTTGTGTATCCATATAAGCGATAGAAGTCATATCTCCTGTAATCCAAACAGCTTGTTTTTCTAAAATAGGTAATGCATATTGTCGAATAAGGCCTTGAAAAAAACCTGATAAAGTAAAAATTGTATAATTCAGACCAGAATCATTTAATCTTTGTTCTACATTTAGTTTAAGATTCATTAATGGAATTTCAGGATATTTATGGGCATTTAGAATTGAAAAAAAGATATATTTTTGTATATTTGCTTTTTTTGCTGCTTCTATTAAAATATATTTACTATATAAATCTATCTGATTTGTATTATAAAAATCTGTAGGCCTTGCTGTAGATGCATCTATAATTGCTGTAACCCCTAATAATGTTAGAGGTATAGTTTCTACTATACCCAAATCTCCATAGATTAATTCAGCCCCCCATTCTTTAAGAAATGAAGCTTTACGAAAATTTCTAACAAAACACTTTACTTGAAATCCTTCATCCAAAGCTTTTCTAACAATTTGACGCCCTAAAGTACCAGTACCACCTAAAACTAATAAACTCATATTTTTTTTTACTCTTATCTATGTTAAATTATGGGTAGAGAGGGACTTGAACCCTCAAAACTATAGTTATCACATTTTGAGTGTGATGCGTATACCAATTTCGCCATCTACCCTATTATGAATATATAATCACATAAAATATTAATAAAAACGATTATTTTTCTCGAAATATATTAAAAATAAATATTATCATGTTTATAAATTTGTTGCAAATTACATTTCTTAATACATATATTATATCACCTAAAACATGGATACATAAAATACAAAATTATAAAAAAATTTCTTTTATTTTTATTTTTTTATCTTTTATACCATATATTAATTACCAATATATAATAATATTCACTTTAATATCTATTTTTATAGCAATAAGCTATAAAAAAAAATGTAGAGAATATTTGAAAAATATACTAAACGCATTACTAGTAGTATCTATTATATATATGTGTTTCAACGATATTAATGTGAACAATGGATTATGCCGTAAAAATTCAGTACATATACCATTCTATATTACTTTACTTAATTTATTAATTCAAATTATCAGACAATTTTTTACTATTAATAATTTGAATCAATATAATTATATGTTTACAATTCCTAAGTTTATACTGAGAGCCTTTATAATTACTATTTTATACTCTCTATGTATAAAAATTCTGTTTTCTACTACAACATATGAAGATATTGTATTACATTATTTAACAAAATGTATAAGCAGTAATAATATTTTTATACAAAAAATAAATCTAATAACAATACTTAGCTGTCAATTTTTAGTTTTATTTACTAATCGGATAAATATAATAACTACGGCTATTAAAGTAAGAAATACAAACAATATTTTTAGTATATATCACTATAATTTATATTATTATGCATTAAAAAATTTATTAAGACACGTACGATATGATGCTCAGCTAATTATATTCATTCTATATAGTAGAGAAATTAAGTGTAAGAATTTAATTATGAAAGAGATATATGGTGCCTCATAATTATTGTTTTTCTATATAATTTTTGACCTCGATTCTGTGATTGTTTGTATCATATAAAATATATTTTTATAAATTTATCATCTATAATGGCAGATAACCTAAAACAAGATAAAAATAACACATCCGTAAATTCAAAATTAAATACTTTAATAAATCAACCATATAAATATGGATTTTATACAAAAATAGATTCTGAAAATTTTCCTAAAGGTTTAAATGAAAATATAGTGAAATTAATAGGTAAATATAAAAAAGAGCCTAAATATTTAACAAATTTTCGTTTAAAAGCATATAGAAAATGGCAAAAAATGGATGAACCTCAATGGAGTCAATTAGAATATCATAAAATTGACTATCATAATCTTATCTATTATTCTGTACCTAAATATAAAAAAAAATTGAATAGTTTAGATGAAGTAGATCCCACAATTTTAGATACTTTTGCAAAATTAGGTATTCCACTAAATGAACAAAAGAGATTGAATAATGTAGCTGTTGACGCTGTATTTGATAGTGTATCCGTTGCAACAACATTTAAAGAAGAATTAGCTGCTGTAGGAGTAATTTTTTGTTCTATATCTGAAGCAATTAATAAATATCCAGAATTAATTAAGAAGTATCTTGGATCTGTTGTTCCAATAGGAGACAATTATTTTTCTGCTCTTAACTCGGCAGCTTTTAGTGATGGGTCATTTTGTTACATTCCTCCAGATACACATTGTCCTTTGGAATTATCAACTTATTTTAGGATAAATAATAAAGAAGCGGGACAATTTGAAAGAACGTTAATTATTGCAGATCGCAATAGTTACGTAAGTTACTTAGAAGGATGTACAGCACCGCAGTTTGATAATAAACAATTACATGCAGCTGTTGTAGAATTAGTAGCTCTCGAAAATTCAACTATTAAATATTCTACTGTACAAAATTGGTATTCGGGTGATTCCAAAGGAAAAGGTGGCATATATAATTTTGTTACTAAACGAGGTCTTTGTATCGGCAATAATTCTAAAATTTTATGGACGCAAATTGAAACAGGTTCTGCTATTACATGGAAGTACCCTAGCTGTATATTAGCAGGACATAATTCTGTCGGAGAATTTGCATCTGTAGCTTTAACCAACAATCATCAACAAGCGGATACAGGTAGTAAAATGATTCATTTAGGTGAAAATACAAAAAGTAAGATTATTTCTAAAGGTATATCTGCAGGTAGTTCTAAGAATAGTTATCGTGGATTAGTTAAAATTGGACCTAAGGCTAATCATGCGAGAAATTACTCTCAATGTGATTCTTTAATAATAGGTAATAAATCTAAAGCCAATACTTTTCCTTATATACAAGTACAAAACTCATCTGCCAAAGTTGAACATGAAGCTTCAACATCTAAAATAGGTGAAGAACAAATTTTTTATTTTTTACAAAGAGGTATTAATATAGAGAATGCTATATGCTTAATGATAAGCGGATTTTGTCAAAATGTTTTTAATGAATTACCTATGGAGTTTGCTATGGAAGCTGATCGATTATTAAATTTAAAGTTAGAAGGAACAATTGGTTAAAAAATATGAGCAATAATTTATTAGATATATCTAATTTATATACTAGCATCGATAATATCGAAATCCTTAAAGGATTAAATCTAACTATTAATTCTGGAGAAATACATGCTATTATGGGCAAAAATGGATCTGGTAAAAGTACTTTAGCAAAAGTTATAGCTGGTCATCCTAGCTATCATATTACACAAGGTAATATAATATTTAATGGTCAAAATATTAATAATTTAGATCCAGTAGAAAGATCATTACAGGGTATTTTTTTAGCCTTTCAATATCCAGTAGAAATTTCAGGTGTTAGTAATGCAGATTTTTTACGGCTTGCTTATAACGAAAGACAAAAAGCTGATAATAAAATTCCATTAGATCCTTTATCTTTTTTAGATTTAATTAATCAAAAAATTAAACTAATAGATATGAAACCAACATTTTTAAGTAGAAATGTAAATGATGGGTTTTCTGGTGGGGAAAAGAAAAAGAATGAGATACTTCAAATGACTTTGTTAAATACTAAATTAGCTATACTAGATGAAACTGATTCTGGACTTGATATAGATGCTTTAAAAATTATTTCAGCCAATATTAACGCTTTAGCTAGTAATAATAATGCCACGATTATTATCACTCATTACAAAAGACTATTAGAATATATAGTACCTGATTATATTCATATTATGAAAGATGGTAAAATAGTTTATACAGGTGATGCAAGTATCGCAAAAAAATTAGAGCAATATGGTTATGATAGTATCATATAATATTTTATAATCATATAGTGTATATATATTAAATAGGATAGATTAAATATATACTATCCTAATAATTTAGGTAAAATCAATTACACTGAAAAAGCTTGTTTGACATCTTCAATAGACTTTTTCAATAATTCTTCCGATTCTGAGCTTAGTCTTTTTGTATTACGAATACTTTCTCCAAATTCAGGTTTTGAATTACGTAGATCCTCTCTTAACGCTGTAATAAATTCCTTAACTTGTGATAATTTTATATCATCTAAATAACCATTAATTCCTGTATAAATTACGGCTGTTTGTTCTTCTACTGGAATTGGTGAATTTTGTGCTTGTTTTAAAACTTCTCTTAATCTTTGTCCACGTTCTAACTGATTCTGTGTTGTTTTATCCAAATCAGATGCAAATTGAGAAAATGCTTCTAATTCTGCAAATTGAGCTAGCTCCAACTTCAATTTGCCAGCAACTTGTTTCATAGCTTTAATTTGAGCTGCTGATCCTACCCTTGAAACAGAAATACCGACATTTATAGCTGGTCTAATTCCAGAATTAAACAGATCACCAGATAAGAAAATTTGTCCATCAGTAATTGAAATTACATTTGTGGGAATATAAGCAGATACATCACCTGCTTGCGTTTCAATAATAGGTAGTGCCGTCATACTACCTCCTCCAAGACTTGTATTAAGTTTAGCAGCTCTTTCTAAAAGTCTTGAATGTAAATAAAAAACATCGCCTGGATATGCTTCTCTTCCAGGTGGACGGCGTAATAAGAGTGACATTTGACGATAAGCTTGAGCTTGCTTTGTTAAATCATCATAAATTACGAGCGTTGCTTTACCTTTGTACATAAAATATTCTGCTAAAGCTGCACCTGTATACGGTGCAATATATTGTAATGTTGCCGGATCATCGGCGTTAGCTGCAACAATAATTGTATAATCTAGTGCTCCTTTTTCTTCTAGAGCAGATACAACTTGTGCTACTGATGATGCTTTTTGGCCAATAGCAACATAAACACATATAACTTCTTCACTTTTTTGATTTATAATTGTGTCCAGTGCAACAGCTGTTTTTCCTGTTTGTCTATCACCAATAATTAATTCTCTTTGGCCCCTTCCAATAGGAATCATAGCATCTATTGCTGTAATACCTGTTTGCAAAGGTTCACATACAGATTGACGTCCAATAATACCAGGTGCATATGATTCAATTAGCCTAGTATCTGAAGAATCTGGTAAACCTTTTGCATCAATTGGTCTAGCTAATGCATCAACTACTCTACCTAAATAACCGTCCCCGACAGGTATTTGCGCTATTTTACCTGTTGCTTTAACAGAACCACCTTCTAGAATATTTCTACCGTCTCCCATTAAAACTACGCCAACATTGTCGCTTTCTAAATTTAGAGCTATACCTATGGTTTGATCCTCAAACTCTAATAATTCACCGGCCATTACGTCATCTAATCCATATACACGAGCTATACCATCTCCAACTTGTAGCACAGTTCCTATATTGGCTATCTGCACTTCTTGATCATAACTGTCAATCTGTTGACGTATAATATTGCTAATTTCATCCGGTCGAATATTTACCATATTATTATTTTTTTATATATAATCTATTACTTAATTTTAAAGAGTTTCAAGTATTTTTATTGAGTTAACTATACATCCTTAACTTGTACTAAGATAAAAAGCTATCTGTTTTAATTTACCTGACAAACTAGTATCTATAATTTTAGATCCTATTTTGACTGTAAATCCACCAATTAAACTGGTATCTATTTGTATATCTAACTTTACTTGCTTACTACTTGTAATTTTCTTTATTTTGTCAATAAGGTTATACTGCTGTTCTTCTGTAAAAGTTTTTGCTGTTAAGACTTTTGCAATAATCACTGAATCTAATTCATAAACTAAATCTAGGTATTTCTCAATAATAACATTAAGCAAGGGAATTCTACGACGATCTACCAATACAAATAAAAATTTTAGTACAGAACTATTGATTTGGTTCAATAGTAATTGGTTTAAAACATTTTTTTTTGCTTTTGTTGTAATTAGTGGATTTTCTAAAAATAATTTTAAGTCTGTAGATTTTAATAAAATATCAGAAATTAAAGATAGATCTTGATTGGTCTTCTCTATTAAATTCAAATCTTTAGCTGATTCTAATAATGCTTCAGCGTAAGGTAAAGCTACTTTAGCTAATAAACCTTGATAACTCATACTTTTCCTCCAAGCTGTATAATACTATTGTCAATAATTTTTGATTGTATAGTAGGAGTTACTTGACTTTGTAATCGTGAAGAAACTTTATTAATTGCTAAGTCTGTAATTTGCTGTTGAATTTGTTGTCTCACTTGGTTTTCAGCTGTGGCAATACTAGATTTACCTGTTGCAGTTAGTCTTTCTATATCTAATTTTCCTTGAGCCAGTATAGATTCACGAACCTTTTGAGCTGTTATTTTTGCTTCTTGTTGTATTTGCAAAATAACTATTTGAGTTTGAGCTAATTGCTTTTTTGATTCTGCTAACCTAATATTTGCCTGTTCTAAGCGTTCTTCTGATTCTTGTATAGCAGCTAGAACTTTTTGTTGTCTAATTGATAACATAGACCCTAAAAACTGCTTTAGAACATAAATTAAGCCAGATAAAAGTAATACTATATTAATTACATTAGCTTCTAAAAAATTTGAATTAAAACTTACACCCTGATTAGATTTATGCTCAGCAAAAATTTTAAATATTCGAATTATATTTTCCATGATATTCTCCAAATGTTTAAGATATAAATTATTTTTTATATAAATCTATCTATAATAATAAATTAGTACCCAATAACTTTAGTTTAATTTTTTCACTTAATGCATCTACTTGGGTCTCTAAAGTTTTTAATGCTTGTTCTTTCTGAATATTTAGTTGTTTAGATGCTTCTGCAACTAGTTTTTCTGCATCTTGTTGGGCTTCTTTAATTTTCACTGAAACAATCTGTTGCGCTTCCTGCTGAGATTTTTTAATAATATCTTGGGCTTGCTTTCTCGATTCAGCTAATTCTTGTTCATATTTATTAGTAAGTTCATTGGCTTTCAATAAAGAAGTGGAAGCAGTAGTAAGACTATTACGAATATATTCATCTCTTTCATCTAAGACATTACTAACAGGCTTATAAAAAAGAATATTTAGTACAACAGTTAAAGCTAAAAATTGCAATGCCATTAAAGGCAACGTTGCATTAAAGTCAAAAAGTCCTCCCTCCACTTCTCTGCTTGATTCTTGTAAAACTAACAAAAGAGGTAAGTTTACCATAATTAATTTTAGATTTAAATTTATATAATTTTACAACCATTTAACTTTTTAAAACGCTTAGCCTTTTTTATATCTATTAAATAAAAACTAAGCGTTGACTATATATAATTAACCTGTATAAGGATTAGCAAATAATAGAGATAAAGCTACTACTAATCCATAAATTGTTAGTGACTCCATGAAAGCTAGACTTAATAAAAGAGTACCTCTAATTTTACCTTCAACTTCTGGTTGTCTAGCAATACCTTCAACAGCATTTGCCGCAGCACTTCCTTGACCTATACCAGGACCAATTGCAGCTAAACCTACAGCCAGACCAGCGGCGATTACAGATGCAGCCGAAATAATAGAATCCATAATTATAATTAGTATTTTTAATATAAGTAGATAGACAATTAACGAATTTCATGCAGCCCAATTACTTTCTACAATCTAACACTATATTGTAATTAACTATACATATAAAAGAATATAAATTGTTAATCAATGTTCACCATGTCCTTCCATTGCTTCACCTATATAAGCAGCTGATAGAGTAGAAAATATTAATGCTTGAATAGAACTAGCAAATAAACCTAATATCATTACAGGTAAAGGTATTAGTATTGGCACTAATAAAGTAAAAACTGATACAACTAATTCATCAGCTAAAATATTACCAAATAAACGAAAACTTAAAGATAAAGGCTTCGTAAAGTCCTCCAAAATATTAATAGGTAATAAAACAGGCGTGGGCTCAACATATCTAGCAAAGTAACCTAGACCATTTTTACTTAAGCCTGCATAAAAATATGATAAAGAAGTCAGTAAAGATAGTGCAACGGTTGTATTAATATCATTAGTAGGAGCTGCTAATTCACCTTCTGGAAGTTGAATTAGTTTCCATGGTATTAACGCACCAGCCCAATTACTTCCAAGTATAAATAAGAAGATTGTTGCTATATAAGGTACCCATGATCTATAGTCATGTTCCCCTATTTGATTTTTGGCAATATCTTGTAAAAATTCAAGAATAAATTCCATAAAATTTTGGAAGTCTTTAGGAATGCGATTTAAATTTCTTGTTCCTAGAAAAGATATTGATAATAATGTTGCTATAACTAACCAAGATACAATAAATACTTGTCCATGCACTTTATAGCCACCTATTTCCCAATATAAATGTTTTCCTACTTCAACTGCAGAAATTGCTATAAAGGAAGACATGCCTTCTATTTCTTTTTGATACATAGAGAGAAATTATAATTTTGATAATGGGTAAAGGAATAATCTAATATTGAGTAAAAAGTTATTAGTAAGTTAAAATATATTAAACTTGCTTAAATCTTTCAATAAATAGTATGATGATTAAGTCAGGAATACTATCATACATTAATTATATATCTATCTAGTAATTATTTAACATTATTTATAGGATTTACAAAAAATAATCACCCTTGAGTGATAATTTTTTGAACTTCAGAAGCAAAGTTATTGTTTTTTTTTTCTAAACCTTCTCCTAATATAAATTTTTCAAAACGTCTTATTTTAATATTTTCACCGAGTAAAGCTATATGCTGTTTGACTAATTGTTCTATAGATACATCTTGATTTTTAATAAAAGGTTGATTCATTAACGACATTTCTTTTAATCTTTTATTAATTCTAGCAGCTATAATATTATCTTTAATTAATTGTGACTTATGAACTAAATCTTCTTTGCCTGATTCTATTTTAGTTTCATTTAATATTATCTTTTCATCTATTTCATCTATAGATACGTATCTCACAGATGGAGAAGCTGCTACTTGCATAGCTATATCTTTAGCTAATCTATGAAATTCTACACGTCGTGCAACAAAATCTGTTTCACAGTTTAATTCTACCATTACACCTATTCTAGAACCTACATGTATATAGCTTTCAATCGTTCCTTCTGCAGTAATTCGATTAGATTTTTTATCAGCAGAAGCTAATCCTTTTTTTCTTAATGTTTCGATGGCTGATTGCATATTACCTTTTGAGTCTTGTAAAGCTTTTTTACAGTCCATCATTCCAGCACCTGTTTGATTGCGCAATTCTTTTACAGATTGTGCAGGTATTTCTATGACCATTATATTTTCCTTTAATGTTAAGATTTAGATTAATGAAATAGATATCAAGAATTTTGACCTTCTAAAATAGCATCTGCTATTTTGCTTATAACTAATTTAATAGATCTTATTGCATCATCATTTGCTGGTATAGGAATATCAATAATTTCAGGATTACAATTTGTATCAAGAATACAAATTGTTGGAATACCTAATTTAATACACTCTTGTATAGCTGTTGTTTCTCTTTTTTGATCAACTATTACAATTAAATCTGGCAATTTTCTCATTTGCTTGATGCCATCTAAATGTTTTTTTAATTTATATAATTCTCGACGTAATGTTGCAGCTTCCTTTTTAGGTAGTTGGTTAATTAGACCTGACTCTTCTTTTTTTTCTAATTCTTTCAATCTTTCTACTCTAGATTTAATAGTGACCCAATTAGTTAAGATTCCGCCAAGCCATCTTTGATTCACATAATAAGAATTAGAGCGTAAAGCTTCTTGAGCCACTATGCCAGCTGCTTGCCTTTTCGTACCAAGAAATAGAAATTTCTTACCTTCATTAGAACAATTTTTAATAAAGTCATACGCTTCTGTTAACAATTGGGCTGTCTGCACTAAATCAATAATATGTATACCATTACGCTCTGTATATATATAAGGAAACATTTTAGGATTCCATCTTCTTGCTTGATGCCCAAAATGAACACCTGCTTCTAATAATTCTGAAAGTGATACTACTGCCATAATAATAATTATATTTAATTAAATAATAAATGCGGTTTTTTTTAAGTCATAACCTATGAACTATAATGATGGAACTAAATTTTATTAAAAGTATCCTTAAAAGTTATAAAAATAATAACATAACAAAAAATAAAAAGAATAAATTCTTTATAATATATCTTTATTTATATTTTTTTCTATATTAATAGGATAATTACGAGCACTTCTATCATCTAAAATAATATCTTCGAAACTAGAACTTGATACATTAATTGCTTTTCTTGAGTTATTTGATATATTTTTTGTTTTATAAGGTCGATTATTCTCTTTAGGCAACAATGAATTACTATAAGTTCTAAAGCCTGTACCAGCAGGTATCAAGCGACCAATAATTACATTCTCTTTCAATCCTCTTAACCAATCCAATTTACCTGAAATAGCTGCCTCTGTTAGTACTTTTGTTGTTTCTTGAAAACTAGCTGCCGAAATAAAACTTTCTGTATTTAATGAAGCTTTAGTAATACCTAATAAAATAGGATGGTAAGATGCCTGATTTTTTTTAATTAAATGCAAAGATTTGTTAACAGATTCTATTTTTTGTAATTCAATCATTTCACCGGGTAAATAGTCTGTATTACCACCATTCTCTATTTTAACTTTAGACGTCATTTGCCTGATTATTACTTCAATATGCTTATCGGAGATATCTACACCTTGCAACAAATAGACTAACTGAACTTCTTTAATTAAAGCTAGCTGTATATCTAATAAGCTTAATCTTGTAGCATCATGAACACTTAATCCTCTGTCTAAGTATAGGCGGAAATTAGATTCTAACTCATTGTGGGGATTAAAAGAGCTATCAGCTTTTTTACGTGCTTCTAGTATTTCTTCTATTCTAGGTAAACCTTGAACAATATCTCCTGTTTTTGCTCTTTCAAAGATCAATGTCGCTATACTTTCACCTCTTTTTACGAGGCTATTATGATTTACATGCAAAATAGAACCAGCTGAAATTAATAATGGTTGTCCTATTCTTAGGGTTATATGACAATCTTGAATATCAATTATTTGTCCTGAATTTAATGTAACAATATCTGTTGCTATCTCATCACCACTATAAACCCAAGCATTAATTTTTACATTTACTACCTGATTTTTGTTAATAGAAAAAGTTCTAGTATCAGTTTCTCTAATAATTAGTATACGACGATTAGATGATTTAGGATCCTGAATCAATCCAACTTTACCACAGATAGATGAAATTGTTTCCGTTTGAGCTATAACTGATCCACTTGTCACATAATCTCCATTCTTAACTTTAATACTGGTCTCAGTATAGAAGTTTTTTGTATTTAGAGTATTAGAATCTCTTAAAGATAAAATATCAAATGTGCTAAGTTTTAATAAGAAATAGGACTTATCTACAGTATTTTGTACTAATTCAACTTTACAACTCATATCTGAGATTTGTTTATTTAATTGTGCTACCAAATATGTTTTAATTAAATTCACACCATATATAGACTTAACTCTTGCACCATCTCGAAAATGTATACGCTTGATAAGTCTTAAATCTAACATATCTGTTGCAAAAGAGTCATTCGTATAGGATAATAATAAGTCTTTATTAGGAACTGAATAAACAATTACCGGCCTAATTAGGATAATATTATAATCTTGAACTTTTATATATTCCCAATAGACAAGCTTATCAGAGATAATATCATTAATAACTTTTTCTCCTGGTCTTAAAAAACCTCTATGCTTACCTGAATTTCTCTTTAAATTTTCATTACTCACTCTATAAACTTTACCTGGCTTTATAACAATTTCTCTAATAATACCATCTTTTTGTATCACTTCTAAAATACCTGAATTATTAGCAAAAACGTTTTTGATAATTTCCGTCCCTATATCAACAAAATCACCATGCTTAACAAGAAGAAGAGAAATATCTTTATTTATTTCATGAGTTTCTTCTGGTATCCAGAGAATATAACCTGGACCTAAAATATCATAATAATCGTTCTTATTATCTGTTTTCTTTTTAGATACAGATAAATCTAAATATTTAATAATTCCCCCTGTCTGTGTTTTGTATACTGTAGAAATTAAATCACCTATTATTTGGTTATTATTAATTTTTTGATTATCAGAAATTTTTAACAGAAACTTATCGCCTTGACTTGTAGATAGAATATAATTTTGAAAACTATGATTCTGATCAATAAAAACTTTTAAATTAAGAAAAGTTTTACATGATGTAATTATAGATATTTGTTGGTTTAGATTTTTACTATGTTGATTTAATATTGCTATACGTCCATCACAACGACTAATTAACTGTGTTCTTGATAATATACTATTTTCAGATATTACTTGATCTTCAACAACCGTTATATCTGCATCGTCATTGATATTATGAACTATTCCTGAAAGAATCCATAAAATACCATTAATTTCAGCACTTTTAAAAGTATTTTGCTTATTTTGTATTGCTTTTGTCTTTAACTTTTCTAAATGAACACTACCAGCAAAATCAGCAGCTACTGACTTTTGAGCTCTTTCCATCATCATACGGTTACTTATAGGATATTCAGCGATTATTGAATCTACTTCTATATATGAACCATCTTCAACAAAGAGTAATGATCCTTTAGTTAAATTAATAAAGGTTTCCTCTTTTTTACAATCTATCAATTTAAGCTTAGAGTCTGAATTTATCAGCAAAGCTGGATCACCATGACGAGTTCTTGCATTTGTTACTGAAATATCGCCTGAATACTCTACAGTTGCATTTTTAGGACTTGTAATTGTTTGAGCTAATTCTCCAGTAAACACACCTCCTGTATGAAATGTACGCATAGTTAATTGTGTACCTGGCTCTCCTATAGATTGAGCAGCTATAATACCTACAGCCTCTCCAAGATCTACCATTTTACCGTGGGCTAAATTCCAACCATAACATAACTGGCATACGGATTGAATAGAATCACATGTAATCGGTGAGCGCACTAAAATACTTCTATAACCAGATTGTGCAATTCTATTAGCTAACTCAGAATCAACTTCCTGGTCGGCATAAGCAATAATCTCATGAGATGCAAAATTTATAACATCTTCAGCTAGTATTCTTCCTATTAGGGCTTGTTTTAAATTGATTAATATTTTTTGGTTATCAACCATTTCTTCTAATAAAATGCCTTTTGATGTTTTACAGTTAATTTCACGAACTATTACGTCTTGAGCAACATCTACAAGGCGACGAGTTAAATAACCTGAATCAGCCGTACGCAATGCTGTATCAACTAAACCTTTTCTAGCACCATACGAAGAAATGAAATAATCTGTAATAGTCAATCCTTCTCTAAAATTACTTGAAATGGGTAGATCAATAATTTGTCCCTGTGGATCAGACATTAATCCTCGCATACCAACTAATTGTCTAACTTGAGAAATATTACCTCTTGCACCTGAAAAAGCCATCATATAAATTGAATTGAGTGGATCTGTATTTTTAAAATACTGCACAATTTCTTTCTTTAGGGTTTCACTAGCATTATTCCAAGTATCTATTACTTTTTGGAATCTTTCAACAACAGTTATTTCTCCTCGGATATGTTGATTATCTGTATTTGCTATAGAATTAATTGTTTTATTTAATAATTCTTCTTTAATAGGCGGTATCCGTAAATCTTCAAGACTCAAAGATATACCGGCCTTAGTAGCATAGTAAAAACCTAAATCTTTTAATTTATCTGCCATATTTGCTGCACGAGCTATACCGTAATTTCTAAAAGCCCATATTATAATTTGTTTTAATTCAAATTTATCAATAACTTTATTAGTGAATTTAGGTTGCAAAAATTTTTTTTTCATAACATATCCTAATAATGCAAATTATCTATTACTCAACTAAAGATTCTTGTATTACTTTATTAAATAAGATACGACCAACAGTAGTTCGTATATATTGCACAAGAAGATTTTGCTTCGCATCCCGTTTAATTATCTTATCTATGAAAATATTCGTTTTACTGCCATCTTCATGAATTTGTGATTTAATTAGAATTCCATTATCCGTATTTTCTAATACACCTTTAAATCTAATCCAAACAAAAGCATGCAAATCTATTTTTTTATGCTCATATGCCATTAAAGCATCTTGTAAATTTGCAAAATATTGACCTTGACCTTTCTGAGAAGTTGGATTGTTAGAGGTTAAATAATAACAACCAAGCACCATATCCTGACTTGGCATTAAAATAGGCTGACCTGTTGCAGGAGATAAAAAATTATGTGGTGCTAACATTAATAAGCGTGCCTCTGCTTGCGCCTCTAAAGATAAAGGGATATGAACAGCCATTTGGTCTCCATCAAAATCCGCATTAAATGCTGGACAAACGAGTGGGTGCAATTTAATAGCTCGACCTTCTACAAGCACAGGTTCAAAAGCTTGTATTCCTAAGCGATGTAAAGTGGGTGCTCTATTTAAGAGAACAGGATGACCATAAATTACTTCTTTTAAAACGTTCCATACAACTGATTCATTCTTTTGAATGATTTTTTTAGCTGCTTTAATATTATTAACTAATCCTTGCAAAATTAAACGATGTATAACAAATGGTTGAAATAATTCTAATGCCATCTCTCTAGGCAGGCCACATTGATGCAATTTTAAGCTAGGCCCAACAACTATAACAGATCTACCTGAATAATCTACACGCTTACCTAGTAAATTTTGCCTAAATCTTCCTTGCTTACCTTCAATAATATCTGATAAAGATTTCAAAGGTCTATTATGTGCTCCAACTACAGTTCTTCCACGTCTTCCATTGTCCATCAATGAATCCACTGCTTCTTGAAGCATTCTCTTTTCATTTCTAATAATAATTTCTGGTGCTAGTATAGCTTTTAGTCTAGCAAGACGATTATTTCTATTAATAATTCTACGATAAAACTCATTTAAATCTGCTGTTGCAAATCTACCACCATCTAGCTGAACCATGGGTCTTAAATCTGGAGGTATAACCGGAATTACAGAAAATACCATCCATGAAGGATCTGCACCTGTTGATATAAAATTTTCAAGTAAACGTAACCTCTTCATTTTTTTATTAAATTTAGGTGACGGTGTCTTTGAGACTTTTGGCGGTTTTAATGCTTCCTCTCTCAATATTTCGATAGTTGTTTTTAGATCAATATCTTTGAGTAGCTTAGATATTGCTTCAGCACCTATACTAACTTCAATGCCAAATAGATTAGATGATTTAGGATACAATTTGTCTTCTAAAGCACGCCACTCATATCCTTCTAATAGTTGTTTATAAGTTAATTTATTATAATCTCCAGGATTAATAACTACATATGAATGGAAATAAACTATTTTTTCAACTTCTTTAACTGCTAAATTTAATGCTAAAGCTATATAACTTATACTACCTTTTAAGTACCAAACATGCGTAACAGGAGCCGACAATTCAATATAGCCCATTCTATGTCTTCGAACTTTCGATTCTGTTACTTCAACTCCACACCTTTCGCAAACAACACCTTTATATCTAAATCTTTTATATTTACCACAATGACATTCCCAGTCTTTAACTGGACCAAAAATGCGTTCACAAAATAACCCATCCATCTCTGGCTTTAAAGTTCTATAATTAATTGTTTCCGGTTTAGTAACTTCACCGACTATTTGACCATTGGGTAATGTTCTTTCACCCCATTTTCTTATTTTATTTGGTGAAGCTAGGCTAATTTTTACATAATCAAAATGTCGTTCAAATTTAATCATAAACAAATATACTTATATAAAAAACATTTAATAATCATTAGTTAACTCTACTTCAGAATAAGTATTCGGGTTATTAAAAAATCCATTTTAAAATTTTATAGCGTTTGATTGTTTGTTTTGAAAATTGACTAAATCTGATTCGTTAGACATCAAATCAATTTCAACTCCCTTATTATCACCATCATCAAATAATTCTACTTTATGTACACCAATATCTAGTCCTAAAGACTGTAATTCTCTCATAAGAACTTTAAATGATTCTGGTGTCCCCGGCTTAGGAATAGGCTTTCCTTTCACAATAGCGTTTAAAGCCTCGTTCCTTCCTTGCATATCATCTGATTTAACAGTTAATAATTCTTGTAAAGTATACGCTGCTCCAAAAGCTTCTAAAGCCCATACTTCCATTTCTCCTAACCTTTGACCGCCGTGTTGAGCACGTCCTCCTAATGGTTGTTGAGTAACTAATGAATAAGGTCCTGTTGATCTAGCATGTATTTTATCATCAACCAGATGAACAAGCTTTAAGATATAAGCTTTCCCTACAGTCACTGGGTTATCAAACGCTTCTCCTGTTCTACCATCGAACAAAAATATTTTCCCTGGATGCAAAGAATTGAATAACCATTCTTGTTTTTTCAATAGACTGGCTTGCTTTAATTTATTATTTACTAAGGCTCTTGAAGCTTCTTGACCATACATTTCATCAAAAGGAATAACTTTAAATCGCTTTCCTAAATATTCACCTGCTAGACCTAGTAAACACTCAAAAAGTTGCCCGACATTCATTCTAGAAGGCACACCTAAGGGATTTAATACAATATCAATAGGTGTACCATCAGGTAAATATGGCATATCTTGTCTGGGTAATATTCGAGAAATAATCCCTTTATTACCATGCCTTCCTGCCATTTTATCTCCAACTTGAATTTTCCTTTTTTGAGCAACATATACACGTATGATAGCATTTGTACCTGGTGGCAATTCATCTCCTTTTTTACGAGTAAATACTTTAATATTTACTACTCTACCTTTAGCTGCATTAGGCAATCTTAGTGAAGTATCTCTTACGTCTCTAGCTTTTTCTCCAAAGATAGCTCGGAGTAGCTTACCTTCTGGCAATTGATCAGATTCTCCTTTAGGAGTAATTTTTCCAACCAAAATATCACCCGAGTCTACCCAAGAACCAACTGCAATAATTCCATTCTTATCTAATAGGCCAATGGCAGCTTCACTAACATTTGGAATATCTCGAGTTATTTCTTCAGGCCCTAACTTTGTTTGTCTGCACTCTTGCTCATATCTTTCAATGTGGATGGATGTATAAATATCTTCGTAAACTAAACGTTCGCTAATTAAGAATGCATCTTCATAATTATATCCTTCCCAAGGCATGTATGAAACTAAAATATTTCTACCTAGAGCAATCTCACCACCATCCGTAGAAGCTCCATCTGCAACAGTTTGTCCTATTACTATTCTTTCTCCTGGCCATACGATCGGACGTTGATTAATACATGTATCTTGATTAGAACGATAATATTTTTTTAGTCTATAGTGTATGATTCTGCCTTCTAAATCTTGAATTCCTATCTTAGTACCAGAAACATAACTTACTATACCATCAGTACGACTAGTTAAAACTATACCAGAATCTCGGGCAACTTTAGCTTCTAAACCAGTACCTACTATAGGTTTTTCTGTATACAGTAAAGGAACAGCCTGTCTTTGCATATTAGAACCCATTAAGGCACGATTGGCATCATCATGTTCCAAAAATGGAATTAAAGAAGTTGCAGCAGATATAATCTGAATAGGAGAAACTAGAATGTAATCTACTTGATTAATTGGAGAAGTAATGAACTCTTGCCGATATCTAACAGGTATAATCTGATATTTAATATAATTTTTACTATCAATTGCAATATCTGCTGGCGCTATTCTTAGATCATCTTCTTCATCAGCTGTAAAGTAAAAAGGTTTTTGATCACTGATCACTTTTCCATTTTCTACACTATAGCAAGGTGTTTCGATAAATCCATATTGATTAACCCGAGCATAGATACTTAAAGAGCCAATTAAACCCGCATTGGGTCCTTCGGGAGTTTCAATTGGACAAATGCGTCCATAGTGACTTGGATGTAAATCTCGAACAGCAAAACCTGCACGATCTTTATTTAGACCACCAGGTCCTAATGCACTAATTCTTCTTTTATGTGTCAATTCAGCTAATGGATTTGTTTGATCCATGAACTGAGATAACTGACTAGAGCCAAAAAATTCTCTGACAGCTGCCATTAAAGGTTTAGGATTAACTAAATTTGATAAACTCAAAGAATCTAGATCGCAAATCATCATACGTTCACGAATAATTCTTTCTAAACGATTTAAGCCTATACGTATTTGATTTTGTAATAATTCTCCTACAGAACGAACTCTTCTATTCCCTAAATGATCTATGTCATCAAAAGTTCCTATATTCTGCTCTTTTAAGTTAATTAAATAGTCAAGTGCAGCTAAAATATCATGAGGAGATAAAACTTTAAAAAATTTAGATATCTTAAGATTTAATTTTTTATTAATTTTATAACGTCCGACTTCTCCTAAATCATATCGTTTAGGATCAAAGAAACGTGCATAGAGCATTTGCTTTGAAACTGCAACAGTTGCAGGCTCATTAGGACGTAATTTACTATATACAATTAATAGAGCCTCTTCATCAGTAACTTCTTCAACGGAAATTTTACCGACTTCTTTTTCAAGTTCTTTATTTTCATATAAGGATGATGCATTCAATAAAAAAGCATGTTTTGTTATATATTTTTTTATATCTTCATTATTAACACCTATTGCTCTTAAAAAAATATATGCATTTACTTTATGTGTTTTATCAATTCTAACCCATATCTGGTCTTTAGCATCTATTTCAAATTTTAACCACGATCCACGATTAGAAATTAAACTAGCACTATATATTTGTTTATCGCTTTTATCTAATTCTTTTTTATAGTAAATTCCAGGGCTTCTTACAATTTGATTAATAATGACCCGCTCTGTGCCTGAAATAATAAATGTCCCTCGATTTGTCATTAAAGGTAAATCACCTACAAATACAGGTCTCTTTTTATATTTTTTATTAGCTTCTTTAATATTTAATAAATTAAAGGTATCTGTATTCTTATTTTTTCTTATTAATTCAGTATCTCTTCTAGTTAATTTAGAAGGTATATAGATTTGAGCACTATATGTGCGATCTCTACTTTTAGCTTTTCTAACACTATAGCGAGGAAATTTTAATTTATAATCTTTCCCAAAAAACTCTAACTCTAATTTACCAGTAGGATCCATAATAACAGGAAATGAATTTAGAACTTCACCTAAACCTTCTGACAGAAAAGATCTAAAACTTTCTCTTTGAACAGAGACTAAATCTGGAAGAATAGATGATGCACACTTATCTATTAACATTAAAATTTTTCAAATAATTATTTAATAATTCAAAACACTCTAAAGCGAATATGCTTTAGTTGTTATCAATATAGTACATCTGTTATGGAAAATATAAAAATAGCGATAAAAATAAATAAGTCTGATGAAAGTATAACTTTACAGTTTTTTATTTGAGAGACTGGCTATCCAGCCTATGAATTATAGAAAATAATTTGAAAAAGTGTTTATTTACGCTAAAGTATTTTTCATAGCACGAGCTAAAAAAGATTTTTTACGAGCACCACAGTTTTTATGTAACACTCCTTTTTTTATAGCTTTATCTATTTTACAATAGATATAAGATAACCTAAATAAAGCTTCATGGTCATTTGAAGTATTTAAATTAGCGAGATAACTTTTACTTAAAGTTTTAATAGCTGATTTATAAGCTCTATTTCTAGAACGATTTCTTAAAGAGATTTGATTTTTTTTAATAGCTGATAAATTTTTAGCCATAGAATATTAAATATTAGCAAAATAAAATGTTACAAGAGAACTCATCATAACATCTATTAATTATATATGCAATAAGGATAAATAATGAGACAAAAGTGATATCTAGACTTGATAGTTAAACTATAAACATGAGATAATAATTATATTAAAGATTAATTAAGAATAAACAAAGAGATGGGAAAAAATAAAGGAGCTCGCATCATAATTACATTAGAATGTAGATGCAGAGATTTAGTAAACAACGCAAAAAGAAAAGCTGGAATTTTTCGATATATATCATCAAAGAACAGAAGAAATACACCCAATCGCTTAGAGATTAATAAATTTTGTCCAAATTGTAATAAACATACTAATTTCAAAGAAATTAAATAATACCAATAAATACAGGTTACTAATACTGCATGATTCTATATAATAAAAAATCTTCACCAATCAAGCAAGATGAAACCTTGGATTATAAAGATATAGATTTACTTAGAAAATTTATTTCTGATCAAGGGAAAATTTTGTCTAGACGTTCAACAGGGCTTACAGCAAAGCAACAAAAAAGAGTAACTAAATATATAAAAAGAGCACGTATTCTTTCATTGTTACCTTTTTTAAATAAAGACTAATTATCTAGTTAGTCATATAAATATTTTATATAGATAATGTAAATAATATACATTGCATATTTTTACATTATTAGTTTTATAAAAGCTTTTCTATTTGAATTAATTCATAGACTTTTATTATATCAGACTTTACCCACTCATTGTAATTTTCACACATAACTCCACATTCATTTCCTTCAATTACTTCATTAACATTATCTTTCATATGCCTTAAAGAATTTATTAAACCACTGTATACTAGATCTTTATTACGGTAAATCATAATATGAGCATTTTTTTTAAGCTTACCGAAATTGACCAAACAACCTGCAACTGTCCCTTTATTTATATAAAAAACTGTTTGCACAATTGCTTTTCCAATTTCTAGCTTATCATATTCAGGATCTACTAAACTAAGCATGTATTTTTTGATATAGTCTAATAAAGTATAAATTACATCGAAATATTTTATGATAATACCTAATTTTTCTGCCATTTTATAGCTATTAGATGAAGCTTGAATATTAAAACCCAATATAATGGATTGACTAGTAGCAGCTAAATTAATATCTTTGTCAGAAATAGGGCCTAAAGTTGCAGACAATATATTAATTTGAACTTTTTCTTGAGGCATTTGAGAAAAAGAATTAATAATAGCTTCTATTGAACCTTGTGTATCTGTCTTAAGAATTAAGTTAATTTGTTTAAGATTAGATTTATTATTACTATTTCCTAATGTAATTCTTGTATTCAATGCTTTTGAAATAGAATAAACATTACTTATTTTAGCGTTTGCTTTAATCAACTCTCTAGCATTCTTTTCATCTTGCACAACCTGAAAAGGAAGTCCTGCTTGGGGAATAAAGGAAAAACCCATTACATTAACTATAGAAGAGGCTTGTACATTATTTACTCTTTTGCCGAAACTATTAGTAATAACTTTGATCTTACCGTATATGCTACCAGAAACTATAATATCGCCTACTTTTAATTTTCCATTTTGTATTACAAGATTAGCAATAGGACCAGTTTTCTTATTAAGATATGCTTCTAAAATTGTTCCTTCAGCTAATGTATTATTGTCTGCCTTCAAGGCTAGTTTTTCTGATAACTTACATATCTCCGAAAGCAACAGATCTATATTTTTACCTGTTAGTGCACTAATTTCTATAATAGTACTATTTCCACCCCATTGTGAATCAACTATATTGTAAGTTGCTAGTTGTTCTTTAATTTTATTAAGATCTATATTTTGCTTGTCAATTTTATTAATAGCTACTACATATGGTATTTGGCGATTTGTAATATAATTTATAGTTTCAATAGTTTGCGTCTTTAACCCATCATCAGCTGCTACTAGTAAAATAACTATATCTGCAACTTGAGCACCACGCAATCTCATATCTGTAAATGCTTCATGACCTGGAGTATCTAAGAATAATAATTTTTCTGTAGAAGACAAGTATTCATACTCTACTTCATGCACTCTAATAAGCTGAGTAATACCTCCTGCTTCTACCTGTACCATATTGGTTTTTCTAATAAAGTCAAGTAATGTAGTTTTGCCATGATCTACATGCCCAAAAACTGCTATGATAGGGTTTCTTTTTGTACCACTTCTAATATAACTAGAAGCGTAATAATTACTTGGAACTGTATCTACTTGGTGGCTAGATGAATCAAAGACTGTAAAATTATAATGGCTAGCAACTTCACAGGCTATTGATATATCAACGAACTGGTTAATAGTAACAGAAATACCTTTCAAAAAAAGCCAAGTAATAATTGCTGTTTCTGGTATCTGTAATTTAGTTGCTAATTCTCCTATAGTTAAAGGACCATCTAATAAAATTTCTTTTTTTTCTAACTCTTTATTATTATTAACATTAACTTGTTCTAACGATTTTGTATTAGATTTTGGGTCAACTGATATATTTTGTTTACTTTTATATTTTCTTTTTTCTTTCTGTGGTTTAGAAGGTCTGAGAAGAGAAATATTGCCAGAATCTTGATAAGAATTATTAATTAAATCATTATCCTCAATAAGTATTTCATCATTCACTACAAATATTTTATTACGGACTTTCTTTTTATGTCTGGTCTTATTTTTTCTGTCTTCTACATCATTCTCTATGCGAGAGAAATTTTTATTCTTTTTATCAAATTTAGACGTTAAATTTACGACTGAATTCTTCTCTTGTTCATTAATAGGTTGAAGAGAAGAATCTATTGTAAAATTTTTCTTTAGTGTTTTATTTACTTTATTAAGTACATAAACTAATTTTGGATTTTTCAGAACAAATATAGGCTCTTGTTGATCTAATAATACACATTGGATAAAACAACAAGGCTTATTATTTATTTTAAATAACTGATATATAGATCGAAAATCATTTGTCATATTATAATTTAAAATTTAGATTAATGGTATTTATAATTCAATCATGTATGTTAAAAAACTCAATATAATCATGAATAGAGAACAGGAGATATAAGATACACAACTATTATAAATATTTGGAACAACTCATGCATAGAAAATTTTATTGGAATGGTATTATATTATATAAAGACAAATATAAAAATTTAAGGACTGGTATGCCTCGTTTACAAAAAAACGATAATTTCATAGATAAGACTTTTACAGTACTAGCAGATATTGTATTAAAAGTACTACCTACAAGTAAAGAAGAAAAACAAGCTTTTTGTTACTATAGAGATGGTATGTCTGCTCAATCAGAAGGTGAATATGCAGAGGCTTTAGAAAATTATTATGAAGCTCTAGCTTTAGAAGAAGATCCATACGATAGATCATATATACTATATAACATAGGCCTAATTTATGCAAGTAATGGTGAACATATTAAAGCCTTAGAATATTATCATCAAGCCTTAGAGTTGAATAATAAATTACCGCAAGCTTTAAATAATATAGCTGTTATATATCATTATCAAGGCTTGAAAGCTGCAGATAAAAATAATTTAAATATTTCAAAAACAATGTTTGATAAAGCAGCAGAATATTGGCAGCAAGCAATATATTTAGCTCCCAATAACTATATTGAGGCACAAAATTGGCTAAAAACCACTGGCAGGACAAATAAAAAAAATTTCTAGTATATGTATAACACAAATATTAGTTTTGTATACTTTAGTTTATCTACTAGATTTTTTATAGCTTGAAAGTAGAATATTAAAACATATATATACTATATTCAAAATATAGATAAGTATTTTGTTTAATATAGTACACTAAAAATCATATATAGTCGAAAAGATCAACATAGAAAAGTTTAATTATAAAATATCGAAGAATTGATGTAATCTAATATTATTAATCATTCTATTTTTGAATATTTATACTCTTTAACTATATTTAGTATAAATATATAAATCAATATCATAATATTTCAAATTTTATAAAATAATCATGTATACAGAAATTTTATCTATTGTCTAAAAAATAATTTCATCATCAAAGAATTAATGGTAACAACAAAAATAAAAGGATCTGTAACTCAGATTATTGGTCCAGTACTAGACATCGAATTTCCTAATGGACAACTACCTAGAGTATTCAATGCATTGCAAGTCGAAGGTTCAGATAATCTGATTACTTGTGAAGTTCAACAATTACTAGGAGACAATAGAGTAAGAGCTGTAGCAATGAGTTCAACTGATGGCTTAAAGAGGGGGGTCAGTGTTATAGATACAGGTCAACCTATTACAGTTCCCGTAGGTATTCCTACATTAGGGAGAATTTTTAACGTTCTTGGAGAACCTGTAGATAACTTGGGTACTGTTTTTTCCTCTGAATCGCTGCCAATACATAGATCCGCTCCTTCTTTTGTTCAATTAGAAACAAAGCCTTCTATATTCGAAACAGGTATTAAAGTCGTTGATTTGCTGGCTCCATATAGAAAAGGAGGAAAAATAGGTCTTTTTGGAGGTGCAGGAGTTGGTAAAACAGTATTAATTATGGAACTAATTAATAATATTGCTAAAGCTCATGGTGGAGTATCAGTATTCGGTGGTGTTGGAGAGCGAACAAGAGAAGGGAATGACTTATATGAAGAAATGAAAGAGTCAAAAGTAATTAATGCCGATAAACTTACAGATTCTAAAGTTGCATTAGTATATGGACAAATGAATGAACCACCTGGAGCAAGAATGAGAGTAGGCTTAACGGCACTAACAATGGCTGAATATTTTAGAGATATAAACAAACAAGATGTTTTACTATTTATCGATAATATTTTTAGATTTGTACAAGCTGGATCAGAAGTATCTGCTTTATTAGGAAGAATGCCTTCAGCAGTAGGGTATCAGCCAACATTAGCTACTGAAATGGGTGCTTTGCAAGAAAGGATCACATCTACTAAAGATGGTTCAATAACGTCTATTCAAGCAGTATATGTTCCTGCTGATGACTTAACTGATCCAGCACCTGCAACCACATTCGCACATCTTGATGCTACTACAGTATTATCAAGGGGTTTAGCAGCAAAAGGCATTTACCCAGCTGTTGACCCTTTAGGTTCCACATCAACAATGCTCCAACCTTCAATTGTAGGAATAGAACATTATACAACTGCACAACAAATTAAATCTACCTTACAAAGGTATAAAGAATTACAAGATATTATTGCAATTTTAGGTTTAGATGAACTATCAGAGGAAGACCGTTTGACTGTTGCTAGAGCGCGTAAAGTTGAGCGTTTCTTATCACAACCTTTTTTTGTTGCTGAAGTTTTTACAGGTTCTCCTGGTAAATATGTTTCTCTAGAAGAAGCAATCAAAGGTTTTCAAATGATTCTCAAGGGTGAACTGGATGATTTACCTGAACAAGCTTTTTACCTTGTAGGCAATATTGAAGAAGCTATTAGTAAAGCTGAAACCTTAAAATAAAAGGATACATAATATGACATTAAACATACGTGTCATCGCTCCAGATAAGACTGTATGGGATGCAAAAGCAGAAGAAGTTATTTTACCAAGCAGCACAGGCCAATTAGGAATTCTAACAGGGCATATACCACTATTAACAGCACTAGATATAGGGGTTATGCGTGTACGTATTGATAAAGAGTGGCAACCTATTATATTATTAGGTGGATTTGCAGAAATAGAAGACAATAATATAACTATATTAGTTAATGGCGCAGAAGATACTAGTAATATGGATATTGATAGAACCCAAAATAATTTAGAAGAAGCAACTATAGCTTTAGCAGAAGCAAAAAGTAGTAAAGATAAAATTGAGGCAACACAGAATTTAAGAAAGGCTCGTGCAAGAATACAAGCTATCAATGTACTAAACAACTAGTTTCTAATAAATAAAAACAACAAAGAAGTTACTAACTTCTTTGTTGTTTTTATTTATCAAAATTTTAGCTCAAGCCAGAACAAATATAATCAAAATATAAACTCATTTCCTTACCGGCATCAGAACCAACAAGACTAGATGTAACTTCTTTCATAGCTTGGATAGCTTGTATGGTAGCTCCAATAGGTACACCAAGTGAATTATAAGTCTCTTTTAAACCATTTAAAACACGTTCATCTAAAATAGAAGGATCTCCTGCTAACATACCATAAGTAGCGTATCTAAGATAATAATCCAAATCTCTAATACACGCAGCATACCTTCTTGTTGTATACATATTACCACCAGGTCTTGTAATGTCAGAATACAATAAAGCTTTAGCAACAGATTCTTTAATAATTGTAGCTGCATTAGCTGCAATAGTAGCAGCTGCGCGCACTCTTAATTCACCTGTTTGAAAATATCCCCTTAGTTTTTCTAAAGAATTATCATCTAAGTATTTACCTTGTACGTCAGCTGTATTAATTACAGAAGTAATAGCATCTTGCATAATATTTATTTCCTTACTTTGTGTAAATATAAAGTTTGTCTTTAGTAGATTTTTATTGCATTGCACCTAAAGTATAATCAAAGTAAAAACCTGCTTCAGCAGAATCTTCTCCCGATAATAATGCACAAGCAGCTACCTTCATAGAACGAACTCCTTCTGCTACCCCAGAGATTGGAGTACCTAATGAATTATACATTTCTTTTACACCAACTAATCCTATTTCTTCAATTGGAGTAACATCTCCTGCAACTATACCATATGTGACTAGACGTAAATAATAGTCTAAATCACGTAAGCAAGTAGCTGTCATTTCTTCACCATATGCATTACCACCTGGAGAAACAACATCTGGACGCTTCTGAAATAATTGCTGCCCACCCTGTTTAACAATAAGCTCACGATTGTCAGTTAATATTTGAGCAATTCTTAATCTACGTTGGCCAGATAAAACAAAACTCTTAATACGATCTAATTCACCTGGGCTTAAGTATCTAGCTTCTGCGTCTGCATTTACAATTGATTTAGTTACTATACTCATTCATTAAACTCCTAGATTACTTTTATATTAAAACATCAATTAATTAACATAATATACCAATTATATAATAATATAATACTATATTGTACACGGATTAGTAAAAAAATTTATACGTTCCAATATAAGTACTAATAATATATTTTTACAAAGTACTCAAACAAGAAAGATAATTTAACCATATTCAAGTATTTTATTGATTACCCGCTACAATCTTAAAACTAGGTATAACAACCTTTTCATTTTGTTTTGTTAGTGTATTATATAATTTTTCTGTATTTGGAAAATTTGCTGCAGGTAATGTAGGAAATCTACGATACGGAACAATATTAGAGCCAAAAATGGAATTATATTCTACACTATTAACTAATACTGATACAAAGGAAGACAAACCTTGCGAAGCTAATATTTGATTATAATATCTAATTTCAGCCTGATTATTAGGTGCACGGCCTAAAAAATGCTTAGTTCCTAACTCAATAACTTTTATATTTGGGTATGGTTGATAGAATTCTTTACAATATAATAAAGAAGAACCTAATTGCTCTATCAATTGCTGTACTGTAATTTCTTGAGCAATAAATGCTTTTTCTAAATTACAGAATTCATCTCCTATTGTAAAAGAATTCAGATCTCTTTCAAAAATTTGACGATAAATTGCTCTTAATACTTGTTTTATTTGGTATTTATTAGTAGATTGTTGTAACTTAAAAATTACTATCTGATCTCTTTTAGAGCTTACACCTTGTAATATCCTTTGCTCAACACTATTAAAACTTCTTGTTTCTTGAATTGTACCCAAATTAATAAACTGAATTAAGCTATTATTAAATGTAGATTGCTGTAATTGCACCATATTAATTCCTCCCCTCAAGCTTCTTGAAGATACAGTAGAAGGTGTATTGTATCTTTCATAAGGAACAATATTATCTCCAAAGCACTCTATATATTCTGGACTATCTATAATCGCATCAATAAATTTATAATAATTTTGTTTATATACAATATTAAAGTACTGATTTATTTCTTGTCTTCCATAAGTAGGCCGACCCAATAATCTATAATGAATATATTCTATTGCTTTACAGATATATAAAGGATGCCAATATAAAGATCTAAAAGTAAAAGATTTGCCTAACAGACGAACAAAATTTCTTACAGAAATTTGGCCATCTCTTATCTGATTTTCAAATCTTTTAACATTCAACAACTCTTCTTGATAAATAATTCTGCCAAATACCCTTAAGTAAACAGCTCGAATCACTTGACTTGAATTAATATTAATATCTTGACTATTTGATATTATAGATTTTTGATTATTTAGGACATTTAATTCAAATACTTTTGGCCCCAAAGATCCAGTTAATTTAGAACGCAGATTTGGTTTACTAATTTGACTATAGATACCTGGTCCTCTTCGAACTAAAATTCGGCGCGTATCTTTTCCAAAAGGAGCCGATTTTTTTCGTAAATTTACGGAATTTTGAGGAAAAATTGCTCCAAACTGTATTCCTAATGGATCATTACTTAAACCATAAGGGTGCTGGTCAGGCAAACTATTCTTATAATCACTAAAGAGAGTAATAAACTGAGGTATTTTTCTAAAAACAGTACTATAATTAAATAAATCAATTTGAGCACCCCAATTACGTGATTCTTGAGGTTCTTCACCTAAACTTCTTAGATAAGGAACTGTCTCTTCAGCAAAATAGTCAGAGTACTCTATAGAATTAATTAAACTATCAATAAAACCAGGTAGACCCCTAGAAGATAAAATAGAAAAATATTTTTGGAATTCTTCTAATGAGCTAGGTCCTCTACCCAGGAAATGCTTAAAGGCCAATTCTAAAACTCTACTATTAACAAAAGGTTCAAAAAATTGCTTTCTATAAGTAGACGATTTACCTAATAAACGTATGAACTCTTTAACTGATAATTGACCATTTTTCACTTGAGATTCTAAATCAGAGAAAACTAAATTATATGCTTTAGCTATATCTCGTTCAAACACTTGTTTATAGCAGGCACGAATTACATTATTTTTTTCTTCTGTAGATAAACTGGTTTTCATTACAAATCTTTGAGGTATTACTCCTGCTTTTACGTAAACTTGAGGTAAGCGTAATCCCTGTAAATCACCAGATGTTCTTTTTCTCAATTTATCCGTTAGCGATGACGCATCAAACTCTCTAATAACAACATTAAAATATTCTTTTACTAACTCTTGACCCTGTATATCTTCTACAAAAATATTTAAAGCAATTTTACGCATCTCTCTTAAAGCAACTATTGCTGCAGCACTAGAGCATGCATTATCAATTAGCTCTCTTAATCCTCTTATGTTAACTGATAATATATTCGGATCTCCAGCAACAATAGCGTAAGTTAAATATCTTAAAAACCAATCCAAATCACGTAAAGACTTTTTCATTCTTTCAGAACCATAACGCACTACGTTGATAGGCTTGAAACCTGGAGGTAATGAATCATTTGTGTTAAACACAGATGCTACATTTTGAAAAATATTATTTTGAGTATTACCCGATAAACTTTGCATCGTAACTGTCTCATTAATATTATCAGAAGATAAAAATGATGACTGAGGCTTTTCTAGATATGAAATAGCTGAGCCACCAACAAATATTTTATCTGCTGCTTTAGCCACTAAAATATTTGCATTTTTACTAAGTAAATCAGCAATTTCTAATCTTTTACTACCAGAATTAAGAAAAGCTACTAATTGGTTCAATTCACCTAATTGCAAAAATCTATCTTGCTGTTCTGCTTGTGCAATAGTCGATATTGATGCTGTTCGGTACAGTTGCGGTCGTGCTACTGGACTGCCACCACTTGCCTTAACAATCATAAAATTTTTTCTCCTTACAGTTACATTATACTTTTAGAGACTTATGATTAATAACTAAAAGCAGTAAGATTATAAAAATCAAGTTTTTTTATGCCTCATCAATATATTAACAAGGAAGAAAAACTTAATTTAAAAGAGTTTTTGTATTCTGCAAATACTTATCTTTATAATATATTTAAAAATAAAACTACCTTGAATAAAGATAAATTTTGTAATACTTATTAAAATCAAAATAAATATTTTTATATTTATTATTTAATATGTTGTTATCTAATATTTTATGCTATTTTACATGAATTAATAAATACTATAAAACAAAAATAATATGAAAAAACAATTAGACAACAAAGCTGAAATGTCTATTTTTGAACATTTAGAAGAACTAAGACAAAGAATTTTCATAGCCTTAGGTATATTTTTAATATCTACGACTATTTGTTTCATATACATCAAAAATATATCCTATATACTACAAAAACCAGCTATCGGAATAAAATTTTTGCAACTTGCACCTGGTGAATACTTCTTTGCATCGATTAAAGTAGCTATATATGCAGGCTTTATTGTAAGTAGCCCATTTACAATTTACCAAATCATACTATTTATATTACCAGGATTAACTAAAAGAGAAACTACTTTTTTAATACCAACATTTATATCTTCCATTATTTTATTTTTTATTGGTATATTATTTTCATACCAAATTTTAGCTCCTGCAGCATTAAATTTTTTAATTAAATATGGTGCAGAAATTGTAGAACCAATTTGGTCTTTTGAACAGTATTTTAATTTTATACTATTACTTTTATTCAGTACAGGTATAGCATTTCAAATACCTATCATACAAATAGCACTAGGTGTATTAAATCTTTTTTCTTCACAACAGATGCTAGCATATTGGAAATATACTATCTTTTTTGCAACTATAATAGGTGCTATTTTAACTCCATCGACTGACCCATTAACACAAATATGTATGTCATCAGCAATAATCTTACTATACTTTGGAGGTATAATAGTACTTAAAATAATAAATAAATAGACTTTTTCATTAGAAAGGTTTTTAATTTGAGCAAAAGACTAATTAAATTATTTTCTTCTATATAAAAAATAGCATCAGTAGAAGTTCTGAAAATATAATTTAGTAAATCAAAAAGTACATTCTTTTTTCTTTATTCAAATATGAATAGAATTAAAATCGGTATTCATAAAATACACCTAACAACCAGAGATTTAGTAGAAAATTTTGTTAATTATAATTTTATATTAAGTAACCTTGATTATAATTTAAAAATAAAAAGTTACAAGAATTTGATACATGAATTAAGTAATTACTTTTCTTGTTTGCGAAATTTTAATATTAAATGTGATTTTTCAAACAGGCAAGTTTCTTTTACTATTTCTTTAAGTAATAAAAAGAGAGTTATAATACCTTCTATTGGAAATATTATCATATACAAATAAAAATAGAATTTCAAGAAGCTATCCAAGAATTTTGCGCCTAAAACCTTAACAATATAGCCAAATAAAATTTATAGATTAACAATCTATATGAAGTCATTAGTAATAAATCAAAAAGAGAAATATATAGAATAGCTGTAATAGATCTATTTACAAATTCTTTAGAAGATTATATATATAGATGATCAGTAGACTGGTTATAAATATTTATAGACTTTGTGATGTTTGTATTAAATATTTTCTATCGTATATTCAAGTTTTTATTTACCTATATTTATTTATTTATTATGCCTTTATAATAGAATTGAGTACTGTATTGATCAAATTAGCAGCCGGTACAAGTTAGTCTACATTAAATAATTTAAAGCAAGATGAAAAACTTATATCCTATTTTTATTGTTAAAATATTTGTTTCAACATATTACAGTACATATATTTCTTTATCGTTTTTTACAATACATGACTTTTTAATAAAAAAAATAATAATCTTAATACATAATATAATAAAATTTTCTTCTGCAATATTTTTGTATAAACATATAATTAGTATATAAACTTTACGTTAAATCTATCAATAGAAAAATAACTTTTTGATAAAGTTTTCTAGATTAATTACTTTTTAACAGTTGTTAAAATCTTTATAAAAAATTAATTGAGATTTCTATTGATTGATTTTCTTCTTATCAATCTAAATAAAAATAAGCAATCTGTATTGAACTATACGATATTAAAATATTATCCTTTTTTATCTAATATATATTGAACTTAATATAAATATTTCATGAAAAAGATAATAATAATAAGTATTTATTAACAATAATAAATATAGAATGCTATTATAAATAAGAGATATAAAATTTTTTTAAATTGATAATATAAAATTAAATTAAATGAACTTAAAAAAAATACAAAATTCGATAAGCACTATTCAAATATTCACATTGGCATATCTGAGTGTTATATTTATTAATATTATAAATCCACTATATACGAACGCATTTCCTTTATATGCACAGCAAGGATACGATGATCCTAGAGAAGCAACAGGCCGTATTGTATGTGCAAACTGCCATTTAGCACAAAAACCTGTTCAAATTGAGTCACCTAAATCTGTTTTACCTAACACTGTATTTGAAACAACTGTAAAAATACCATATAGTTCTAACAATGAACAAATTCTTGGAAACGGCAAGAAAGGCCCTTTAAATATGGGTGCCGTTTTAATATTACCTGATGGTTTTAAATTAGCCCCTAAAAACCTAATCTCTGAAGAATTAAAAGAGAAAACACGAGGTGTCTATATTCAACCCTATAGTAAATCTAGAGAAAATATATTAGTTGTAGGACCAATGCCAGGAAATAAAAATAAAGAAATTGTTTTCCCTATTTTATCCCCTGATCCAAGCAAAGATAAAAGTATACATTTTTTAAAGTATCCCATATACGTTGGTGGAAATAGAGGCAGAGGACAAATTAATCCGACAGGAAATAAATCAAACAATAATACGATTACTTCTGCATATACTGGAAAAGTAACTAATATTAAAACTTTAGATAAAGGGGATCGTAATATAGAAATCTTACAATCAAATGGTGATACTCTTACACAAACTATCCCCTCTGGATTAGATTTAATTATATCTGAAAATAACAATATAGTTGTAAATCAAAATATTACTAACGATCCTAATTTAGGTGGATTTGGTCAAAACGAAACAGAAATTGTTTTACAAAGCCCTCAAAGAATTAAAGGCATGATAGCTTTTTTCTTTACTGTCACACTTGCACAAATCTTATTCGTTTTAAAGAAAAAACAATGGGAAAAAGTACAAGCAGCAGAAATGAATTTTTAGCTACTTAATATTTTATAAAAATATAATAATAAGCATATATATATGCTTATTTATTTACAGATGAATTCAAGTTATCATTAACCTCCTTACAGAAGCTATAATCTGTTGAGGATTTATAACCGTAGCTTTTTCAAGAGTACCATTATAAGGAGTAGGAATATCATGAGAAGATAAACGTACAATAGGAGCATCTAACTGATCAAACAAGCTATCATTAACTTGAGCAATAATTTCCGCTGCAATTCCACCTGTTTTCATACATTCTTCTACAATAATTAATTTATGTGTTTTCATTAAAGACTTGTTAATACAATCAATGTCTATTGGTTTTAATGAAATTAAGTCTACCACTTCAGGATCATAACCTTCTTTTAATAGAGTCTGTACTGCTTCCATCACATGATGACGCATACGAGAATAGGTTACGATTGTTACATCGTGACCTTTTCTAACCATTTCAGCTTTATCCAATGGAAGAAAATATTCTATATTTGGTAGTTCTTCTTTTAGATTATAAAGCAAAACATGTTCGAACAAAATTACTGGATTATTATCTCGTATTGCTGATTTAAGCAAACCTTTTGCATTATAAGGCGTAGAACAAGCTACTATTTTTAAGCCCGGTATAGCTTGAAAATAAGCCTCTAATCTCTGAGAATGTTCTGCTCCTAATTGTCTACCAACACCTCCTGGGCCTCGAATAACAATAGGTATTTTAAAATTGCCACCTGAAGTATATCTTAACATACCAGCATTATTTGAAATTTGATTAAATGCTAATAATAAAAAGCTCATGTTCATTCCTTCTACAATAGGTCTTAAGCCTGTAATAGCTGCTCCTATTGCCATACCCATAAAACTATTTTCTGCAATTGGTGTATCTAATACTCTTAGATCTCCATACTTAGCGTGTAAATCTTTAGTTACTTTATAAGAACCACCATAATGCCCCACATCTTCTCCTAATACAAAAACTGAAGAATCGCTTTGCATCTCTTCATCAGTAGCTTCTCTTAATGCATCAAACATAAAAACTGCACTCATATTATTTTAGTATGATAGATTAGAAATTTAATAAAAATATATCGTTAAATGTTTATAATTAGACCACCGTAAAGTCTTTAAATTTATATATCTTCCGCAAATAAGTAACGCTTCAAATCTTCAACTTGAGGTTCTGGACTAGATAATGCAAATTCTATAGCTTCATCAATTTGTATTTTAACATTATTATGAATTTGATTTAATATACCTTCGTTTACAATTGAATTAGCTAGAAGATAATTTTTAAGGTGCTTAATTGGGTCGCGGGCTAACCATGCTTCTTTTTCTTTACGAGAACGTAGTTCATCAGGGTCTGCTAATGAATGGCCTCGAAATCTATATGTTAAAGCTTCAATCAAAGTTGGACCTTCACCAGCTCTTGCTCTTGCAATTGCTTGCCCAGCAATATTTTTAACGGCTAATACATTCATACCATCTACTTCAATACCTGGAAGACCAAAAGCCTTTGCTTTTTGATGTATTTCAGGTGATGAGCTAGATCGATGATGAGCCATACCAATTGCCCATTGATTATTTTCAACAACAAATATAATAGGTAACTTCCAAAGAACAGCCATATTCAAACATTCAAAGAATTGTCCATTATTAGTAGTACCATCACCAAAAAAACAAGCTGTAACACGAAGCTCTTCTGTATCTTGTAATACCTGCTTGCGATATATACTTTGAAAAGCTGCACCTGTAGCAACAGGAATACCTTCCCCAATAAAAGCAAAACCTCCTAAAAAATTATGTTGCGCTGAAAAAATATGCATTGAGCCACCACGCCCATGACTACAACCTGTTTCTTTACCAAATAACTCAGCCATCACTGAACTAGCAGGAACACCTTTACTTAGAGCGTGAACATGGTCACGATAAGTACTACATACATAGTCTGTATCTTTCAAAGACTTAATTACTCCTGTTGATACAGCCTCCTGACCATTATACAAGTGAACAAAACCAAACATTTTACCACGATAATACATTTGCGCACACATATCTTCAAAACTACGTCCTAATAACATATCTTGATATAATATCAATATTGTTTCAGTACTAATATTATGAGTGTTTGATAAAGTTAAAGGTAAAATTATATTATCATTCATAGGTATTTAATCATCTCCTAACATTAGATTAATTCATAATAGGTTAAATATATAAATCACTTAATTCGTAATAGAAAATCATACTCCTAAAAAAAAAGTATTTTTTTATGTTTTATAATTGGATTATAAAGAAAAAAAAGATATATGAACAGACATAAAATTATAAAATCAGCAAATAGATAGTAATACATCTCATAATAAAGTTATAATACTGTGTCAATTCTAAATATTAAATCAAAGACTATAACAATATGACCATTTCTCATGATATTTTTTCACCCATCAAATATGAGCTGTTTATACTAGATACTAACTTAAAAAAAATGGTTGGAGCCAAGAATCCTATATTATATGCTGCTGCAGAACATCTTTTTTATGCTGGAGGTAAAAGGATACGTCCCGCAGTAGTTTTATTAATAGCAGAAGCAACAGCAAAAAAAATAAATATTAAACCTGAGCACCTTAGATTAGCAGAAATAACAGAAATTATACATACTGCAAGTTTAGTACACGATGATGTAGTAGATGAATGCCAAACAAGAAGAGGTGTAAATACTGTTCATTATAAATTCAGCACAAAAGTAGCTGTATTAGCAGGAGATTTTCTATTTGCACAATCATCTTGGTATTTAGCAAATTTAAATAATTTAGAAGTTGTAAAAACAATTTCTAAAGTAATAACAGATTTTGCTGAAGGTGAAATTAGACAGGGGTTAAGCCATTTTGATACCAACATTTCAGTAGACGAGTATACAGAAAAATCCTTTTATAAAACAGCTTCTCTAATAGCAGCAAGCTGCAAAGCTGCTTCTATACTAAGTAGTACTCAAAAAAATATACAAAATAATTTTTATCTCTACGGTTATCATTTAGGCCTAGCATTCCAAATTATTGATGATATTTTAGATATAATAGGTTACCAAGAATCTCTAGGTAAACCTGCAGGATCTGACTTAAAAAACGGTAATCTAACGTCTCCAATACTATTTGCATTAGAAGAAAAACCTGAACTTTACAGTTTTATTAATAGAGAATTCCAAAATAAAGAAGATACTAAACGGTCAATACAAATTATCAAAAATACTAAAGGTGTAGAAAAAGCAAGAGACTTAGCATTAGAACATGTTCAAGCTTCAATACAGGCATTAGACAAACAAAATATGTCTCCTGCTATTAGTAACCTACAACTCATAAGCCATTATGTAGCTAATAGATTAAATTAATAATCATTTACATAATATATTTCAAGAACACAATAAACAAGAGTCTTATTTCGGTATTTTGTGCACTTGAAATATTTTTTTTATTCTATTAATTTAAGAACTGATCTAAACGCTTTATTATCAATAATAGCGAGTTGACTTAACATTTTACGATTTAATCCAATATGGCATATCTTTAAACGACAAATAAATTGACTATATGTTATATCAAAAGGTATTAATGCTGCATTAATACGTATAATCCATAGACGCCTATAATCTCTCTTTTTATTTTTTCTACCTATATAAGAATATTTTAAAGACTTTAATACTTGCTGTTTTGCTGTACGGAATAACGATGATTGAGAACCTCTAAAGCCTTTTGCTAATTTTAAAATGTTTTTTCTTCTTTTGCGTGCAACATTACCTCTTTTGACACGAGTCATAAATAATATATATTTAATGTTAAATAATCAATGATATATCAGTAGTATATATTAGTATTTTTAAAAATACTAATTCCATAAATATGGTAGTTTTTGTTTAAAATTCAAAATATCTTTCGTATCAACCAACGCAACTTTTCTTAACTGTCGTTTACGCTTGGATGTTTTTTTTTGCAATAAATGACTTCGTGAAGCTTTATGTTTTAATAATTTACCGGAAGATGTCATCTTAAATCTTTTATTAATAGATTTAGAAGTTTTTAGTTTATTCATATAATGACTGTAATTGCTGTAATCAATTCATTTAAATTAGAATTAAAAATATAATAAATATATTTCAATGTAAAGTTATAATAATACTATTAGTTCTTAGTATATATTTTTAAATTAGCATATACATAGTTGCTAGTAATTATACATCACATTAAGAAGGCTTCTTACGAAAATTGCCAATTGTATTTAACAGCAACATAGTCATAATTTTTATTAAATTAGAATTTAACTCCTGGAATATGCGCATATTCAAATTAAAAGCTATATTGGCTTCAATAATAATTTAACGTACTTGACTGTCATTAAGAGGTACATTATCTAATACATTGCGATACTGTTCTTTAAAGGCATTATAATCTATAATACTTGAGAAATCATAGAAAAATATTACATTAATATCTGATAAATGCATAGCGACTTGAGCTATTTTTTTTTAATTTGGCCACCTAATAAATCACCCATATAACATGTGTATGCATGCACAATTAATAATTCAGGCTGATTTTTTCCTATACTATGTATTCTATTGACATAATTTTTTGTTGCTAAAGAAGGTTAGATATGTTAATCCCAATCAGAACCATAATAACACTCTAAATCTTAACTTAAACTAGCTTTACGATGAAGTTCAGGAAAGTAAATAGCGCTTACAGCACTATTACTTTTATAATTTTCTATTTCTTATTCAATGGCAGTATATACAAAAAATAAATTAGCTAATAACTTACTATAAGATTTTTTATCAACTACTCCTCCTAAAAAAGATTTAACAAAACTTACATTTTCAGCCATACTATGAGATTTTGTGGTTTCTTCGCGTGATTACTGAGCTAAATTAGTAGACATATACTATTTTTATAAATTAAATATGTATACAGTAAAAATTACAAAGATTACATAACTATTGTATAAATACAATAAGGCTTTATTGATTAGGATTATATTACAAATTTTGAAGAATTAAATAACAAAAACTATATCGAATTAAAATATTCGCGAGATTTTTCTGGGTTACTAATTATAGTTCGATTACCTGGCTGCCAATTAGCTGGACATACTTCATCCGGATTAGCTTGTACATATTGAATAGCTTGTAAAGTTCTCAAAGTTTCATTGACATTTCTACCAAAATCTAAATTATTAACTAATGAATGCTGTATAATTCCTTCTTTATCTATAATAAACAATCCTCTTAAAGCTGTACCTTTTTTTGTTAAAACGTTATAAGATAAACTGATTTGCTTAGTTAAATCAGATACTAACGGATAATTTAAATCTCCCAAACCACCAGAATCACGATCTGTTTGCAACCATGCCAGATGAGAGTATTCACTATCAACTGAGATAGCTAAAACTTCTGTATTTAGTTTAATAAATGTTGAATAAACATCACTAAAAGCTGTAATTTCTGTTGGACAGACAAAAGTAAAGTCTAGAGGATAAAATAATAAAACGATATATTTACCCAAATAATCCGATAATCGTATCTGCTTAAACTCTTGATCATATACTGCAATAGCAGAAAAATTTGGAGCTTTTTGGCCGACTCTAATACAATCGCTATCTTTTTCCATTAAAATTTTCTCATAAAAATTAAAACTTATTTATATTCGTAGTACTAAATAATATAACATATTTTCTTTTATAAAATGTAAGATTGATAGCGGGGAATGGATTTGAACCATTGACCTTCGGGTTATGAGCCCGACGAGCTACCTAACTGCTCTACCCCGCGATTAGTAAGACATTGTATAGTATTAATAACTTTAAAGCAAATAAATCATAAATAGTTCTATCATAAAGCATAAAATAGAACTAAATAGGCTATATTTAATTCTATTAATGAAAGGTACAACTTCGTATAGCCCAATTAAGCGATCTTTTGTTATACTTTCAATATTTTTTATCCAAATTTGACCATCGTACCAACCAGATTCTTCATAAAAAACAGTTGAACTAACTAATCTTTTAACTATATAAGACCAACCTAGATATAGTCGAGTAAAAATAACTATAAATATAAAAGTAATAATAAAAACATCATAACAACATATTCTTAGTATATTTTTATTTGAGATAATTGTACTATAAATACAAGCATACAGTACAATAAATAAAGAAAAAAAAATGTTACAAATCCTTCTAATATATTTATCTATAGATAAAATAGACCAAGAAAAAAAACAAGATTTTTTTAAAGCAATATACTCATTTAGAGGCTGTTGATCAAATGGTACAGGACATATATCTTTGGTAATAAACATATATAATTATTTTACGGTTTTTTAATTTATTTTATATTTTTTTACAAATTAAATCTTTGTATAGATTAAGCTAAAGAATATAAAAGCAAAAGTATTGTTAATAGAAAAAAACAGAATATATTAACTACTATTAGAATTTGTAGCGTTTTTTGGTTACTACGTGTAGCATTTAATATACTACCTTGATTGCCAAAACTACCTAAATTTGTACCTTTCGGATTATTAATTAGTATCAAACATATAATAATCAAACTTATTAAATACCAAATTAATTTCATTTTATATTTATTTTAAATTTTATATTTAATATATATAATAAAAGATATGATAAATTAATTCACCATAACTCTACTCAATTTTTTCTAAAATTATAAATTATACACAATTATTCACCCTGTATTTTTAATAATAAGAAACCCAGGATTAATCCTACTAATATCAACGTCGAACTAATTACACTAGTCTGCAGAATTTCATTTACCATATAATCACAAATCCTCCATTTTATTCACTAATTAATTTATTACAATGACTAATATAATCTATTTTTAAAAACCGTTTCTACCCCATACAACTAATGCAACTGAGAATGTAAATACAGCCAATAGAGAACCCCAACCTAGACTAATAATATCCATTATTTATTTATCCTTATTAATAAAGAATCATTATTTATATAATACATTTAATATATAAATTATATACTTATAATATTTATCTTTAATATTAATCTGTATAGTTATAGATATCAAGAAATGTAAACTTTTAGGATTTAACCATAAAGAAAATGAAAGTTAGAGTTAGTATAATTTTAATTAAAGAAAGAAATATTTCTATTATTAAAAATAATATGCAAACTAATATTAATAAATCAACAATACCTATTAAAGAAACACTACTTACACCTAGATTTTATACAACAGACTTTCAAGAAATGGCCCAATTAGATATTTCTTTGAATCTTGAGGAATTCAAAGCTTTGCTGAAAGAATTTAGAGCTGATTACAATCGACAACACTTCATTCGAGATGAAGAATTTGAACAATCGTGGGACAATTTGGATAAAAAAACTAAAGCATTATTTATTGAATTTTTAGAAAGGTCCTGTACAGCAGAATTTTCTGGTTTTTTATTGTACAAAGAATTGTCTAGAAAATTACATAAGAGCAATCCAATAATCGCCGAATGCTTTCTATTAATGTCCAGAGATGAAGCAAGGCATGCAGGTTTTTTAAATAAAGCTATTGGAGACTTTAATTTATCATTAGATCTTGGTTTTCTTACAAAGAGTAGAAAATACACTTTCTTTTCTCCCAAATTCATATTTTACGCAACATACTTATCAGAAAAAATTGGTTACTGGCGATATATTACAATATATAGACATTTAGAAACGTATCCTGAACATAGAATCTATCCTATTTTTAGGTTTTTTGAGAATTGGTGTCAAGATGAAAATCGTCATGGTGATTTCTTTGCTGCATTACTAAAATCTCAACCACAATTTTTGAATACTTTGCAAGCAAAGTTATGGTGTAGATTTTTTCTTTTAAGTGTATTTGCAACTATGTATTTAAATGATTTTCAAAGATCTGATTTCTATAGAGCAATCGGACTAGATCCTAGGCAATATGATATACAGGTAATTCGTAAAACTAATGAAAGTGCTTCCCGTGTTTTTCCGATTGCTTTAAATATTGACAAACCAGAGTTTTTTCAATACTTAGATGAGTGTGCAGTTCATAATCGAGCATTAATAGAAATTAGTAAAATAAACAAAAATACATTAAGTAAAAACTTACTAAAACTACCTATATATATTAAACTAAGTATAAAATTAATACAGCTATATCTTATAAAGCCTATTAAATCTAAGCAAATTTCCTCAACAATTAGATAATTAGTAAAACATGGCAAACAAGAAGGGAAAATTCAAAGTTGATTTCAATAAAGCTTTATTTCTTTTTTGTTATTTTTCTTAAAAAAAATGTAGTCTCTAATAATATAAATATATAATAAGTTGGAATAATGACAAATACTATAGACTTAAAAATGCCATCACCCACCTTTGGTGGTAGCACAGGGGGATGGCTAAGAGCTGCTGAAATAGAAGAAAAATACGCTATTACTTGGACAAGCAAGACAGAACAAATCTTTGAAATGCCTACTGGTGGATCAGCTATAATGCGTGAAGATGATAATTTATTATACTTAGCTAAAAAAGAACAATGCTTAGCTTTAAGTACACAATTAAAAACTAGTTTCAAAATAAATGATTTTAAGATTTATAGAATTTTCCCAAACGGAGAAGTTCAATATTTACATCCTAAAGACGGAGTGTTTCCCGAAAAAGTGAACCCTGGACGTAAAAGTATTGGAAAAATTGAACACTCTATTGGAAAAAATGAAAATCCTATTAGTAAAAAATTTACAGGTGAAGCTACATATGAGTAAGATATTTAATTGATTTATACTATACTTACAAGACTATAAATCTTTAATTGTTTTTATAGTCTTTAGTCTGATATTATATTAGTTATAAATAAGGAGAGGTGGTAGAGTTGGTTTATTGCGTCTGATTTGAAATCAGATGAACCGCAAGGTTCCGTGGGTTCGAATCCCACCCTCTCCGTTAATTTATTAAATTTCTGCAATTATTCTTTATTTGTAGCACCTTGAATAAATTCAATAGCTTGCTCTAAATTAGATATTTTCTCTGCTTCTTCATCCGGTATTTCTATAGAAAATTCTTCTTCAATAGCCATTACTAATTCAACTGTATCTAATGAATCAGCTCCTAGGTCATTTATAAAATTAGCTTCTGAAGTAACTTTATCTGCATCAACACCTAACTGTTGAGCAATAATACTTTGTACTTTTTCAGTTATTTCTTTTTGTGTCAGTAGCATATTATAATTAATCCCAATAATTAATAATTTGATTTTGTGACCTGTATCTATAGTAGAAAATTAAAAACAACTAGAAGATTAATCTTCAATTATTATTTAATTTAAATTAATTAATCTGGATAAATGCGTAACCGTCTATCTGGTTCCTCACCAAAGCTTCGAGATCTTAAATTATAAGATTCTATTAAACTATACTGCAGTTTCCGTAAATTTGCCAAACGTGACAAAAGCTCTACTGACTGTTTTTTACCTATAACAATTTTATCTATAGCTATAAGTACTTCATTTAACGCTTCAGCCTCTACTTTACCTTCATTATCAGATAATTGCTGCCGGTTGAAATTCAAAACTGTATTCATACTTAATATTCGTCTCAATGCTCGAGTAATATTAGGTAATGTACTACTATGTATAGTATAAATAATCAATTGCCTTGATTTTGCTATTTGTCGTAATTTTGTATTTTGCTTAACATTTGATCTTACAGCTAGAATTACATCTGCCCTTAAAACATCTTTACTAACTTCAATTGGTAACTGTAAAGTAGTAATAATTGCTTCTAGTTGCTGAATATTAATAGAATAGGGATAAACAAAAATATTTTTATCATCATTACTGTGCAGAACATTATGGCTCTTGATTTGAGTAAGATAAGGACTATAGTTTTGTTGATTTGATTGCCAATGTATTTGATATGGATTAACTGATAAATCTGTATAATTAATAGATCGCCTATCAAAATCATTTTGTTTCAAGTTTCTTACTTTTGCAGTCGTATGTAAATTATAAGAAAAATCTGAAGACATTGACTGTTCGCATTTGATACAGATTGAACCACATGAGCTCAATTTACGACGTTGTATAAATAATGGACGTCCTTGCAAAATTTGATCAACTGTCTGATGAACTGTCTCATGGACGATCCAATTATCCCTTTCATGAATCTCAATTGCAACTTGGAAAGCCGGGACTGACTTTCTCTCTAAAATACTTTTTTGTGACCCTCTACGTTTAGCTTCATCATCTCCAAGTGTAACATATTGTATACCACCTATTAAATCTGAAAGTATAGGATTTTTAATTAAGCTTTCCAAATAATTACCATGAGCCGTACCAACTAATTGCACACCTCTTTCAGCTATTGTACGAGCAGCTAATGCTTCTAGTTCTGTTCCTATTTCATCAATAATAATAACTTCTGGCATATGGTTTTCTACTGCTTCAATCATGACTTGATGCTGAAACTCAGGACGTGTCACCTGCATTCTACGTGCACGACCAATAGCGGGATGCGGTATATCTCCATCTCCTGCTATCTCATTAGAAGTATCTATAATAACAACCCTTTTTTCCATTTCATTAGCTAAAACTCTAGCTATCTCTCTAATAGCAGTTGTTTTACCAACTCCTGGTTTACCTAATAAAAGCAATGATTGACCTTTTTCCAAAAGATCACGAACAATACTAATTGTTCCAAAAATTGCTCTACCTACTCTACATGTTAAACCTATAATATTACCCTTTCTATTTCTAATAGAACTTATTCTATGTAGAGTACGTTCAATTCCCGATCGATTATCTCCGCTAAAATTTCCTATTCTTTTAACACAGAAATCTAAATCTTGCCATGATATAGTTCGAGAAGACAAATATTCTGGTCCCTCAGGAAAACGAGCCTCAGGCCTTCTACCTAAATCCATAACTACTTCAATTAAAGTTTTACTATTAGGATTTTGCTCTAAAGGGTGACGTACAAAATCTGGTAAAACTTTTAATAATTTATCTAAATCATCTGCAATTAACATTATTATTTATTTATTTGTATATATAATATATGTAAAAAATATATATAATTTAGGTTTTAGATTACTAGTTGTATAATCATGTAATAATATTACTATGAATATTTTAAATTGTAATAAAATATAAATTATAATATACCATCTATCAAAAATTGTGAATATAATTTTGAGAAAAAATGTAAAAATAAAAGAAATAAATAGCAAAACAAATTTAAAAATTGTACATTATTTATGTAAAACTGGAACTATAATAGGTAAAAAAAGAATTTCTAGTGACTATAGTGTACCAATTATAGAATTTAAAGACTATACAAGAATATGGATGCTTTCAAAAGAATTAGAATCCATATGATAAATAAAAGTAAAATATAATTAACAGATTCAAACAAGTATCATAAGGAATGTATCGTCACATGCAATTTCAGATAAAAGACTTAAAAAAACTTTTATATTCACTTCAAGAAAAACAAGTAAACCAAATTAATATAAAAAGCCAAGGATTTAAATTAACTATTAACAAATTATATAGATTTAATACTAATACTAATATTAAAAAGACAAAGAATAGCCCCTTGTTAGTCAAACAAACAACAAATAACAATAATAGTCAACAACAAGATTACCTAAAAAACAATAAGCTTTCTCATTGTGAATCGGAAACATATTCCACTGTCGTATCACCTATGGTAGGTACATTTTATAGCTCTCCTGCCCCAGGCGAAGCAAGATTCATAGAACTATATGATACTGTACAACAAAGACAGACTGTATGCATTATTGAAGCAATGAAATTAATGAATGAGATAGAAGCTGAAGTAGATGGCGAAATAGTTGAAATTTTAGTTCAAGATGGAGATATAGTAGATTGTGGCCAAGCATTAATGAAAGTGAAACAAAACATTTAGTAATAAATGGGATTTTAACTATTGTTAACAGATAATAGATACTATATATGTTATATTTATACTATTATAGTATAATAAAAACTCACATCTCCAATTAGTAGCCAAATTAAGAGATATAATAATTATATATTAAGAGTGAGCGTTTTATTCCTTGTCTCATTTTATTTAAAAATAGATAGGAGAAGCTCGATGACTATTAGCTCACAAGAGCAAGAGACAAAAAAGGTTAAAGTTACTGTAGATAAAAATTCTGTAAGTACATCATTTGAAAAATGGGCAAAACCTGGTCATTTTTCAAGAGTACTTGCAAAAGGCCCTAAAACAACAACATGGATTTGGAATTTACATGCAGATGCTCACGACTTTGACAGTCATACCAGTTCGTTAGAAGAAGTTTCAAGAAAAATTTTTAGTGCACATTTTGGGCAACTAGCTATTATATTTTTATGGCTTAGCGGCATGTACTTTCATGGTGCTCGATTTTCTAACTATGTAGCCTGGTTAAGTAATCCAACAATAATTAAACCTAGTGCACAGATTGTATGGCCTATAGTTGGGCAAGAAATTTTAAATGGCGATGTAGGAGGTGGATTTCAAGGAATTCAGATAACATCTGGCTTTTTTCAATTATGGAGAGCTTCCGGTATTACTACTGAATTTGAATTGTATACAACAGCGGTAGGCGGCTTGTTTATGTCGGCTTTGATGGTTTTTGCAGGCTGGTTTCATTATCACAAGTCTGCTCCTAAGCTTGAATGGTTTCAAAATGTTGAATCAATGATGAATCACCATTTAGCTGGTCTACTAGGTTTAGGTTGTTTAGGTTGGGCAGGTCATCAAATTCATGTTGCATTACCAATCAATAAACTATTAGATGCAGGCATTTCTCCTCAAGAATTACCATTACCACACGAGTTTCTGGTAAATAGAGAGCTTATGTCACAATTATATCCTAGTTTTAGTAAAGGTATTTTACCTTTCTTTACATTAAACTGGAATGAGTACTCTGACTTTTTAACATTTAAGGGTGGACTTAATCCTGTTACTGGAGGATTATGGTTAAGTGATGTAGCACATCATCATTTAGCACTAGCTGTATTATTTCTAATTGCTGGACATATGTACCGAACAAATTGGGGTATTGGACATAGTATGAAAGAAATATTAGAAGCTCATAAAGGACCATTTACAGGTGAAGGACATAAAGGCTTATATGAAATTTTAACAACTTCTTGGCATGCACAATTAGCAATTAATTTAGCCATGATAGGATCATTAAGCATTATTGTGGCTCATCATATGTACGCAATGCCACCTTATCCATACATTGCAACAGATTATCCAACACAGTTATCTCTATTTACGCATCATATGTGGATAGGTGGATTTTGTATTGTTGGGGCCGGTGCTCACGCTTCAATCTTTATGGTTAGAGACTATAACCCTGCACAGAACTATAACAATGTACTTGACAGAATAATACGTCACAGAGATGCTATTATATCTCACTTAAATTGGATCTGCATATTCTTAGGATTTCATTCATTTGGATTATATATACATAATGATACAATGAGAGCACTTGGAAGATCTCAAGATATGTTCTCTGATACCGCTATCCAATTACAGCCCATATTTGCTCAATGGGTACAAAATATACATACCCTTGCTCCCAGTAATACTAGTCCAAACTCATTAGCAACAGCTAGTTATGCATTTGGCGGAGAGGTTATTTCTGTTAGCAACAAAGTAGCGATGATGCCTATTTCACTTGGGACAGCTGATTTTATGGTACATCATATTCATGCTTTTACAATTCATGTAGCAGTTCTAATATTAGTCAAAGGATTCCTCTTTTCAAGAAACTCAAGGTTAATACCTGATAAATCAAATCTAGGTTTTCGTTTTCCTTGCGATGGACCTGGTCGTGGCGGTACGTGCCAAGTATCAGGATGGGACCACGTATTTCTAGGTCTCTTCTGGATGTATAATTCTTTATCAATTGTACTATTCCATTTTAGCTGGAAAATGCAGTCAGACGTGTGGGGTAGCGTTACAGCCTCAGGAACCGTATCACATATTACAGGGGGAAACTTTGCACAAAGCGCTATTACTATCAATGGATGGTTAAGAGATTTTCTATGGGCACAAGCTTCACAAGTAATTCAATCATACGGATCTGCACTATCTGCATATGGACTAATTTTCTTAGGAGCACACTTTGTATGGGCATTTAGCTTAATGTTTTTATTTAGTGGTCGTGGCTACTGGCAAGAACTTATAGAATCTATTGTATGGGCACATAATAAAGTAAAAGTTGCTCCATCAATTCAACCAAGAGCTTTAAGTATAACTCAAGGTAGAGCAGTTGGTGTTGCACATTATTTATTAGGTGGAATAGGAACAACTTGGGCGTTTTTCTTAGCAAGAATAATATCTGTAGGATAAAAAAGGAATTAGAAAAATAAGATGGGAACAAAATTTCCAAAGTTTAGCCAAGCATTGGCTCAAGATCCTACTACAAGAAGGATTTGGTATGGTATAGCTACTGCGCATGACTTTGAAAGTCATGATGGAATGACAGAAGAAAATTTATATCAAAAGATTTTTGCATCTCATTTCGGACACATTGCGATTATATTTTTATGGACATCAGGTAATTTATTCCATGTTGCTTGGCAAGGTAATTTTGAACAATGGGTTTTAAATCCATTAAAAACCAAGCCAATTGCACATGCTATATGGGATCCTCATTTTGGGCAGCCTGCAATTAAAGCATTTACAAAAGGAGGAGTATCTTATCCTGTAAATATCAGCTTTTCAGGTGTATATCATTGGTGGTATACAATTGGCATGAGAAGTAATAATGATCTATATAGTGGTGCATTACTATTATTAATATTATCAGCATTAATGCTATTTGCTGGTTGGTTACACTTACAACCCAAATTTAAACCTGGCCTATCTTGGTTTAAAAATAATGAATCTAGATTAAATCATCATTTATCTGGCCTTTTTGGATTAAGTTCCTTAGCATGGACAGGTCATCTAATACATGTAGCAATACCAGAGTCCCGTGGACAACATATAGGATGGGATAACTTTACTAGAATATTACCTCATCCACTTGGCTTACAGCCATTTTTTACAGGTAAATGGTCTGAATATGCTTCTAATCCAGATAGCTTAAATCATACATTTGGCACAAACGAAGGAGCTGGTACAGCTATATTAACTTTTTTAGGTGGCTTTCACCCTCAAAGCCAGTCACTTTGGTTAACAGATATGGCTCATCATCATTTAGCAATCGCAATTTTATTTATTATTGCAGGCCATATGTACAAAACTAATTGGGGTATTGGACATAATTTAAAAGATATACTAGATGCACATCGTCCGCCAAGTGGTCGTTTAGGTGCTGGTCACCAAGGGCTATATGAAACTATTACAAATTCATTACACATTCAATTGGGATTAGCACTAGCATCTTTAGGTGTTATTACGTCTCTAGTTGCGCAGCATATGTATGCAATGCCTCCATATGCATTTATAGCAAAAGACTTTACAACACAAGCAGCTTTATATACTCATCATCAATATATAGCAGGGTTTTTAATGGTTGGAGCTTTTGCACATGGTGCTATATTTTTTATTAGGGACTACGATCCTGAACAAAATAAAGATAATGTGTTAACAAGAATGTTAGAACATAAAGAAGCAATAATATCCCACCTAAGCTGGGCCTCTCTATTTTTAGGCTTCCATACTCTTGGTCTATACATTCACAATGATACAATGATCGCTTTTGGTACACCAGAGAAGCAAATATTAATAGAACCTGTATTTGCACAATGGATACAAGCAAGCTCTGGGAAGGCGCTATATGGATTTGATGTATTACTGTCTTCAACATCTAGTATTGCAGTACAAGCAGGCAACAGCATTTGGCTTCCTGGATGGTTAGAAGCAATAAATAACAATAAAAACTCTTTATTTTTAACTATTGGACCTGGAGATTTTCTTGTACATCATGCCATAGCTTTAGGATTGCATACAACAACACTGATTTTAGTAAAAGGTGCTTTAGATGCTAGAGGTTCAAAACTAATGCCTGATAAAAAAGATTTTGGGTATAGTTTTCCTTGTGATGGACCTGGTCGTGGTGGTACATGTGATATTTCTGCATGGGATGCTTTTTACTTATCTGTATTTTGGATGTTAAATACAATCGGATGGGTAACATTCTATTGGCATTGGAAACATATAACAATTTGGCAAGGTAATATCAATCAATTTAATGAATCATCAACATATTTAATGGGGTGGTTTAGAGACTATTTATGGTTAAACTCGTCACCTTTAATTAATGGATACAATCCTTACGGTATGAATAATTTATCTGTTTGGGCATGGATGTTCTTATTTGGACATTTGGTTTGGGCAACTGGCTTTATGTTCTTAATTTCATGGAGAGGGTATTGGCAGGAACTTATAGAAACTCTTGCATGGGCTCATGAAAGGACTCCCTTAGCGAACTTAATCAGATGGAAAGATAAACCTGTTGCATTATCAATTGTACAGGCAAGACTAGTAGGACTAGTACATTTTGCTGTTGGCTATATTTTAACCTATGCAGCATTTGTGATTGCATCTACTGCAGGTAAGTTTGGATAATATATATAAATAAAAGTAAACAATATAATAAAATAAAGCCACCTATAGAACAAATTCTATAGATGGCCTTATTATTGCAATAAAAATAAAAATTGTATAACATATATAATCTAACAACTTAACTTTAATATATATTTTTATGGCTAAAAAAAGTATGATTCAAAGAGAAATAAAAAGACAAAAACTAACAAAAAAATATGAAAATAAAAGAAAAAATATTAAAAAGTCAATAAAAAGAGCCTCTAATTTTACAGAATACATGAACTTACAACAACAATTACAGAAATTACCTAGGAACAGCTCGCAATGTAGATTACGAAATAGATGTTGGATGACAGGGAGAAGCAGAGGTATATATAGAGATTTTGGATTATCAAGACATGTCTTGCGAGAGATGTCTCACGAATGCTTACTACCAGGTGTAACTAAATCAAGCTGGTAAACTAAAAAATAAATACTCAGAATAAAATATTTATTTCAGAGTATTTATCATAATTAACACTATTACACTCAATTATAATCCAAATTGATTACCTCTACGATATTGCAAATAAGCAGCAACTAATAAGCCAGCTAATGTAACTGGAATCAAACCCAAAACTATACCTGATAAAAGAGGTTCTACCATATAAAAAACACAATAAAAAATATATAAAAAACTATTTTCATTTACAATAATCACTTATTTTAATTCTATCTAAACCCAATTGCTGCTTGCCATACAAAAGCTAAAAGCAAAAAGAAAACAGGTATTACTGGTAAAATGTCTACTAATGGCTTAAACATAGCATAAGCTTCTGGTAATTTCGTAATAATCATATTTGTAACCATAAAATAAAATTCTCCAACTAGGTTTATACAAAGATAGCAAAAAATATACACTACACATTAGATATTTTTAGATTTTCTTCTTATTTTCTATGTTAACAAAAAAGATACTTACTTCTATAATTTATTTATACAACCACACAATTAAATTGTAATAATCGATATTAGTAAGCTTTATTTAAAATTTTTCATCTACATAAATATAAATCCTACAATAATCATTGTAATATAGATTACTATATATATAAATATATTTTAATTAAGTTATCAAAAACTTAGTACAATTGGTATAAGGAGATCAATAATGACAATTGCTGTTCAATTACTAGTATTTATTTTAGTAATACTATCAACTCTATTAGTTGTAGGTATACCTGTGACTTTAGCATCGCCAGGACAATGGGAACAATCTAAAAATTTGATTTATACTGGCGCAGGAATATGGGCAGGTTTAGTAATTATCACAGGACTAGTAAACTCATTTGTTGTATAAAATAAATCTATAATTATTTTATCTTTGCAGAATAGATATATATAATATATCTATTCTTGTTTTCAGAGATCCTTGACAAATCATTCATTTGTTGAGATTATAATGTTAAAGTGCGGGTATAGCTCAGTGGTAGAGCGTAACCTTGCCAAGGTTAATGTCGCGCGTTCAAATCGCGTTACCCGCTTACATAATTGGATTACTTAAGCTTCTGACGAATCAGTGTCTATTACTGAATCATTAGTGTTTTGTTGCGAATCTTTATTGTTTGACTCAGAAGAATTATAAGTTTTTTTACCAATCTCCATAAGATCTCTTTGTGCTTTCTCTTGGAGAGACTTAATCATTTCATAATTTTCATCTTGAATTGCTTGTTTCAATTGACTAATTGTTTCTTGTATACTCTCTTTTTCTTCTACACTAATTTTACTAGCTAATTCATTAAGCTGATTTTCAGTTTGATAACAAAAAGAATCAGCCTGATTTTTCAAATCTATTTTTTCGCGTTTTTGCTTATCAATATCAGCATTATGTTCAGCATCTTTTATTAATTTTTCCACCTCTTCTTTTGGTAAGGTTGAAGCACCTGTAATTGTAATAGATTGTTCTTTACCTGTACCTTTATCTTTTGCTTTTACTGACAATATGCCATTAGCATCTATATCAAATGTCACCTCTATTTGAGGAACACCTCTAGGTGCTGGCATAATACCGTCTAGCCTAAAAGTTCCTAAGCTTTTATTATCTTTTATAAATTCCCGCTCTCCTTGCAATATATGAATTTCTACATTAGGTTGATTATCAACAGCAGTTGAAAAAACTTCTGATTTTTTAGTAGGTACAGTTGTATTACGAGTAATAATTTTAGTCATTACTCCACCCAAAGTTTCAACACCTAAAGATAGGGGCGTAACATCTAATAGTAAAATATCTTTTACTTCACCAGCTAGAACACCAGCCTGAACAGCTGCTCCAATAGCAACCACTTCATCTGGGTTAACACTTTGATTAGGATCTTTACCAATGATCTTTTTAACTAATTCCTGTACGGCCGGTATTCTTGTAGAGCCACCTACTAAAACAATTTCATCTATACTACTCGCTTCTAGTTGAGCATCTTTAAGAGCGTTGTTAACAGGAACTTGACATCGATCAATTAAATCTTTACATAAATTTTCAAATTTTGCACGTGTTATTGTTTTTTCTAAATGTTTAGGTCCTGTATCAGTTGAAGTAATAAAAGGCAAATTAATATCCGTCTGTGATAAATTAGACAATTCCATTTTAGCTTTTTCTGATGCTTCTGTTAATCTTTGTAAAGCTTGTCTATCCTGACTTAAATCAATACCTTCGTCTTTTTTAAATTCATCGATTAACCACGAAACTATTTTGTTATCAAAATCATCTCCACCTAGATGAGTATCACCTGAAGTAGATAAAACTTCGAAGACACCATCACCTACTTCTAATACAGATACGTCAAATGTACCACCTCCCAAATCAAAAACTAGAATAGTTTCATTATTTTTTTTATCTAAACCATATGATAATGAAGCAGCTGTAGGCTCATTAATAATACGTAAGACATCTAATCCAGCTATCTGACCAGCATCTTTCGTCGCCTGTCTTTGAGAATCATTAAAATAGGCAGGTACTGTAATTACTGCCTGAGTTACAGATTGACCTAAATATGTACTAGCATCTTCTACTAATTTTCTTAAAACTTGTGCGGAGATTTCTTCTGGAGAAAAATCTTTACTTAAGGCAGGACATTCCAATTTAATATTTAAATTAGAATCTGTTTTAACATTATAAGATGATTGCTTGGACTCGTTACTTACCTCTTCTTGTTTACGCCCAATAAATCTCTTCACAGAATAAAAGGTATTTTCTGGATTCATTACTGCTTGTCTTTTAGCAATATGACCAACTAGCTTATCTTTTTTCTTCGTATAAGCTACTACAGATGGAGTTGTCCTTAACCCTTCCTTATTAGTAATAACTGTCGGTTTACCACCTTCCATTACTGCTACTACAGAATTTGTAGTACCTAAATCAATACCAACAACCTTGCTCATAATTTTATTTACCTTAAAGTTATATGTATACAATATATATTGCTATATTTTGCAGCGATAAAGAAGTCGTAATTCTACTACATTCTTATGATATACCTATAAGTTAAATTAAATAAAAATATCAGAATTGAACTTGAAAATTATATAAAATTAAAAGATAATGGATATGCTAAAAAAAATGGCTTGTGTGCAAAAATCTCTCAAAGCTTAGGGATAAAATTATCGTGTCAATTAGTTTATTAGGAACAAAGCTTGGAATGACTCAAGTATTTAATAAAAAAGGTAACGCTATACCTGTAACTATTTTAAAGTTAGGTCCTTGTATAATTACACAAATAAAAAATGAATCATCCCATGGATATAAAGCCGTACAAATTGGATATGAAGAGTGTAATAAAAATTATCTAACAAAACCTGAAATAGGACATTTAAACAAAAGTAATACAGCATGCTTAAAGTATTTACGTGAGTGCAAAGTAAACTCTATAAACAATTTTGCCTTAGGTCAAATTATTACTGTAGAGGCACTTAAAATAGGAACTTTAATTAATGTATCAGGTTTTAGTATAGGAAAAGGATTTACAGGTTATCAAAAAAGACACCATTTTAGTAGAGGGCCCATGACTCATGGTTCAAAGAATCATAGGCAGCCTGGATCTATCGGTGCAGGAACAACACCTGGAAGAGTATTTCCTGGTAAAAAAATGGCCGGACGTATGGGGAATGCAAAAGTCACTATTAAAAATTTACAAATAGTTGATATAAATTCAAACGAACATATTGTAATAGTAAAAGGAGCTGTACCTGGTAAATCAGGAAGTATTATAAGTATTAACACAAAGTAAATAAATGATTATTGAACAGAAACTTACATACTCTGTATTAACAGAAGAAGATAGTGAAACGTATCTAAAAGAGATTAAGTTACGTATTAATGAGGATAAAGGAATGTATATAATTCATCGAGCCCTTAATAAACAACTGAACAATAATCGACAAGGTAATGCGAATACTAAAAGTCGAGGTGAAATAAGGGGTGGTGGAAGAAAACCATGGAAACAAAAAGGAAGTGGAAAAGCAAGGGCAGGATCAATTAGATCACCTTTATGGGAAGGCGGTGGCGTTATTTTTGGCCCTAAAAGAAAAAATTATAATATAAAAATTAATAAAAAAGAAAAACAATTAGCGTTAAGAACGCTACTACATAATAAGTTCAAACAAACATATCTAGTTAGTAATATTATAACAACAAACATTAACAAACCTAATACTAAAGCAGTCTTAAAAACTATTAGTAATTTAAGTATCAATTTAAATAAAAAAACAAAAATTTTATTTATAGTTGTTAATAAAAATATTAATTTACGTTTATCAATTCGTAATTTACCCAACGTAGAATTAATAACAGCAGATCAACTTCACATTATTGCTTTACTTAAAGCAAACAAAATTATTATAACTATTGACGCTTTAAATAAAATTAAAGAAGTATACAATGCCTAATACAAACAAAAGAAAATTATTAAATATAATCAAGTATCCTATAATTACTGATAAAACGACTAAATTACTTGAAGATAATCAATACAGCTTTGCTGTAGATTCTAGGGCTAATAAACTAGATATTAAAAAAGCTATTGAATATATATTTGACGTATGTGTCATAAATATCAATACATGTAATACACCTCCAAATAAAAAGAGAGTAGGTAAATTTACAGGTAAAAAAGCAAATCACAAAAAAGCTATTGTAAAATTAAGCCCTGAATATAATATAAATTTATTTCCAGATAATTAATTAACTTCATACTTAAAATCAAAATCATTATATGGCAATTCGTTTATATAAAGCGTATACACCAGGTACTAGAAACAGAACTGTTTCTACATTTAGAGAGATTACTATAGATAAACCAGAAAAGTCATTATTATCTAAGAATCATCGTTATAAAGGTCATAATAACCGTGGTATAATTACTTCTAGGCATAGAGGTGGTGGGCATAAACGAAGATATAGATTAATAGACTTTAAAAGAAGCAAACTAAATACAAAGGGTAAAGTTGCAAGCATTGAATATGATCCTAATCGAAATGCAAGAATAGCACTAATAAATTACGTAGATGGAGAAAAAAGATATATTTTACATCCAAGAGCACTTACAGTTGGTAAAACAATAATATCCGGTTTATCCGCACCTATAGAAGTTGGTAATGCTTTACCTTTATCTAAAATACCTTTAGGTACTGCTGTACACAATGTTGAGTTAACTCCAAAAAAAGGCGGGCAGATTGTAAGAGCTGCTGGTACATATGCACAAATAGTCGCAAAAGAAGGTAAATTTGTAACATTAAAATTACCTTCCAGTGAGGTAAGAATAGTAAATAAAGAATGTTATGCAACAATTGGTCAAGTTGGTAATATTGATGCAAGTAACATTACAATTGGTAAAGCGGGTAGAAATAGATGGTTAGGTAAAAAACCTAAAGTTAGAGGTGTAGTTATGAATCCTGTAGACCATCCACACGGCGGAGGAGAAGGACGCTCACCTATTGGAAGAGCTCATCCAGTAACACCATGGGGAAAACCTGCTTTAGGTACTAAAACACGCTGTACAAAAAAATATAGTAATCGTTATATACTAAGACGTAGAAAATAAAATATAAATCATAAAAAATGTCAAGATCTTTATCAAAAGGCCCATATATAGAATCAAAATTACTGAATAAGATAGAACAATTAAACATGAAAGGTATAAAAGAAACTATAAAGACATGGTCCAGATCATCCACTATTATACCTAATATGGTTGGACATACAATAGCTGTATACAATGGAAAACAACATTTTCCCGTGTTTATTTCTGATCAAATGGTCGGACATAAATTAGGTGAATTTATCCCAACAAGAAATTTTAAAAGTCATATTAAAGGTGATAGAAAAACAAGAAGGTAAATATAAATTAAATTACAAATGCAACACATAAATACAAAAAAACAAGCTGTTGGTAAATATTTAAGATTGTCACCAATTAAAGTACGTAGAATATTAGATCAAATTAGAGGTAAATATTATCCAGAGGCAATGCTTCTTTTAGAATTTATGCCATATAAGCCATGTATTGCTATAAAAAAAATACTTGAATCTGCTGCAAATAATATGAGTAGTTATGATAAAGATAGTAGAAGCAAGCTAAAAATAGTAGAAGCTTTTGCTAATCAAGGATCAAAATTGAAACGATTTCAGCCAAGGGCACAAGGTAGAGCTTTTCCCATACATAAACCCACTTGTCATATAACAATAAAATTACAAAATTCATAACAAACATTACAATTCAACATGGGCCAAAAAACACATCCACTAGGATTTAGAATAGGTATAACACAAGAACATAAATCTTCTTGGTACGCAAAAACACGACATTATAACACACTTATACAAGAAGATCATCAAATTCGATCATCTATAAATAAGATACTTACTAATGCTAGTATATCTACTATATATATTCATAGAAAAGTAGATCAAATTGAAATAGATATTCATACAGCTAGACCCGGTATTGTGCTTGGTAAAATGGGAACCGGTATAGCAAACTTGAGGAAACAACTAACAAAAAAGTTAAAAGATAATAAACAAATTCGTATTAATGTAATTGAAATTAAAGAGCCTGACCAAGAAGCTAGCTTGATTGCTGAATTTATTACACAGCAGTTGGAAAAAAGAATAGCTTTTCGACGTGCTGTTAGACAAGGGGTCCAAAGATCACAAAAGGCAAATATTAAAGGAATTAAAGTACAAATATCTGGTAGACTAAATGGTGCTGAAATAGCACGTAGTGAATGGGTCAGAGAAGGGAGGGTTCCTTTGCAAACATTAAGAGCAGACATCGATTACTCATATAAAATAGCTCAAACAATTTATGGAATTTTAGGAGTAAAGGTGTGGCTTTTCAAAGGAGAAAAATTACCATCATCAGAAATAAATATTGATAGACATAATAATAATGTATTAAAATCATAAAAACATGCTAAGCCCTAAAAAAACAAAATTCAGAAAACAGCATCGTGGAAGGATGAAAGGAAATGCCTCTAAAGGAAATACAATAGCTTTTGGCGAATATGCTCTCCAAAGTTTAGAACCTGTATGGCTAACATCTAGACAAATTGAAGCAACAAGAAGAACTATTACAAGGTACGTAAAAAGAGGGGGGAAATTGTGGATACGCGTATTTCCTGATAAACCCGTAACAGCAAGACCTGCAGAAACCAGAATGGGATCAGGGAAGGGAGCACCTGAGTATTGGGTTGCTGTAATAAAACCGGGCCATATTCTATTTGAAATCTCAGGTGTCTCACAACAAGCTGCTCAACAAGCTATGAAATTAGCCTCTTATAAACTACCTGTAAACACAAAATTTATTACTAAAACAAAAGATTAACATAATAGATATGACTTTTACTAAAATAAAGAACATCAAACATTTAACTACACAAGAAATTGAAGAAAAAATAATAACTTTAAAAAAAGATATCTTAAAATTAGAAATTAAAAAAGCAACTAGACAAACATTTAAACCACATATATTCAAGCATAAAAAACACGAGCTTGCTCAACTATTAACATTAGAAACACAAAAACTTTAACTTTAATATTAGATCTATATGCCTCTCAAAAAAACTACAGGAACAGTTGTTAGTAACAAAATGGAAAAAACTATAATAGTAGCTGTTAAAACACAAATTGCACATAGAAAATACAAAAAAATCATTACAAAAACCAATAAATATTACGTGCACGATGAAACGAACAAATGCCAATTAGGAGATATAGTTAAAATACAAGAAACAAGACCTATCAGTAAAAATAAACGTTGGAAATTAATAAGTAAAATTATCGCATAATATATAAACAATGATACAAAATCAAAGTTATTTAACAGTTGCTGACAATAGTGGTGCTCGCAAAATAATGTGTATAAGAGTATTAGGAACGAGTAATCCCAAATATGGAAACATCGGTGATATTATTATTGGAGTAGTAAAAGATGCATCTCCTAATATGCCAATAAAAAAATCAGATATTGTAAGAGCTGTTATAGTAAGAACTAAAAAAACTTTGCGACGTAATGACGGAATGAGTATAAGATTTGATGATAATGCAGCTGTCATTATTAATCAAGAAAATAATCCTAGAGGTACAAGAGTTTTTGGTCCCATTGCACGAGAATTACGTGACAAAAATTTTTCAAAAATTATATCTTTAGCTCCCGAGGTTGTATAATGACTAAAACAAGATCCAAAATTCATGTGAAACAAGGTGATACTGTAAAAATTATCACAGGAAGTTATAGAGGTCATATAGGAGAAGTAATAAAGGTTATACCCAAAACAGGAAAAATCATAGTAGAAAAAGCAAATATAAAAACAAAGCATGTAAGACCTAAAAAAGAAGGGGAAACTGGACAAATTATTCAGATTGAGGCACCTATACATAGCTCAAATGTTATGTTATATAGCAAAAATTATAAGACTGCTAGCCGTTATAATTATATCACTAATGATAAAAATATTAAACAGAGAATTTTAAAAAAAACTAGAGAAATAATAAATAATAATAATCATGAGTAATTCATTAAAAAAGCTATACTACGACAAAATTTGTATTGACTTAATGAAAGAATTTAATTATAAAAACATTCATGAGATACCTAAATTAATAAAAATCACATTAAATAGAGGAATAGGTGAAGCTTCACAAAATGCTAAAGCTCTTGAAAAAAGCATAGAAGAATTTACACTAATAACAGGACAAAAACCTATTGTAACACGTTCTAAAAAATCTATCGCTGGATTTAAAATTCGTGAAGATATCCCTATTGGTGTAACAGTAACACTAAGAAAAGATAGAATGTATAATTTCTTAAACAAGCTAATTAATCTATCACTACCAAGAATTAGAGATTTTCGAGGTATTGGCACTAAGCACTTTGATGGACGCGGAAACTATAATATAGGATTGAAAGAGCAACTAATATTCCCTGAAATAGAATATGATAATGTAGACAAAATTAGAGGTATGGATATAGCTATAGTAACTACAGCAAGAAACGACAAAGAAAGTTTAGCTCTTTTAAAGGGATTTGGTATGCCTTTTCAAAAATAAATATAAAAAAATAAATGGAGAATCAAAAAAGTGGTTAATGATACAATTGCAGATATGCTAACACGTATTCGTAATGCAAATTTAGCAAAACACCAGATTGTTCAAGTTCCTGCAACCAAAATGACCAGAAATATTATTAAAGTACTCAGAGAGGAAGGATTTATCAATGAATTTGAGGAAATAGGAGATCGTTTGAGGGATTATTTACTCATATCATTAAAATATAAAGGAAAAAATAAACAGCCTGTAATTACAGCTTTAAAAAGAGTAAGTAAGCCAGGCTTAAGAGTATATGCTAATCATAAAGAATTGCCTAAAGTTTTAGGAGGAATTGGTATAGCTATTGTTTCAACATCCAAAGGTGTAATGACTGATCGTCAAGCGAGATATAATGGATTAGGTGGAGAAATTCTTTGCTATATATGGTAAGTCTAACTAATAATAATAAAATAAATAATTATGTCTAGAATCGGAAAAAAAGCTATTCTTATTCCAGAGAAAGTGAAAGCAAATATTAAAGAATCATTTGTTTCTATAGAGGGACCAAAAGGACAATTATCGTATCAATTATCTAAATGGATAGACATTAAACAAAAAAATAATGAAATTAAACTAGGTATTAATAATATAAATAAAGAGTCTCAAGAATTATACGGATTATCTAGAACTATTATAAATAATATGGTGATAGGAGTATCTAAAGGTTTTATAAAAAAATTAGAAATACACGGAGTTGGATATAGAGCACAAACAAAAAATGAAGACTTAATACTAAATGTTGGATATAGTCACCCTGTAATAATAAAATCAGAAAAAGGAATTTCTATAAAGATAGAGAATAATACGCAAATAATAGTATCTGGTATAGATAAGGAAATAGTGGGCCAAGTAGCCGCAAAAATTAGAGAAGTTAGACCACCTGAACCATATAAAGGTAAAGGTATTCGATATACAGGTGAAAAAATAAAAAGAAAAGTAGGTAAAGCAGGAAAATAATAGAAATTTATGAAAAAAAGAATAAAAGGTTCAGCTGATCGCCCTCGTTTTTATGTGTTCAGATCTAACAAACATATTTATGCTCAAATTATAGATGATACAAAAAACCATATCATTACTAGTAGCTCTAGTATTGCTAAAGACTTAAAAATAAAGCAGAAAATAACTTTTCGTACAACATCCACAATGTCTAAAATAATTGGTCATGATATAGCTCTAAAAGCAATTAATAGAGGTATTACTCAAGTAGTATTTGATCGCGGTAATAATTTATATCATGGCCAGATTAAAGCATTAGCTGATGCTGCTAGAGAAAAAGGGATAAACTTTTAAAAATAAATAATTATGAAAAAAAAGAATATAAAAAATAAAGAGCAAGATATAAGTTGGGAAGAACGTGTTGTTCAAGTGAGGCGAGTTACAAAAGTAGTAAAAGGAGGAAAGAAATTAAGTTTTAGGGCTATTTTAGTTGTAGGGAATGAAAAAGGACAAATTGGAGTTGGTGTAGGAAAAGCTAGTGATGTAATCGGTGCAGTAAAAAAAGGGGTGGCTGATGCTAAAAAACATCTAATAAGTATGCCTTTAACAAAATATAACTCTATTCCTCACCCTATTCAAGGTATATCAGGAGCAGCAAAAGTATTTATAAAGCCTTCTGCCGCTGGCTCGGGTGTAATTGCAGGAGGCTCAGTAAGAACAGTATTGGAACTGGCTGGAGTCAAAAATATATTAGCAAAGCAATTAAGATCTGGGAATACATTAAATAATGCAAGAGCTGCTATAAATGCATTGGCTAATCTAAGAACATTTGAGGGGACAGCAAAAAATAGAGATATTAATATTAATACACTTTATGGAACAATAGAAATATAAGACAATATATTATTCATAATATAGGTAATATATAATCAAATTATAATTCAATAATAGTAGCAAAAAACATATAAATAATGAAAAGCACAATTAAACTTAAGCAAAAAGCTTTTATAACATTAGCAATATTAATTATTGCAAGATTAGGTATATTCGTTCCTATACCTGGTATAGATCATAATTCTTTTTATAACAATGCTGGACAAAATGGCTTAGTAAGCTTTTTAAATATTTTTTCAGGCGGGGGATTTTCTACTATAGGTATTTTTGCTTTAGGAATAGTTCCTTATATTAATTCATCTATTGTTATGCAAATAATAACAAAAATAGTTCCAGAATTAGAAAATTTACAAAAAGAAGAAGGAATATCAGGTCGGCAAAAGATTACACAGATTACTAGATCATTGACCTTATTATGGGCACTTTTACAAAGTATTACAATAGCTTTTTGGATAAAACCATATGTATTTAATTGGAATAGATATTTTATTATTGATTGTGTATTAACATTAACAACAGGATCTATAATTATAATGTGGTTTTCCGAAATAATTACAGAATATGGGATTGGTAACGGAGCTTCTTTATTAATTTTTCAAAATATTGTTTCTGGAATACCTAAAATTTTTATACAATATACAGCTAATATTCACGATGCAGCGACATTTACTCATGTTTTACTGATATTAGTATTATTTATATTAATGCTTATAATTACAATACTTATTCAGGAAGGACAAAGAAAAATTGTTATTATTTCAGCAAAACAACTAGGTAAAATACAAGAATTCAACCCTCAGAGCTATATACCTTTAAAATTGAACCAAAGTGGCGTTATGCCACTTGTCTTTGCATCTGCAGCAATGGCTTTACCTCCTTATTTGTCACAAATAATATCTAATCAGAAGATAAATAAACTATTTTATTTATTTTTTCCTAACAATTATTTATATTTACCTTTATATTGCTTACTAATTATTATCTTTAGCTATTTCTATTCATCACTTGTATTAAACCCAGAAGATATAGCTAAAAACTTAAAAAAGATGGGATCGAGTATACCAAGTATAAGACCTGGTATAAATACTACTGTATATCTAACAAAAATTTTGCATAAGTTAACTTTTCTAGGTGCCATATTTCTATTTATTATAGCTTTAGTACCATCTATAATATCACAAATCACTAATATTAATGCTTTCAAAGGCTTGGGAGTAACATCATTATTAATTCTTGTGGGTGTTTCTATAGATACAGCAAAACAAATACAAACATATGTCATATCACAACAATATGATAATATGATAGAATAATCTAAAATTAAATTATACAATTATATTAATCAATACTTAAAGTAACTATGAAAGTTAGACCATCCGTAAAAAAAATATGTGAGAAATGTCGCATCATACGTCGTCACAGAAGAGTAATGGTAATTTGTGATAACCCAAAGCATAAACAAAGACAAGGATAAATTAATCTTATATTTTTAATAACATAAATAATAAAATTATGGCTAGAATTGCGGGAATAGATCTTCCTAAAAATAAAAGAATAGAAATTGGGTTAACATATATATATGGTATAGGGCTGTCTCGCTCTCAACAAATATTAAATCAAATTAGTCTCAATGGAAATATTTTAGTAAGTAATTTAAATGATGAACAAATAGTTGCTATTAGAAGTATTTTAAATAGAGAATATGAAATTGAAGGAGATCTAAAAAGAGTTGAATCTATCAATATTAAAAGATTAATGGAAATCAATTCTTATAGAGGTAAGAGACATCGGACAGGTTTACCCTTAAGAGGTCAAAGAACAAGGACTAATGCAAGAACACGTCGAGGAACTAAAAAAACTATGACTGGCAAAAAGAAAGCACCGCGCAAATAAATATTAATCTTTAACAATTACAATTAAGATATATGGCAAGACAAATACAAAAAAGAAGCTATAAAAATAAGAAAAATATTATCAATGGCATAACGCATATAAAATCTACATTTAATAATACTATTATTACTATTACTGACTTAAAAGGAGAAACTATCTCGTGGAGTTCATCAGGGGCAAGTGGTTTTAAAGGAGCAAAGAAAGGTACTCCTTTTGCAGCACAAACAGCAGCAGAAAAAGCAGCTAAACAAGCTTTGGAACAAGGCATGAAACAAACTGAGGTTATGGTTAATGGGCCAGGAGCTGGAAGAGATACAGCTATTAGAGCACTACAAGCCACAGGAATAGATATAACCTTAATCAAAGACATTACTCCTGTTCCACATAACGGATGTAGACCGCCTAAAAAAAGACGAGTATAATTTTAATTAAGATCTTAATAGTAATAGTCTATTTATTATATATATTTAAAGAGGAACTTTCTTCCATGACTCATTTTGAGATAGAATGCATAGAGTCAAAAATAGAAGGAGCTCGTGAACAATATGGTCATTTTATACTAGAGCCTTTAAAACAAGGTCAAGGCATTACTGTCGGTAACTCATTAAGAAGGACTATATTATCTGATCTACAGGGAACAGCAATAGTCGCTGTAAGAATAGCTGGCATAAATCATGAATTTTCTACAATTACAGGCGTCAGAGAAGATGTATTAGAGATAATTCTAAACCTTAAAGAAGTTGTATTAAAAAGTTACACTGAAGAGGCACAAATAGGTAGAATTAGAATACAAGGCCCGGCTATTATAACAGCTGGCTTATTTGATTTACCAGCTGAAATAAAAATCATCGATCCAAAGCAATATATTGCAACAATATGTAATAATACTATTTTTGAAATGGAATTTCGTGTTGAACAAGGAACTGGATATCGTATAGTAAATAAAGGTATTGATAACCAATCAATTGATTTTTTACAAATAGATTCAGTATTTATGCCTGCAAGAAAGTTTAACTATATAGTTGAAGAAAAACGCGTGAGTTCAACAACAGTACAAGAAAAATTATCTTTAGAAATATGGACAAATGGCAGCTTATCACCTCAAGAAGCTATTAGCCAAGGAGCAAGCATATTAACAGGTTTATTTCATCCTCTGACAAATATAAACTTTCAACCAGCTATAACCAATGAAGTAGAAAGCGAGCAACCTATTAATCAAGTTTTAATTGAAGAACTTCAGCTATCTGTTCGTGCTTACAACTGCTTAAAAAGAGCACAAATACACTCTATTTCTGATTTACTAGATTATTCACAAGAAGAGTTATTAGAAATAAAAAACTTTGGACAAAAATCTGCAGAAGAAGTCATAGAAGCATTACAGAATAAACTAGGAATTAGTCTACCAAAAGAAAAAAGTTAATATTATCTAATATATAAATAAAATATATACTAATTTAAATTTTTACTACAAATCAATACTTTATAATAAAATAATTAACTAACAATACAAATTATGAATACCACATATATACCTAAAAAAATAGAACAGAAAAAATGGTATTTAATAGATGCAAGTAACGAAAGACTAGGTCGATTAAGTACAAAAATAGCCACTATTTTAAGAGGTAAGAACTGTGCTGAGTATACAAGCTTCTTAAACGCACAATTTTATGTAATAGTTACAAATGCACACAAAATAAATATAACAGGACAAAAAAAATACCAAAAGACTTACAAGAAACATTCTGGTCAACCGGGTGGATTAAGAGTAGAAACTTTTGAGCAATTAAATAAGAGAATACCTAATAGAATCATTGAAAAAGCTGTCAAAGGTATGCTACCGAAAGGCCCTTTAGGAAGAAAACTTTTCTCCCAATTGAAAGTTTACTCATCTAGTAATCATCCACACGAAGCACAAAAACCTGAAGATATTACACTTAAATAAAAAATATAGACAAACAATGAATATTTTATCTAATCCATCAAAAGTCACTTATTCAGGGACAGGTAGACGGAAAACATCTATTGCAAGAGTAAGATTAATACCTGGTTCAGGCAAATTAATTATTAACGGAATACCTGGCGAATCATACTTACAGTTTAGCCCCAACTATTTACGCATATCATATGGACCTCTCAAAATATTAGGACTAAGTAATGAATATGATATATATGTAAAAACTGAGGGAGGTGGTCTAACAGGACAAGCAGATGCAATAAGATTAGGTATTGCAAGGGCACTATGTACTATTAATCCAGAAAATCGTATAGCCTTAAAATCTGAAGGATTTCTTACAAGAGATTCTAGAGTAAAAGAAAGAAAAAAATATGGATTACGTAAAGCAAGAAAAGCACCACAATATTCAAAACGCTAACATATTATTATTAATAAAGATATTTAAATGGGCAAAAAAAATATACATCCAAAATGGTATCCTGAATCTAAAGTCTATTGTGACGGCAAACATGTAATGACAATTGGATCAACCAAACCAGAACTACAGGTTGACATATGGTCCGGAAATCATCCTTTTTTTACAGGCTCGCAAAGAATTATAGATACTGAAGGTCGTGTTGAAAGATTTATGCGCAAATATAATTTGAAAGATGAGAAAAAATAGTCATGTATAAGTCACTTATATAGAATTAATAGAATAAAAAAGGTTTGACAGGCTATAAGACAATATTTATAATATAAAGATATTCAATTAAATATGAATATATAAACATAAAGAATGCCAACTATTCAACAATTAATAAGATCAGAAAGAAAAAAATCTGAAAAGAAAACTAAATCTCCCGCATTAAAGTCCTGTCCACAAAGAAGAGGAGTTTGTACCAGGGTATATACAACAACACCAAAAAAACCCAATTCTGCTTTACGAAAAGTAGCTAGAGTAAAATTAACTTCTGGCTTTGAAGTAACAGCATACATACCTGGTATTGGACACAATATTCAGGAACACTCTGTGGTTTTAATTCGAGGTGGTCGTGTAAAAGACTTACCTGGAGTAAGATATCATGTAATAAGAGGTACTCTTGACTCTGCTGGAGTCAAAAATAGAAGCAATAGTCGTTCAAAATATGGAACTAAAAGGCAAAAAAAATAATACTGTTTCGTAAATAAATATATATATCATCAATTAAAATGTCTCGTCGTAATATAGCAAAAAAAAGACTTGTTTTGCCCGATCCAATGTATAACAGTAAACTAATTAGTATGTTAACAGTACGTATGTTAAAAAATGGTAAAAAGGGGATGGCAGAAAAAATCATATATGAAGGATTAGACATTATTAAAGAAAAAACATCTAAAAATCCCTTAGAAGTATTAGAAAAAGCTATTCGAAATAGCACTCCACTGGTAGAAGTAAAGGCAAGGAGAGTAGGTGGATCTACCTATCAAGTTCCAATGGAAGTAAGAGCATATCGAGGAACCAATCTTGCTTTAAGATGGTTAACTAAATTTTCAATGGAAAGATCTGGAAAAAGTATGGCTTTTAAACTTGCCAATGAGATTATAGATGCTTCAAATGAAAGTGGAAATACTATACGCAAAAAAGAAGAGACGCATCGAATGGCAGAAGCTAATAAAGCTTTTGCTCATTACAGATATTAGTGTAATGCAAGAAAAAAATAAATACGTATCTTTAATTCAATTAAAAAAACAAGGAATATAAATGTATGGCACGTGCAAAATTTGAACGTAAAAAACCTCATGTAAATATTGGAACTATTGGACATGTAGACCATGGTAAAACAACACTAACTGCTGCTATATCGGCAACTTTAGCAGCTGCAAGTGATACAAAAGCAAAAAAATTTGACGAGATTGATGCTGCGCCTGAAGAGAAAGCTAGAGGAATTACAATTAATACAGCACATGTAGAGTATGAAACTGAAAATAGACACTATGCTCATGTAGATTGTCCTGGACATGCTGATTATGTCAAAAATATGATTACCGGTGCTGCACAGATGGATGGAGCTATATTGGTAGTGTCTGCAGCAGATGGACCAATGCCACAAACAAGAGAACATATATTATTAGCAAAACAAGTAGGTGTGCCTAATGTAGTAGTATTTCTAAATAAGCAAGATCAAGTTGATGACGATGAGTTACTAGAATTAGTTGAATTAGAAGTTCGCGAACTTTTAACTCAATATGACTTCCCGGGAGATGACATACCATTTATAGCAGGATCTGCATTATTAGCACTACAACAAGTTACGGAAAATAATAATATTCGAAGAGGAGAAAACGAATGGGTAGATAAAATTCACTCATTAATGGATGCTATAGATGAATATATTCCGACTCCAGTAAGAGATGTAGAAAAAACATTTCTAATGGCTGTAGAAGATGTTTTTTCAATTACTGGAAGAGGAACAGTAGCAACAGGTAGAATTGAGAGAGGTATAATTAAAGTTGGCGATACAATTGAAATTGTAGGCTTAAGAGAAACTACTACGACTACTATAACTGGACTAGAAATGTTTCAAAAAACACTTGATGAAGGAATGGCTGGTGATAATATAGGTATTTTATTAAGAGGTGTACAGAAAAAAGATATTGAAAGGGGTATGGTATTAGCGCAACCAGGCACTATTACTCCACATACACAATTTGAAGCAGAAGTTTATATATTAACTAAAGAAGAAGGTGGTAGACATACACCATTTTTTTCAGGTTATCGACCTCAATTTTACGTTAGAACAACAGATGTCACTGGAACAATCACACAATTTACTGCAGATGATGGTTCAGAAGCAGAAATGGTAATGCCCGGAGATAGAATAAAAATGAGTGCCGAACTCATTAACCCCATAGCGATAGAACAAGGTATGAGATTCGCTATTCGTGAAGGTGGAAGAACTGTCGGAGCAGGTGTAGTTTCTAAAATTTTAGAGTAATTAAGTAATTAAAGAATATTATATATTATGACAGTTACAAACAAAAGCAAAATACGAATTAAACTAAAAGGATACAGTCATAATCTATTAACTCAGTCTTGTAACACTATTATAAATAGTGTTAATCAAACAGACGTAAAAATAGTAGGACCTATACCATTGCCAACTAAACGTAGGATTTATTGCGTTCTTAGATCTCCACACGTAGATAAAGATTCACGGGAACATTTTGAAATAAGATCACATACTAGAATTATTGATATATATGAACCTATATCACAAACAATTGATTCTTTAATGAAGCTGAATATTCCAGCTGGTATAGATATTGAAGTAAAATTATGATCTGAGAAAATAATATTAGTAAACGAGAATATATTTTTAGTTATATATTCTCATTTTTACTTATGTGACATAATAACTATGGGTAAAAAATAAGCCTAAAAGAGCAATTTTTTATTACACTTAGGCATATGATTTTTACAAAAAAACTATAATTTTAAAATCAAGTCAAGATTTTAACTGTTTTTTGACGAAATTATAATTGCAGGAAAAGAGATACTTTGATATTTAAAAAACAAACAAGATCTCATAGAATTGAAACTAATTCAATATAATTAAAATTAAAAAATTTACAGAGTTTTAAAAAAGCTGATATACCAATAGATACTATGAAAACTCTAAAAAAACAAACAGTTATAGTAATTGGCTTTAAAACAAAAATCAAAAAAATGGATTGCATAGAATACAATTAAGTAACACAAAAAGAATAGTATAATATCTTAAATACATAGCTAAAATAAAACATTCTATTTTTTATAGCAAATTTCATTATATAGCAGAAATTATATATTAATATTTAATAAAAATAGAATTTTCGATACACTGAACACCCGTTTTAAACTATTAAAAAAGTCATGAACTTTCTCGAGATATAAATCTTTTGAAGACCTATTACAAATACTTCTTTCTCTAATAAAAATCAGGTATTTAAATTGATTTTTTTTACTTTAACTTAATTTAATAAAGAAAAGAATTAATCAACTAATTCTTCATCTATCTTATACTATTTTAATAAATAAATTTTGCAGTAATTTTACCAACATATCTTATAGTTAATTATAAAATATATCAACATAAGTATAACTAGCTACTAAAAACTATATAATATAATAATAGTTATTTAACTTTAGTATAGTTCTTCCTCTTTATGAGTAGCAATAGTACAATCACTTGTAGGATAAGCTATACAAGTTAAAACAAAACCAGCCTCTAATTGATCATCATCTAAAAAAGACTGATCCGATTGATCAATTGTACCTTCAACAACTTTAGCTGCACATGTAGAACAAGCACCTGCTCGACAAGAATACGGTAAATCTATGCCTTCATCTTCTGCGGCATCAAGAATATAAGTATCATCTGTGCATGTCATATCAACTTTTTCACCCGCCTCATCTATCAGAGTCACTTTATATTCAGCCATACTACTATCCTACCTTATTTAATGAATCAATTTAATAAAGAATTAAACTACTTATTAAACATTGAAACATAAAATAATACTAAATATGCAATATAATAAAAAAACAATGAATATATAAACAAAATTACTAGAAAAGAGTCAATTTTTTTTCATATAAATTTACAAAATTAACATTATGATAAATACCTTAGAAAATTTATGTACGAGTGTTTGTACAGACTTAAAGCCAAGAAATAAGATTAGCAAGAAGCATCAATTCTTATCTATTTATAATGAAATTCAGGCACTAATTAAGAGACTATATATACAAATCAAGAGAAGACCTTCAACATTAATTTCAGGAATTTTACAACCTTTACTATGGCTACTATTATTTGGTGCACTGTTTCAAAATGCACCTGTTGGATTAATAACATCTAATACAAAATATGGAACTTTTTTAAGTCCTGGTATTGTTACCTTTACAGCCTTTACAGGAGCTATAAATGCCGGATTACCACTGATGTTTGACAGAGAATTTGGTTTTTTAAACAGACTTTTGATGTCACCTTTAATATCACGTAACTCTTTATTAATTTCCTCTATATGTTTCATAACTACTATTACAACTATACAGACTTTAATTATTATTATCTTTAGCTTTATATTGTATCAAAATACTTTAAATATACTAACGATTTGTGCTATCTTATTGATCACTTTTTTAATTACATTAAGTACAGCTGGTATTAGTATTTGCCTTGCCTTTATTTTGCCTGGACACATTGAATTCTTAGCATTAATTTTAATTATTAATCTGCCTATGTTATTTTCAAGTACAGCTTTAGCTCCACTATCGTTTATGCCTTATTGGCTGCAATTTATTGCTAGCTTAAACTTACTTACTTATTCTATAGAAAGTATTCGACATTTATTCATCACAAACTATTTATATAACAACCCAATAATTATGCAAACAATATGGTTCAATATAAAATTATGGGATAGTATATATATACTGATTATATTTAATATTATTAGTTTCATTATTGTAAAAAACATAATTTCTTATAAATTTGAATAAGAAATATAACTTTGGTACTTATTAGAATGTTATAATAGTAGAATATATTAAATTAATGATTAAGCATAAAATAAGAATATAAATTATCGTAAGAAAGGCAAATTATCAATTTCTTGTTATAGGAGGCATGTAGTTCAATGGGACTACCATGGTATCGTGTACATACAGTTGTTTTAAATGATCCAGGACGCCTAATTTCTGTGCACTTAATGCATACAGCTTTAGTAGCTGGATGGGCAGGATCAATGGCTTTATATGAATTAGCAGTTTTTGACCCTTCTGACCCCGTTTTAAATCCTATGTGGCGACAAGGAATGTTCGTAATGCCTTTTATGGCAAGACTAGGTGTAACTGATTCATGGGGTGGATGGAGCATCACTGGAGAAAGTGTTTCTAATCCTGGTCTCTGGAGTTTTGAAGGTGTAGCTATTACGCATATTGTATTATCAGGTATGCTATTCTTAGCATCAATATGGCACTGGGTATACTGGGATTTAGAGTTATTTAGAGATCCAAGAACTGGAGAGCCAGCATTAGACTTACCAAAGATTTTTGGTATCCACTTACTGCTATCTAGCTTGCTATGCTTTGGTTTCGGCGCATTTCATGCAACAGGCTTGTTTGGACCAGGAATTTGGATTTCTGATGCTTATGGCGTAACTGGTAAAGTACAACCAGTAGCTCCTGCTTGGGGACCAGATGGGTTTAATCCGTTCAACCCTAGTGGAGTAGCTTCACATCATATTGCGGCTGGCACCGTTGGTATATTAGCCGGACTTTTTCATTTAACAGTAAGGCCTCCACAGAGGTTATATCGAGCATTAAGAATGGGAAACATAGAAACTGTACTATCAAGCAGTATTTCTGCTGTTTTCTTCAGTGCTTTTATAACGTGTGGAACAATGTGGTATGGTTCTGCTACTACACCTCTAGAATTATTCGGACCAACAAGATATCAATGGGATAGTGGGTATTTTCAACAGGAAATAGAGCGAAGAGTAGAAAATTCATTAAGTGAAGGATCAACACCTGAAGAAGCATGGTCAAAAATACCTGACAAGTTAGCTTTTTATGACTATATTGGCAATAATCCTGCAAAAGGAGGACTATTTAGAGCAGGTCCTATGGATAAAGGCGATGGAATTGCTGAAGCATGGTTAGGCCATCCCATTTTTCAAGATAAAGATGGAAGAGAATTAACAGTAAGAAGAATGCCTGCATTTTTTGAAACCTTTCCAGTTATTTTAGTAGACAAAGATGGTATTATTAGAGCAGATATACCATTTAGAAGAGCAGAATCAAAATACAGTATTGAACAAGTAGGTGTTACGGTTAACTTTTACGGCGGAAAACTAAACAGTAAAGTTTTTAAAGATGCGCCAAGTGTGAAAAAATATGCACGAAAAGCTCAGTTAGGAGAAGTATTTGAATTTGATCGCACCACTTTAGAATCTGATGGAGTATTTAGAAGTAGTCCAAGAGGATGGTTTACTTTTGGACATGCTAATTTTGCTCTAATATTTTTCTTTGGTCACTTATGGCACGGCTCTAGAACAATTTTTAGAGACGTATTTGCAGGCATCGGAGCAGAAGTAACTGAACAAGTTGAATTTGGTGCATTCCAGAAATTAGGAGATAGAAGTAGTAAAAAACAGGGTGCTGTATAATCTTTCAGCAAATATTCATAACATAAAAAGGAGAGAAAAATGGAAGCTCTTGTCTATGTATTTTTATTAGTAGGCACTTTGATGGTTATTTTCTTTGCTATCTTCTTTAGAGATCCTCCAAGAATTGCAAAATAATTATCAAACTATATAAAACTTAATATAATATAGATTAAAACCACTCTCAAAATATGTACAGCAAATGAGAGTGGTTGGTTTTATAAAAGATATAAAATCAAAAAAATATATAGGATGACGCTATTCTTCATGCTCTTCGAAAGGATCGCGTAATTCCTTTGAGATAGGCCCAAAAGCAGTATATATAGAATATACTGTAATACCCAATAATAAACTGGCAATAAAAATACTAAGAACTGTTGCAGTTTCCATAAATCAAATACAAATAAAATTAAGTTGTTTCTATAATCTATAATAATATTATAGATATAGCACAATATACAAATTAACTAAAAATAATATGGCATTAAGAACTAGACTAGGTGAAATATTAAGACCATTAAATTCAGAATATGGAAAAGTTGCTCCAGGATGGGGAACAACTCCAATTATGGCTATATTTATGCTTCTATTTTTTCTATTTTTGTTAATTATTTTACAAATATATAATTCTTCATTAATTCTAGAAAATGTAGATGTTGATTGGGCAACATTAAGAAGCTAAGCTCAATATTTAAATTTATTAAAGCATAAATAATAAAAAGCATTATATTTCACAATTTATAATGCTTTTTATATTTTTTTAGCTCAACTTACTAGATTTAGTTCGTTTTCAGCAAAATTATTACTATTAACTCCACTATAAGTTTCTTTAGTAAATCTTACTAACACAGGATACTTAATGTCTTTATCAATCTTTACTACTTTACCGGTATCTTGATACCAATAAGACTCCTTTCGTAAAACTTTAACAATTGAACCCTTCTTAATCATAATTATAAATAATAAATTGATATTTTATACGTATAATATCAAATAAGTACAAAAAAGATAAAAAGAATGAACTTATGTAAACTAAAAAACAACTCATAAGTAAATTTTAAATCTTTAATATAAGATAGTTGCCAATAAAATATCAAAGATGTTACATTCATTTAATACTATACAATTAAATTATATATTTAAGACTTAATAATTATGAAACTATCTTGGAAAACATTTTTACTCTGGTCTTTACCTATAGTCATAATTAGTTTTTTCCTGTGGCAAGGATTTATCGCTCCTACAAATAGCGAATTAAACAACAATATTGCTAGCTCAAGAATGACATATGGGCGCTTTTTAGAATATCTAGATATGGGATGGGTGAAAAGAGTAGATATGTATGATAATGGACATACTGCTATAGTTGAAGCGGTAGGTCCAGAATTAGGAAACCGAGTACAAAAAATCAGAGTAGAATTACCAACAAGTGCACCTGAGTTAATTAGTAAATTAAAAAAAGCGAGTGTAGATCTAGACGCACATCCAACTAAAAATACAGGCGCTATTTGGAATTTAATAGGTAACCTACTATTTCCATTGTTTTTAATAGGTGGCTTGGCTTTTTTATTTCGCAGATCCAATAATTCAAGTAGTGGTCCAGGACAAGCAATGTCTTTTGGAAAATCTAAAGCATTATTTCAAATGGAAGCAAAAACAGGTGTAGTGTTTGATGATGTTGCTGGTATTGATGAGGCTAAAGAAGAATTTGAAGAAGTAGTAACATTTTTAAAACAACCAGAATCTTTTACAGCAGTAGGAGCAAAAATACCTAAAGGTGTATTGTTAGTCGGACCTCCAGGAACTGGAAAAACTTTATTAGCAAAAGCTATAGCTGGTGAAGCAAATGTACCTTTTTTTAGTATTTCAGGGTCTGAATTTGTTGAAATGTTTGTAGGTGTAGGAGCTTCTAGAGTAAGAGATTTATTTAAAAAAGCCAAAGAAAATGCTCCTTGTATTGTGTTTATAGATGAGATAGATGCAGTAGGAAGACAAAGAGGAACAGGTGTTGGAGGTGGTAACGATGAACGCGAACAAACACTAAATCAGTTGCTAACTGAAATGGATGGTTTTGAAGGAAATACAGGTATAATTGTAATAGCAGCAACAAATAGAGCAGATATATTGGATTCAGCACTATTAAGACCTGGACGTTTTGATAGACAAGTCTCAGTAGAAGTACCAGATTTCAAAGGAAGATTAGCTATTTTAGACGTGCATGCACGTAATAAGAAAATTGATAAAGATGTATCCTTATCTATCATAGCTAGAAGAACACCTGGATTTTCAGGGGCAGATTTGGCCAATTTATTAAACGAAGCTGCTATATTAACAGCTAGGAGAAGAAAGAATACTATAACACTAAATGAGATTGATGCATCTATAGATAGAGTTGTAGCAGGCATGGAAGGTACGCCATTAATTGATAGCAAAAGCAAGCGTCTAATAGCCTATCATGAAGTTGGACATGCAATAGTAGGAACTCTCTTAAGAAATCACGATCCTGTTCAAAAGGTCACGCTAATACCTAGAGGACAAGCAAGAGGTTTAACTTGGTTTACACCTTCAGAAGATCAAAGCCTAATATCAAGATCCCAAATTAAGTCTAGAATTATGGGTGCACTAGGAGGAAGAGCTGCAGAAGAAGTGGTTTTTGGTGATGCAGAAGTTACTACAGGTGCCAGCAATGATTTACAGCAAGTAACTTCTATGGCTAGACAAATGGTTACAAGATTTGGTATGTCGGAGATAGGACCTTTATCTTTAGAAAATGAAGAGTCTAATCCATTCTTAGGTCGAGGTATGGGAAATTCTAATGAGAACTCTGATGAAATTGCTATTAAGATAGATAAACAAATACAAGAAATAGTGAAAGAATGTCATCAAAATGCTGTTGAGATAATACAAGAAAATCGTGTTGTAATTGATAGACTAGTGGACCTACTTATTGAAAAAGAAACAATTGGCGGAAAAGAATTTAGAGAAATTATAAATGAATATACACCTGTACCAGAAAAGTACAACTACGCAGCTTAAATAAAATATAAAAAATTCTCGGGACTGACGGGATTCGAACCCGCAACTTCCGCCGTGACAGGGCGGTGCTCTAACCATTTGAACTACAGTCCCTTAATTGCTTGCAGGTACATTATTCCATGTAAAAATAATTTTGTCAAATATAAATTAAGTCAAGTATTACTTTTTAAAAGTCTATTAATAATAATACAATATACAAAAGCCATTTTATTATTATAATAATTTTGAATATTAGAATAATTAAAATATAATTAATATTATTGAAATAATAATAATAGAAAACGCAACAAAAACAACAAATCTATAATTAAATAAATATTAAACTAATCAACTTTAGAATTTTTATCGAATTTATTTCAAATAATTGCGGGAAGACGAATTGTTTACAATCTCTATTTCAATAACTCTATTATTATTCAACTGCAAAGGAGAGGAAGGGATTCGAACCCTCGGTATGAAAACACATACAGCAGATTAGCAATCTGCCGCTTTAGACCTCTCAGCCACCTCTCCAATTTAATAGATTAAGTATTATGTCGGTGGCTCAGGCGGGATTTGAACCTGCGACCTTGGGCTTATGAGTCCCCTGCTCTAACCAACTGAGCTACTGAGCCTATCCTATTAATAGTTTACTATAACATTACATGTTAAAAGAAACAATTACTAAAAATTAATCATAATGTAATCATAGATCCTATACCTTCTGATGTCAGTATTTCTAATAATAGTGCATGTTCTAATCTACCATCTATAATATGAGTAGATTTAACATTTCCTTGTAAAGCACTGATACAGCAATCAACCTTAGGAATCATACCACCAGAAATAATTTGATCCCTCTTTAACAAATTAATTTCTGTACTATTTAAATTTTTAACTAACGTACTTTTGTCATTAATATCATACATAATACCTGGGGTATCTGTTAATAAAATAAGCTTGTCTGCTTTTAACTCTATTGCGATAGCTGCTGCAACTGTATCAGCATTTATATTATAAGCCTGGCCGTTTTCGTCAGCACCTATACTAGTAATTACAGGTATATAACCTTTATTCAACAACAAATTAAGTAGGGTGGTATTAATAGATTTAACCTTACCAACAAAATTATCATCTACATCAAATAACTTTGACGCTTTAATTAAATTGCCGTCTTTACCAGATAGACCAATAGCAAAACTATATTTTCTATTCAGTAAAGTTACTAAATTTTGATTAACTTTACCGACTAAAACCATTTCTACTATTTCCATAGTTTGCCGATCTGTAACTCTAATACCGTTTTCAAATTTAGGCTCTAGATTAACTCTCTTTAACCACGAATTAATAATGGGCCCGCCACCATGAACTAATATGGGCTTAATACCGATAAAATATAAAAATAATAAATCATCAATAACTTTCTTCTTTAACTGATCATTTTTCATGGCAGCGCCACCATATTTAATTACGATAGTAGAACCAGTAAACTCTTGTATAAAAGGTAAAGTCTCACTTAAAACTCGTATATTCTGCAAAGAATCTAACATATTTTTTTATTATATTTAATAAATATCCTATTTAAAAATTGAAAATTTGCAAAAAATATTATTGTTAATTATCTTAAAAAGAAAATATCAACATAAATACATAGTATGAATACTTTTTGGAATAATATTAATAAATTTCCGCGATTTTTAATTTCTGTAATTGCTGGGTTTTTCTTGACAACTCTTTACCCAATTTCTGAGTTATTAAGGGACAAAAAAAAGAGAGTTTTTATAACAATAATAACCTTACTATTTATGACTGCTATATATGTAATTTTAAGGCTAATGCTTGGAGCAAACTAAAAAAAATATATATACATATATTCAAAATTAAATTCAGAATTAGACATATATAATATTATATATAGTATTATATTTTAATCTTAATTTCTTTTTAATTTAATTAATTTAGATTTTTATCTAATTATTTGTTGTTATTAACCAATAAGGATTTTAAATGTCGATAATTTATAAAAAGGTAACAGGTGCATTTGCACTTATTGACAGTTTGGTCAGACATGATGTAAAATACATATTTGGTTATCCTGGTGGAGCTGTTCTACCGATATATGATGAATTATATCTGTGGGAAGAAAAACATAAAATTAGACATATTTTAGCTAGACACGAACAAGGTGCTTCACATGCTGCAGATGGTTATTCAAGATCGACTGGTAAAGTAGGAGTATGTTTTGCTACTTCTGGACCAGGGGCAACTAATTTAGTTTCAGGAATTGCAACTGCTCAAATGGACTCTGTTCCCCTTGTTTTAATAACAGGTCAAGTTGCAAGACCATTTATTGGTACTGATGCATTTCAAGAAGTTGATATCTTTGGTATAACTTTACCAATTGTTAAGCATTCGTATGTCGTTAGGGATCCTAGAGATATGGCTAAAATTGTATCTGAGGCGTTTTATATAGCAAAACATGGCAGACCAGGACCTGTATTAATAGATGTTCCTAAAGATGTCGGTTTGGAAAAGTTTACATATAATCCTGTTGAGCCAGGCCAAGTTTTTTTGCCAGGTTGTAGACCTATTTTAGTACCAAAAATTAAACAAATTACTAAATTTATTACATTACTACAACAATCAAGTCAACCTTTATTGTATGTTGGTGGTGGAGCAATTATTTCAGGTGCGCACGAAGTAATATGTAATTTTGCTGTTAAATTTCAGATACCCATTACAACAACATTAATGGGAAAAGGAATTATTAATGAAAAACATAAATTATCTCTTGGTATGCTTGGTATGCATGGCACAGCATATGCTAATTTTGCTGTTAGTGAATGTGATTTATTAATTGCTCTAGGCGCGCGTTTTGATGATAGGGTTACAGGTAAGCTTGATGAATTTGCTTGTAATGCCCAAGTAGTTCATATTGATATTGATCCAGCAGAGGTTGGTAAGAATAGAGTACCCCAAGTTGCTATTATAGGTGATGTTAATCATGTCCTGCAAGAAATTATGAGTTATGTTAATAGTCATCATAATAGAATTGATACTGTAGATCAAACCAGATCTTGGAGAGAAAGAATTATTTTATGGAAACATAAATATCCGTTACTAATACCTAAAAATGTTAATACATTATCCCCCCAAGAAATTTTATCATCTTTATCTCAGATTGCAAATGAAGCTTATTTTACTACAGATGTAGGTCAGCACCAAATGTGGGCAGCGCAATTTTTAAATGTTTTACCACGTCATTGGATGTCCAGTGCTGGATTAGGCACTATGGGATATGGTCTACCTGCTGCTATAGGTGTGCAAATTGCGCATCCTCAACATAAAGTTGTCTGTATTAGTGGAGATGCTAGTTTTCAAATGAATTTGCAAGAATTAGGTACTATTTCTCAATATAATTTACCTATTAAAATTATTGTTATTAATAATAAGTGGCAAGGTATGGTTAGACAGTGGCAAGAAGCTTTTTATGGTGAGCGATATTCTCATTCTAATATGCAAAAAGGTTCACCAAATTTTGTAGAATTAGCAAAATCTTTTGGCATTCTTGGACTAGAATTAGAGTTTCGAAAAGATATTAATAAAGTTTTAGAGCTATTTATAAATTACGATGGTCCGTGTTTACTGGATTGCAAGGTTACTGAAGATGAAAATTGTTACCCAATGGTTGCTCCGGGTAAAAGTAATGCACAAATGATAGGCGTTATTAAGCAATCAAAAAATAATAATACATTTTTGAATAAAGTACCGTATAATAAATGATTCAGTCACATGAAAAATATTTAAGCCCTTAATGAGAATTGAACTCATTACTTTCTTCTTACCAAGAAGATGCTCTACCGATGAGCTATAAGGGCTTGACTTTGTATTTATATATAAATTAGGCCGGGTTGGATTTGAACCAACGTAGGCAAAGCCAGTGGATTTACAGTCCACCCCCATTAACCACTCGGGCACCGACCCTCTTTTTATTTTAGATATACTACATACAAATTAGCAAATTAATCTTGAAAAAGCAATTATGAACAATATTTTGTTTTCCAAAAAAAGAAATTTGAACACAACTGGATTCGAACCAGTGACCTTTACGATGTCAACGTAATGCTCTAACCGGCTGAGCTATGTGTTCAACTATATATATTTTTAATATATTATTATTGGTTATTACATTATAAAGTTTAAACAAATTTTTGTTTTAATCGCGTAGCTTTACTAGATCTTTCTCTCAGATAATGTAGTTTTGCTCTTCGAACTTTTGATTTTCTTGTAATTTCAATACTGATAATTCTTGGTGAATGAATTAAATATACTTTTTCTACACCTATACTTTGAAGCACTTTTCTAACCGTGATTGTGCTATTAGTATACCCATTATTTTTAGAAATTACAACACCCTCTGATGTTTGGACTCTTTCTTTAGTACCTTCTTCTATTATTAGTCCTATTTTAACACTATCTCCTACATTTATATTGGGAATATTACTTTTATAAAATTTTTCTTCTATTTTAGATATTATAGATGAAGCATTTAGGGTTTTATGATTCATAGATTATTTATATATTATTTTTATTTAGTTTTATTGTATTAAATCTCTATATTGTGAGTCAATACTTTAAGATTACACTTTCTGAGTGAAAAAAGTTCATTAGCCTTACTTAATTAAATTGTTTAAAGTACCGGTAATATTTTTGAGCTATAATATTAGATTAGTTGATATTAGATACAATAGAACTTTACATTTTAGTAAGTATATATCTAATGTGATTAATTATTATAATATTGTTGTGGTCTTAATTTATATCTCCCACTATGTTATTATTATTTAATATCAAAGGTAATATAATATTTAACTAGTTCTCTAATATCTATGTTTGAACGTTTTACAGAAAAAGCCATCAAGGTTATTATGTTAGCTCAAGAAGAAGCCAGAAGATTAGGTCATAATTTTGTCGGTACAGAGCAAATTCTTTTAGGTTTAATAGGGGAAGGAACAGGCATTGCTGCACAAGTATTGAAATCAATGAATGTAAATTTAAAGGATGCTCGCATAGAAGTTGAAAAAATCATCGGACGTGGTTCTGGTTTTGTGGCTGTTGAAATACCATTTACTCCTAGAGCGAAAAGAGTCTTAGAATTATCTTTAGAAGAAGCAAGGCAGCTGGGTCATAATTATATTGGTACAGAACATTTGTTAATGGGTTTAGTTCGTGAAGGTGAAGGAGTCGCTGCACGCGTACTAGAAAATTTAGCAGTGAATGTTGCTTCTATAAGAACAGAAGTTATTCAAATGTTGGGTGATAATGCAGAAGCTAGTGCAAATGGCAATAGTAACATGCAAGCAAGAAGTAAAACACCAACTTTAGAAGAGTTTGGATCTAATTTAACTGAGCTTGCGATAGAGGGAGTCTTAGACCCGGTAGTTGGTAGACAAAAAGAGATTGAACGAGTAATTCAAATTTTAGGTCGTAGAACTAAAAATAATCCAGTTCTTATAGGTGAGCCAGGAGTTGGAAAAACTGCTATAGCGGAAGGTTTGGCTCAAAGAATAGCGAATAGAGATATTCCAGCTATTTTGGAGGATAAACTAGTAGTTACATTAGATGTTGGTCTTTTGGTTGCTGGAACAAAGTATAGAGGAGAATTTGAAGAAAGATTAAAAAGGATTATGGACGAAATTAAGTCTGCAGATAATGTTATTTTAGTTATAGATGAAGTACATACATTAATAGGTGCAGGAGCTGCAGAAGGAGCTATTGATGCTGCAAATCTATTGAAACCAGCATTAGCAAGGGGAGAACTGCAGTGTATTGGAGCTACAACGCTTGAAGAGTATCGTAAGCATATAGAAAAAGATGCTGCCTTAGAAAGACGTTTTCAACCTGTTTTGGTTGGTGAACCTAGTGTTGAAGAAACAATAGAAATTTTATTTGGTTTAAGAGACCGTTATGAAAAACATCATCAATTAAAAATGTCAGATAATGCTTTGGCTGCAGCTGCTAAATATGCAAATCAATATATCTCAGATAGATTTTTACCTGATAAAGCTATTGATTTGATTGATGAAGCAGGATCTCGTGTACGATTGTTAAATTCTCAATTACCACCAGCAGCTCGAGAGTTAGATAAGGAATTAAGAGCAGTTCTAAAAACTAAAGATGAAGCAATACGAGCTCAAAAATATGAAAAAGCAGAGCAATATAGAACACGTGAAATGGAAATTAAGGCTCAAATTGCAGCAATTGCGCAAAGCAAAAAAAGTGAGCCAGATTTACAAATAGAAGATCCTATTGTAACGGAAGAAGATATAGCTGAAATAGTTGCTTTTTGGACAGGTATTCCAGTTACTAAGCTAACTAAAAGTGAATCTGAAAAACTGATGCATATGGAAGAAACTTTGCATAGTCGTATAATTGGTCAAGATGAAGCAGTAGTTGCTGTATCAAGAGCAATTAGACGAGCAAGAGTAGGATTGAAAAATCCAAATAGACCTATTGCTAGTTTCATTTTTTCTGGTCCTACAGGAGTTGGAAAAACTGAATTAACTAAAGCATTAGCTTCCTATTTCTTTGGTGCACAGCAAGCCATGGTACGTTTAGATATGTCTGAATATATGGAAAGACATACAGTATCAAAGTTAATTGGTTCACCTCCTGGTTATGTTGGTTATAGTGAAGGAGGTTATTTAACAGAAGCAGTAAGAAAACGTCCATATACAGTCATTTTATTTGATGAAATTGAAAAAGCTCATCCAGATATTTTTAATCTTTTACTTCAAATATTGGAAGATGGCCGATTAACTGATGCTAAAGGTAGAACAATTGACTTTAAAAATACGTTATTAATTATGACATCTAATATAGGCTCTAAAGTCATTGAGAAAGGTGGTGGTAGTTTGGGTTTTGAATTAGGAGAATCCCAAACAGAATCTCAATATAATCGTATTAAATCATTAGTAAATGAAGAGCTAAAACAATATTTCCGTCCAGAATTTTTAAATAGGCTTGATGAAATTATTGTTTTTAGACAATTAACTAAGGATGAAGTTAGAGAAATTGCAAATATTATGTTACAAGAAGTTTTTGAGCGTATTAAGCAGCAAGAAATAGAGTTAGATGTTACAGAAAGATTTAAAAATCGCTTGGTTGATGAAGGGTATAATCCCAGTTATGGTGCTCGTCCGTTGCGTCGTGCAGTCATGCGATTATTGGAAGATAGTTTAGCTGAAGAAGTTTTGTCTGGTAAGATAAAAGCAGGTGATAGTGCAGTTGTTGATGTTAGTGATGACGGCAATGTAACTGTCTTACTAGGAGAAAAATTAGAGTTATTATCGTCATAAATATGTGTAATTAATACTATTTAATACAAATTGAATAGTATTAATTTTTATTAAATGCCAGGAACCAGACTTGAACTGGTGACACGAGGATTTTCAGTCCACTGCTCTACCAACTGAGCTATCCCGGCTACTAATCGAGTATAACAATATATAAAGTTTATCGCAATCTTTTATTTATAATTGTTGTTGTTTATACTACAATATTATTACTTATTGTATTTACATTAGTAAAAAGTGTATTTTGGGTATGAAATACTAGTTGAAAATATCCGATAGATCCATTCCGATTTTTTGCAACATTTATATCTAAAATTTTTGAACTGGTATTGTATTCTGAATTGGATTGGCAGGAGTATAACATTATTACAATATCTGCATCTTGTTCTATTGAATTATGTAAAATAATTTGATTACATATATAATGAGTATAATTTTCTTTCTCTACATCGTATACCAAATTATATTTAGTAAATAGAATATTTTTTAAAAAAATCCTTGTAATTTGGAGTATATTATAGTATTTATTTATATAATTTATTACTGTGTTATTTTTATTAACTTGACTATGTAAAATCCATTGTTTATATATAAAAATTTTATGATTATTCGTAATTAACAGTTGTTTTTTATAATATATTGTACATTTGAATATATATTGATTTAATACATATATTTTATTTGTAAAATTAGGATTAAATGATGATATACATTCTATTTTTAAAGATGACTTAAATTTTATATATTGGTGATCAATAGTTGATTGATATTTAATTATATTTTTTATATTTAATTGATTTGTATAATTAATATGATTTGATATCGTATAATCAATGCATCCACTCTCTTTTAGATCAGATAATAACGGTCTTTTATCAATTCTTGTCTCTACGTTTCTATTTAGTTGTGATAAAATCACGACTGGTACCTTTAAAGTTTGTGCTAGAATTTTAAGCTGTCTGGTAACGTAACTTAATTCTTGTGTTCTACTCTCTATATTTAAGTTTTTTGTTTGAATTAATTGTAGGTAGTCAATAATAATTATTTGCTTATATTCTTTTTCTTTTGCGATAAATTTCGCAATATAGATAATTTCATCAATAGATATATTAGCAGTATCATTTATATAAATGCGTGATTTGAGTAAGTGGTTACATATATGTTGTATTAACTGCCATTCGTTTACGTTGATATGACCGGATAAAATTTCTTTTATAGGAATTGTAGATCCTATAGCAATTAATTTGTATAAAATCTGTACTCTAGTCATTTCCAGGCTAAAAATACAAATCCTTGTATTAGTATTTTGCAAAATATTATAAGCAATATTGATTACAAAAGATGTCTTTCCCATAGAAGGTCGTGCAGCAATTACTACTAAATCTCCGTTAGATAGTCCACATATTAATTTATCAAGCTCCTCAAATCCTGAATATATAGTAGGACTAAGATATTTTGTATCATGCTCTTGGTGTTGTATATTTGTAATTAAATTGCTAACTAATTCTTTTAAGCTATCAAGATTTTTAAGTGTTGTCTTATTTTTTATATAATTAATATATTGAGATGATTTAAAGTATAATTTTTGATTCGATATTTTTTTGTTATAAGCTAACTGAATTATATTATATCCGTATTGAACAATTAGCCTCTTAGTATAATTCTCGTGAATAATTTTGATAAGTTCATTGAGATAAAAATTGGTATTGATAGAATAAGTAAAAACTTGACTTTGCTTAATTATTTCAATAATTTTATTTGTGCCTCCTATGAAGTGAAGCATTTTATTTTCTTGTAAAGAATAAATTAAGTTTATCGAATCAATTTTTTTACTTTTATTAATTTCGATTAAATTTCTATATATTATTCTGTGACACTCTAAAAAAAAACATTCTATTTGCAAATATTGAACAATAAGATCAAATAAATCAGGTTTTACTATAATACTTCCGAGAATAATCTCTTCAGCAATATAATTTTGAGGAGGTAATAAATTGTATTGTACATTGTGCATTCTATTTGCAGTAATAAAAAGATTTATTTTTACATGAGGACTTTAGTAATACATATATCCTTTAAAATAGCATACATGTATTGGCCTTTATTTCAGATTTGCTATATATTAAGTTTAGATTATTTATTCATTTCTGTTACTCTATTATCAAAAAGATAAAAATTATAGATGTATTTGGTGATCTTTAGGTAGTACTTGTAGTTTAAATTCCAAGTTAATACCATTAAAAATTTGAATATTTAATGTATAGGTACCAATTGTTTTTATCTCAGCCAAATAAATTTGTTTTTTTTCTAATTTTATGTTTGCATTATTAAGCATTATGTTAATGATTTCTTTTTCGCTTATCTTGCCAAAAATTTGTTTTTTTTCTCCAATTGTTTTGTAGATGCTAATTTTAGGTATATATTGAATACGCTTTTTTATTGTAGCAGCAAAAATTTGTGTTTTTGCTGCTTTGTGTTGTTCAACTTTTTGCAGCATTTTGCTATGTTTTAATTTTCCTTTGGTTGCTAACTGAGCAAAATTATTTGGAATTAAGTAGTTAAAAGCGTATCCTGAAGCAACCTTAATTGTATCTCCTTTTCTTCCTAATTTCACACCGGAATCTGTTATAATTATGGTTGTACTTTTTTTCATATTTTTTATTATTAATTATATTATTATTTTCATAAGTCTATATCAATTAGATTATGTTTTAATGTTTTAAATCAAAGAGAGATTAGATGTTGGCTATTTCTTTATATTTATATATTAAACAAGAGATAACCAACTATTTAAACCGTCTTGTAATCGGTAATGTTTAATATTATTTGTATTCAATATTTTTGATGCTGTAATAGAACGAGAATTTTCACTACAATAAATAACTATAGTTTTATTAAAACTGTTTCTATTTATTAAGTCTATATTCTTTTTTTGTTTTATTGTTATTAAGGGTAAATTAATAGCATTTTTTATATAATTTGTCTTAAATTCTTTCTTTTGTCGTACATCTACTAGCATTATTGATTCATTATAAATCATTTTTTTCTGTAGTTCATACACTGAAAGAATATGGTCTTTTTTTGATGTATATTTATTGTATCTACTGCCAATTACTTGTTTACTTATTTGATTTTGTATTTTAATTTTTTTAAATGACATATTAAGAGAATTATATACTAATATATTCCCGCTTAAAATTTCTCCTACACCAAGAATAATTTTGATAGCTTCTGTTGCTTGTAAAATACCGATAATTCCAGGTACAATGCTTAAGACACCAATTTCGTTGCAATTATTAGTAACTAAACCTGCACGATTGGGGTATATTTCTGAATATCTGGGTCCATTTTTATAATTAAATACACTAACTTGTCCTTCAAAATTTTGTATAGCGCCATAAATATGTATTTTATGTAATTTATAGCAAGTTTTATCAATAACATATCTAGTTTCAAAATTATCAGTTGTGTCTAAAATAATATCGTATATTTTAATTAAGTCTAATGCATTATATTTATTTAATTTATAAGAATAAATTTTAACCTCACAATATGGATTAATTTCTTGAATTTTTTTAAGACAAATCGTTTTCAATTGATTAATATCTTGTGGAGAGTAAAGAATTTGTCTATGCAAATTAGATAGTGATACTGTATCATCGTCTACAATACCTAATGAACCTATGCCAGATGTAACTAGATATAAAATAGCAGGACATGCTAAACCACCTGCTCCTATTAATAATATTTTTGCTTGTTTTAGCCTTTTTTGCCCATTAATTCCAATTTGGTCAATTATAAGATGACGTGCATATCTTTTGTATTCTTCTCTTGATAAGTCTATAATACTGTCATTAAATTTTAACATTATATTTATATGAGTTGAAATGAAATAATCTATTTTTGATAAAAATAAGAATATTGTTGTCTGTAAATTATAAGCGTGTTTTCTGATATTATTTGATTATTAAAGGTACAATATCATTGTACGCCTTTAGTTCAGATGGTAGAACGTAGGTTTCCAAAACCTAATGTCGAGGGTTCAAGTCCTTCAAGGCGTGGTATATAAAATAACTATTTTATACAAGCATATGTAATTACATAATACGTTTTAACTGTTTTTTGATTTAATATAGTTATTGTTAGTAAATTTACTGTCTCCCAATTTATTGGAAAAATAATCACTTATATATATAATAATATATAAAGTTCAATTATTATATTTAGGATAATTATTGTTTTCTATATTATTGCTTTCTTATATAATACAATTGTGTAATAAAAAATTTTATGGCAAAAAAACTTGTTGGACTCGTTAAACTTGCTTTAAAAGCAGGTAAAGCTACACCGGCTCCGCCAGTAGGACCTGCTTTAGGACAATATGGCGCTAATATAGTTATGTTTTGCAAAGAATATAACGCTAGAACAGATAATAAAACCGGTTTAGTAATACCTGTTGAAATTTCTATTTATGAAGATCGCAGTTTTTCATTTATTTTAAAAACTCCTCCAGCCTCAGTGCTATTAGCTCAAGCTGCGGGTGTTCAAAAAGGTTCAGGAAAACCGAACGCAGATAAAGTAGGATTTATTTCTCGTCAACAATTAAAAGAAATTGCAGAAGTAAAACTACAAGATTTGAATACAAAAGATATTGAGAAAGCTATACTAATCATTAGTGGAACTGCAAATAGTATGGGAATTGGAATAAATATTTAATACATAAAGGAGAAAATATTCAATATGCGTAAATATTCACGCCGTTTTCAACAAATTGTACAAAAAATTAGTAAAAATAAATTGTATAGTCCATTAGAAGCGATAGAACTATTGCAAGTTTTATCTAATGTAAAATTCATTGAAACAATGGAGGCACACATTGTTTTGGGTTTAGATCCGAAGTATGCTGATCAGCAATTAAGATCTACTGTAATACTTCCAAAAGGGACAGGGAAAATTGTCAAAGTTGCTGTTGTTACAAAAGGAGAAAAAGTCTCCGAAGCTATATCAGCTAAAGCTGATATAGTCGGTTCAGAGGATCTTATCGATCAAATTTTTCAAGGCCGTTTAGATTTTGATAAATTAATTGCAACGCCTGATGTCATGCCTTTAATAGCAAGATTAGGTAGAGTTTTAGGGCCTAGGGGTTTAATGCCATCACCGAAAGCTGGAACTGTAACCAATGATCTGAAAAGATCTGTTGCTGAATTTAAAGCTGGTAAATTAGAATATAGAGTTGACCGCTCTGGTGTACTCCATGTTGCTTTAGGTAAATTAAATTTTTTATCTAATGATTTATATCTTAATTTAATATCTTTACAAGAATCAGTTGATAAAAATCGCCCTTCTGGTTCAAAAGGTAAATACTGGAAATCTGTTTATTTGTCTAGTACAATGGGACCATCGATTCCTATAGATATTAACTTATTGAAAAATAATGGAATAAACTACTAATTTGTAAGTGTTATATCCACTATTTATATATTAATTTCAAATTACTGTTTATCTTATTTATTTGTTATTTACTTATTTTTATATTATGACTACAAAAATTGAATCTATTATAGAAGAATTAAAAAAAATAACTCTTTTAGAAGCCGCAGAGTTAGTTAGGCAAATCGAAGAAACTTTTGATGTTGATGCATCTTCTGCATCTGGTTCTGGTATGTTAATGATGCCTCAAGTCGGCAATAATAATTCTATAAATGAAGTAGATGAAAAAACAGAGTTTGATCTAATATTGGAAGAAGTGCCAGCACCCCAAAAGATACCTATCTTAAAAGTTGTTCGTTCACTAACGGGTCTTGGATTAAAGGAAGCAAAAAACTTAGTAGAATCGGTACCTAAATCATTAAAAGAAGCAGTATCTAAAGAGGATGCAGAAGAAATGAAAGCTAAACTAGAAGAGGCAGGTGCTAAAGTATCTATTAAATAAAGCAATAAGACAACTAGTTGTTTAGTTGTCTTATTATTTAGCATATTAATAAGATGTTAAAGTATACCTAGAGTAAGAGCTTTAGATAGGGGCATTGTTGCTCCTATACCAAGCCATATACTAATGAAAGTACCAATTAAAAATATACTTGTAGCAACAGGTCTCCGAAAAGGATTTTGAAATTTATTTATACTCTCAATAAATGGTACAGTAATTAGACCAAGCGGAACAGATGCCATTGATAACACACCTATTAATTTATTGGGAATTACTCTTAATAAGTTAAAAGTAGGGAAAAAGTACCATTCAGGCAATATTTCTAGTGGTGTTGCAAATGGGTTAGCTTTTTCCCCTATAACTGATGGTTCTAAGATAGATAATCCAACATTACATGCTATAGTTCCTAAAATTACAACTGGAAACATATAAAATATATCATTAGGCCATGCGGGTTCACCATAGTAATGATGTCCCATTCCTTTAGCTAGTTTTGCTCTTAATTTTGGATCTGTTAAATCGGGTTTTTTTATAATAGACATATGAAATTCCTATTTATATGTTTTGTAAATCCTTGCTTTTATAGTGGTCCTGATATACCTTGTTTACGTATCATAAGAAAATGCATTAACATAAATACGGCTGTTAATAGAGGTAATACAAACGTATGTAAGCTATAAAATCTTGTTAAAGTGCTTTGTCCTACACTTACATTTCCTCTCAATAGTTCAACTATATTTCCACCAATTACAGGAATAGCTTCTGGTACACCAGTTACGATTTTAACAGCCCAGTATCCAATTTGATCCCATGGCAATGAATACCCTGTAACCCCAAAAGATACTGTTAAAACGCCTAATATAACTCCTGTTACCCATGTTAATTCGCGAGGTTTTTTAAATCCCCCTGTCAAGTATACTCTAAAAATATGAAGTACAAGCATTAGTACCATCATGCTTGCTGACCATCTATGTATAGATCTAATTAGCCAACCAAAGTTAACATCTGTCATGATATATTCAACTGAAGAAAAAGCTTCTGTAACAGTTGGTCTATAATAAAAGGTCATAGCAAATCCACTAGCTACTTGAATTAAAAATGATGTAAATACTATGCCTCCTATACAATAAAATATATTTACATGAGGAGGAACATATTTACTTGTTATATCATCTGCTATTGATTGAATTTCTAGTCTTTCCTCAAACCAATCATATACTTTGCCCATAATTGTGCATTCACATTTTTTATAAATTATTTTACATTTAGACTACTACTCTCAATCTAATTCAATTACATAAGTAATATTATAACATCGATCTATAAATTTAGTTGCTTTTTTTTATTTATAGTAACTGAAAAGTATTAATTAAAATAATATATTTTTTCTTTGAAAATGATATAGCTTTTTTTAAGTATAATCTGTGTATTATTTTACTAATAGTACATCTATTGCTGCCAATAATAATACTAAGAGTTGTCTGTGAAATTTGAAGTGGTATGATTATTCGATTTTGTTCAACTAAACCGAATTCTTTACATAGAAATAAAATTAATTGTACAATTCTATGTTCTGTATATTTATGTATTAAAATATGATTCATTATTTCATATTTATATAGCGTATCTTGATATGATTTAATTACATCAATTAATAAGTTCGTTGATGAGTTTTTATTAGTTATTAAATCTAGCCATTTAAAGCTAATTAAAAAACTTTCTTCAATAGCAATTAATTTATAATAGGAGTTTGATTGTTCTATCAAAGAGTGTACTATATTTTCTTTACTTAAGATTCCCAGTGTTAAAATTTCTTTATTTGTAAAAATTTTTAATAGATATAAAATTCCATGGGCAACAATAATGGATGTATACTTTTCTTTTCTCTTTATATAAATTATAGAATCACCTTTATGGAGTTTATACACATAAAAGGGTATTTTAGATATTGTGAAGTAATTAATCCATTTCATGATTAGTCTTAATAGTTTTATATAATGACTTACTTGTATTCTATCATTATATCTAAATATGAAAAGTAAACTTTTATTAGTCGATGATGATGTATATTTAAGAAATTCTATTTCTTCGTATTTGATATCAGAAGGTTTTTCTGTCTACTCTTTTGAAAATGTTAGCTCTTTATTTTTAAGTTTAAATATAAGTAAACCAGATTTAATTATTGCAGATATTATGATGCCAGATATTGATGGATATACTTTACTTATGAAATTAAAAGCAAATAGTAAACTATCCAGTATACCAGTAATATTTTTAACCGCTAAAGGAATGACTCAAGATAGAATTAAAGCTTATAATTTAGGTTGTAATGCTTATATTACTAAACCCTTTGAGCCCCAAGAGTTATTATCTATTATTAATAACTTATTAAAAAATGTAGCTTTATTTCAAAATAAGTCTAAGTATAAAGATTCAAATCAGCTGAAATCATATGCGATCAGTTTTACTAATAGAGAAATAACAATTTTGAAGCTAGTTATTCAGGGTTTTAGAAATAAAGAAATAGCTTCTCATTTAAATATAAGTATACGAAATGTCGAAAAATATGTAAGTAGATTGTTAAATAAAACTTCTAAAAGGAATCGTACAGAGTTGGCCCAATTTATTATAAGTAAAGATATTAAATTATTAGAGGGCGAATGACGGGAATCGAACCCGCGAATAATGGAGTCACAATCCATTGCCTTAACCTCTTGGCTACACCCGCCATGGATATTATTATAATATGTTTTTTTTATTACGTCTATATTTTTACTTATGAATATTGATATTGCATACAATACTATTTTTGTAAATGGTGAAGCTTTGAATTGTTCTTATAACATGTCTTTACAAGACTTACTTCTTTACTTAGGCTTTGATATAAATATTATTGTAGTAGAGTATAATAAAGAAATAGTTACTAATTATAAATTTCCTAACATTGTATTAAAAGATCAAGATAAATTGGAAGTTATTACAATTGTGGGTGGTGGTTAGTTAGTCAATATTACGTTGTGATACAGATAATCTGCCTTGTTTCATATCTATATGTAAAATTTTGACTTTTATTTTGTCACCTATACTGAAAATACTATTAATATCTTTAATATTCTTACTTGTTACTTCAGATATATGGAGTAGCGCTAAAATTCCATATATCTGTATAAATACACCGTAAGCCTTTGTTTTTATAATTTTACCAGTTACAATTTTACCTATTTTGAATTTACTGGATGATATAGATATAATCGCTTTTTTATGGCTTAAAATTAATTGATTTGTTTTTTCATTTGCTAAAAGTAGCTTGCATTTTATGTACTTATTTTCTACTGATTCTTTATTAATATCAATAGCTACATGAGACTTAGGTACAAAACCTTGTAAACCTTCTAAATTAACTATTAAACCTCCTTTATTAATCTTTATTACTTTAATATTTAGTATAATGTCTTCAGTTTCTATTTGTTTAATTCTCTTCCATGCTCTTATATATTCTAATCTTTTAATTGATAAAATTAATTGCTGTGAATGCTTATTATAGGCTAGAATAAAAAATTCTCGGGTTTCATTTTGTAAATAATATATAATGCTTGGTTTTGCATGATATATGGATATTATTTCTTCGTGTGGTAAATATCCTGCTGTTTTTGCTCCAATATCGACTATTAGATTTTCCTTTTCTTGATGAAAAATTGTCCCTGCAACTATATCCCCAGGATGTAAATTGTAATTGTAGCTGTTAAGCATTGATGTGAAATTACTGTCTGTAAAGCTTTTATTAGTTTGCATATATTTTTTATAATATTATATTAACAAATATTGATTTAATTATATATTAGATAATATAGTATTATATGAATATAGAGTAAGCATAGGTAGTTGCAAATTTTTATACAAATTTGAGGAAAGTCCGGTCTCTATTTAGAAAATATAGCTATTCAATAAATAGTGTAAGTAATTGCGAGGAAAGTGCTACAGAAATAAACCGCCTGTCTCTTATGATAGAATTATAAGTTTAGGTAAGGGTGCAAAGGTGTGGTAAAAGCACACCAGAAGTATTATTATAATATTTGCTAGGTAAACCCCACATATAGAGCAAAGTCATTACCACCATTATTATATTATCTATTGTAATAATATACTAATGTATTAATACTGCAAGAAGTTAAATTTGTAAAATAACTCTAGATTAATAACTACCCTTTTTTGTATATTTTATATTTTTTTACAAATTAAGAACAGAATCCGGCTTATGACTTACTCTTTATGAATACCTTTCTATATTTTGTAATAATTTAGTTATTTCTTTATTAATATCATTAATGTCTTTTTCGTTTAGTGTTTTCATATTAGATTGATAAGTTATACGGAAGCCAATATTTCTATACTGCTTTAAGTTATCGATGTGATTATATTCATTGAATATATCAACTGATTTAATAAAAGGGTTACTTAAGTTTAATATATGTTCTTGAATAGATATTGCTGTTTTATTTCTATTCAACTTTAATGAAATGTCTCTAGTAATAGTTGGATAACTTGAATATGGCTTATAGATATGAGAGATATGTTTTTTTTTATTGATTGCTTTAATCAATTTAAATAAATTTAACTCAAAAATATAAGTTCTGTGATTGCTATTTATATCGTTATTATATTTAGTATTTAGTTCACTAAATATACCTATCTGTTCATTGTTTTTTTTACTGTATAGTATTGATATTCGATGAGGATGACAAATAGAGTTCCAGTCATTGTTAATCATCAAATTCTGTTTTTTTTCTGGTTTTACCCAAATAATATCTGTATTGAACTTTTCTAAAAAATCTTCTAGTAATCCTTTGGCTTGAGACCAACTCATACTTTGAGATTTTTCCTCCCATGACATTTGAGAAAAGTTTGCATTTCCTATTATACCTGCAATGTTTAATGTTTCTTCATATTTATTATTATACGTAGATGTATTTTTTTTGTAAAAAACTCGCCCAATTTCAAAAAATTCAAGTAATGAGTTTTTTTTCTTTATATTATATTTTTTTGTCAAGATTAAATCTTTGATAAGATTATTTTTCAATTGCGATTGATCCCCTAATAAAGGATTGTAGAGTGTAACTTTAGAAGTAGTAGATTTTATTTCTGATTTTTCAAGTGAATAATTTATAATCTCATATAGACCAAGGTAGCTTAATATATAACGAATCTTTTTTATATATTTAGCAGTTTTAGATATTTTCCCTTTTTCACTGTATTTAGGAAGTCTGTCAAGAAATTTATTAAATCCATATACCCTACCAATTTCTTCAACAATATCTATAGATCTTTTAAGATCGCTTTGTCTATATTTAGGAATTGTAACTCTAAAAGACTGATTTATGTATGTAGGTTGAAAATCTAATTGCTTAAGAATTTCAAAAATTGTTGCATCAGATAGCACTTTATCGTTTTTCTGTAAGGGACCGAGTATTTTTACTATATCTTTTTTATTTACATTTATTTTTCTTTCTACTGTATGATCATGATGTTTATTAAAACTATATATTTGATTTATATTACTATTAGTTAGTCCTGATATCAGTTGAATAGCTTCATTATATGCACTGATTGCATCATTTATTGATATATACTCTAAATGCCTATTTAATTTTTCTGTTTTAATATTTATACTTTTTACAACTTGTTTAAGGTATTGTTCTTTACATATTTCACCTATTACAATAATTGAAGAAGTATGAGTATCACATTTAAATTCCGGATTAGATTTTATTCCTATTATAGATAATGTTAGATTATTATATTTAAGCACTTCAATAGATTTATTAATATTGAAATTACAGGAATCTGAAAAATTCATCCATTCTTCTTTTTCTTTTAATAGCTCAATATTTAAAAAAGCATTGCTTTTACTATTTTTTTCTATTTTATCTAAATCTAAAATATCGATATTTTGTCCCCATTTGATTCTGATATAGTTTGTTATATCATATACTGTATTAGTTGGTTTAATATCGCATGCTTTTAAGTAATTAATTAGCCATGTTGGTTTTATATGATATCTTACTTTGCTAACTGTATTAATTTGAAAATATAATAATGTATTAGACTTGAGATTATTAAGACAATAATCTTGTTTTGTACTTTGTTTATTCTTATTCTTTATATTTATATTTTTATAAGATTGGAAATTTTTAAGATTAAATAATATACCAATTTCTCTTCCTAATTCTATAATACTTGAAATATCTCTTCGATTAGCAGTAATGCTAATATCGATAGTTTTATCTTGAATCTCAGGTTTATTTATAATTTCTTCAACTTCAAACCCTGCTAGTATTAATTTGTCTGTTATCTCACCTAAGGATATATGTTTTATATCTATTAGTTCGTTTAGCCATTTCCAGGAAACTTTCATAGATTTATCTTAAAATAAAATAAGAATTGGTTTTGATAAAAAGTTATTAGTTATTTTATCAGATACTTCTAAGTTGGTTCAATTGAATTTATTATGATGTTGCTTTTGTGAATAATAATTCATTGTCGTTAGCATATCTCTCCATAAAGCGCATAAATCGATCCCAGTCTTTAGGGCTTTTTATAATATAAATAGATTCTATCGCTTGTGGCCTACCGTTGATAAATTTAGCATTTACGTCCTTTGTTATCATTTCGCCTTCTTCATCTCCTAAGTACATACCTGTAATATCTCCTTTTTCTTGCATATTAGATTTTAAAATATCTGGATCATTAAATCTAAAGGTTGCCGTTCCATTACTGCCATCTCTTGATCTTGTCAGTTTAACATCAGGAACAACTGTTTCGTTAATGCCTTTAATAAATTGAATAGTTGCCATTATTTTCTCCTAGCTTTGTTTAACATATAAGTTAAATTTTAACTTATATATTTATTAGTTATGAATATTTATTATAGTATAATTTAATTCTGTAATATATAATTAAATTAATTAGTATTATAATCCTTGTTTATATAAAATAATTAATATATAAGCGATTAAATTTATTATTTTATATCAGATATTCTTAATTTATTCTTTCATTATATGATATAAGTTTTTGTATTATGCTAAATATAAATGTTTAATTTTATTAGATATTTACTACTATATTTATATCATCTTAGATTAAATTTATTCTGCATTTTTATAATCTTTAAAATAATAAGTATTCATTACTTGATTGTAATTTTAAATTAAAACAAGAAAAGCTAATATGCTATGAAGTTTGACACAAAATTTATAAAAAATAGAAATATTTAGAGTAGTTATTAAATCTATAATTATTTAGATAAATCATAGCTTCATAAATTAATTATACTCTTATCTATAATAGAGTATTTTAGTTTACTATGCATTGTATTGAGGCTTAAAGCCTGCGAAATCTTGATTTAGTATTTAATCTTATTACGAGTTGACAGTATTCTTTTAGCTTATAATAAGTCATAGTATATTTCTCACTAATTTCAATCTTGAAGATATTAGTTTTTTGTAAAGTTTTTTATCTTAGGTTATTTATTAAGAAAATAACCTAAATCCGCCTGTGATAATAATTTTGTAGAACATGATGCATGTATCACTTATCCAATTAAGTTAAATTTTTCGATGAACTTAATTTAATAGAGATATTTTGCCAAAAATTGCTTGATTTATATAAAAAAATTATAGTTTAAAGTTTTTATTATTAGCTATTAATTCCATTTTACTAAAGAATATATTACTATCTGGGGTGGGAGGATTCGAACCTGCGAATGGCGGAGTCAAAGTCCGCTGCCTTACCGCTTGGCTACACCCCACTTTTATATACTCCATTTTACTCATGAATTATATGTATTTGTCAAGCTATTATTTTATCTTTATAGTTAATTAATAGATGATAAATCTTTTAATCTAGCAATTAGAGTAGATAAATTAATTAAGCTTATATTTTCTTGTTTATGATTACTTAACCATTTTATAGTTATGGACTTGTTGCTAACTTCATCATCACCTATAATTATACATGCTTGTGCACCAACTTTACTGGCTTGCTTTAATTGCTTTTGAAAATTGTTATTTTCTAAATTCAGTTCAAAACTTATTTCTTGCTCTTCTAGTAAAGAGATAATTTTTAATACAGTATTTTGGGTTCTTTGTCCTCGATGCGCTATATATATATACGGTTTATTTCTTTCTATTATTAAATTATTCTGTATAAGTAATAATAATCTTTCTACTCCAATTGCCCATCCGACAGATGGAGTATTGGGTCCACCTAGTTGTTTAATTAATAAATCATATCTACCTCCACCGCAAATTGTATCTTGACTACCCAACAAATTTGTCTTGATTTCAAAAGCTGTATAATTGTAATAATCTAATCCTCTAATTAAATAAGGATTAATGCTATATTTTATACTCAATAAGTCAAGGTATTCACAGATTGAATGAAAATGTTTTATAGAATCTGTCGTTAAATATTCTTGCAAACATGGTGCCCTACGTAAAATTTCCTGAGTTTTTTGATTTTTACTATCTAAAATTTTTAATGGATTTACATGAAGTTTTTGTTGTGAGTCTTTGTCTAAATCGCCTCTATATGGTATTAAATATTGTACAAGTTTTTCTTTGTATTTATTTCGTTCTTCAATATTGCCAATAGAATTTATCTCAATTTTATAATTTGAACATTTTAATTTAGTTAAAAAACTATTGGCTATGCGAATTACTTCTGCATCAGCCATTGGATTTATGCTACCGATACATTCTATGCCTAATTGGTGGAATTGTCTCTGTCGACCATTTTGTGGTCTTTCGTATCTGAACATTGGGCCTAAATACCATAATCTATTAATTTTTTTGCTATTGTACAATTGATTACTTATAAACGATCTTGCTATACTTGCTGTGCCTTCTGGTCGTAATGTAATTTCTCTTGATCCTTGATCAATAAAGCTGTACATTTCTTTATTGACTATATCTGTTGCATTACCTATACTTCTTTTGAATAAAGTGCTTGATTCTATTATAGGAGTACGAATTTCGTGATAATTTGATAAAGTAAAAAATTTTGAAGCTGTATCATATAAATATTGCCAAAATATAATATCATTTGGCAATATATCCTTAGTTCCTCTTAATTGTTGCATTACTATCTATCCTGATACTTTAGTAAGATCTAATTTAAATATATTTATTTAATTATTATCGGGCAAGGAGGGATTCGAACCCCCGACACCGTGGTTCGTAGCCACGTGCTCTAATCCACTGAGCTACAAGCCCCTATTAGAAATCAGTATATCATTTTTATATTGAAAAAATATATTTTTAGTTTTGCTAGAATACGATCTAATTATAGTGACCTATTATATTTAGTATTTTATGCTAGTAGCATACTTGTATTATGTTATTTGTTTGTTTATCATATTGTAACAGGAGTTTTATTGAATGAGTAAAAAAATATTATATCAAGATAATGCTCGTAAAGCTTTAGAGAAAGGAATAGATATTTTATTAGAAGCTGTATCTGTTACGTTAGGTCCTAAAGGTCGCAATGTTGTGTTAGAAAGAAAATTTGGATCTCCTCAAATAGTTAATGATGGTATAACCATTGCTAAAGAAATAGAACTACGAGATTTAACTGAAAATGCAGGTGTATCTCTTATTAGGCAAGCAGCCTCAAAGACAAATGATGTTGCTGGAGATGGTACTACTACAGCAACTGTCTTAGCTCATGGAATTGTAAAGCAAGGCTTACGTAATGTAGCTGCAGGTTCAAATCCAATCATATTAAAAAAAGGAATAGAAAAAGCTGTTAAATTTATTGTATCTAAAGTAGCACAATATTCCCGTCCCGTTAATGATATACGTGATATTGCACAAGTAGCATCTCTATCTGCAGGCAATGATTCAGAGATTGGATTGATGATAGCAAATGCCATAGAAAAAGTTGGCAAGGAAGGTGTTATATCGTTAGAAGAAGGGCAATCTACAATTACTCAACTTGAAGTTAAAGAAGGTATGAAATTTGAAAAAGGTTTTATTTCACCTTATTTTGCTACAGATTCTTCTAGAATGGAAGCCGTGTATGATAATGCATATATTTTGTTAACAGATAAAAAAATAACTTTAATCCAGCAAGAATTGGTTCCTATTTTAGAACAGGTTTCTAAAACAGCTAAACCGTTGTTAATAATTGCAGAGGATATAGAAAAAGAAGCTTTAGCAACTCTTGTAATAAATAAGTTAAGAGGTATTATTAATGTGGTTGCTGTGCGAGCACCTGGATTTGGCGACAGGCGTAGGGCATTATTAGAAGATATAGCTATTTTAACATCTGGTGAGTTAGTAACTGAAAATTTGGGTTTAACTTTAGAGAATTTATCTTTAAACCAATTAGGTGTAGCTAAAAGAATACATGTAACGAAGGAATCAACTACAATTATTGCTGATGGTAATGAGTCCCGCATCCAATTGCGATGTGATCAAATTAGACGTCAGCTTGAAGTAAGCAATAATGACTATGAAAAAGAGAAACTGCAGGAAAGGCTAGCAAAATTAGCTGGTGGTGTTGCTGTTATTAAAGTTGGTGCTGTAACAGAAACAGAAATGAAAGATAAAAAATTGCGTCTGGAGGATGCTATTAATGCAACTCGGGCAGCTATTGACGAAGGTATAGTCCCTGGTGGCGGTTCAACTTTAGTTCATTTGTCACAGGATCTATATTCTTGGTCTGTAAATAATTTAGTGGCAGAGGAATTAGTAGGTGCTTTAATAGTTGAAAAAGCTTTGGTTTCACCATTAAATAGGATAGTACAAAATTCGGGACAAAATGGAGCTGTGGTTGTTGAAAAAGTGAAACAAAGTGGATTTTCTATAGGCTATGATGCTAATCAAGGTAAATTAGTTGATATGTATAAAGCAGGTATTATTGACCCTTCTAAAGTAACACGTTCAGCCTTACAAAATGCATCTTCAATAGCTTCTATGGTTTTAACAACAGAATGTATTGTTATTGAGAAATCAGAAGTATAGTGTAAATTTTAATTATATAGGTATTTTATTAGAAAAAAAACTCCATATTTACTGCAAATTTTGTTAATCACGTAAAGATTAGTTATAGCTATATTATCTATTTTCAGATCTTTATGTTTACTATAAGTATTATAATAATCTTGAGTTTGATTATAGATATATGTAAACCGATGTATATATTGTACAGTAAGTAGAGATTTTTTCTTATTACATGAATCATTTAGAATTTCTAATGCAAGATTATGTAAATAAGATTTATTCACTAGAGTATAAAAAAACTGTATAAATTTAATTTGTTGTTTGAATTGTAATTTAGAGCTTTTGTCAGCATGTCTAATATAGTTTCCAAATTTTATGAGTAAAATATTATAAGTATGTAAAGTATATAATTTTTTTTCATCTGTTAAAGCATATAAGTCTAAAGCTTCAGCTGTAATTAATATAAAGTCAAGACGTTGTTTTAAGTTCAATTTTTGATTCATTTTTAATAGTTAACTTATATGTTTTGTTAAAATAATTCATGATGATTAGTCTATACTATGAAACTAATCATCGTAATATATTATATGAATTTTCAATTACTACCTGCAAAAGTAAATTTGGGAAATTTTTCTTGTGCTTGTGTTAAAGATTTACTTTTACCCGTTTCTTGCCAAAAATTTATAATTTCAGTTGCTTGATTTAATAATTCTACTTTATCATGTTCGGATATCCATGGCTTTGATTCCAATTCTACTTTTAATTGTTCCCATGCATCATTTCTAGGCCAAAAAAAATAAGCAGTCAAGGGACTTGAGCTATTTCTCACTATATGATCAATAGCTATTGCAACATTATTTTCAAGCCATAAAATTTTAAATGTAAATTTAGACAAATTAGCATCTCCCGTATTAGTGCAGTTTAATGATTATTTGATATTTGCTCTTCTAACAATATTTTTTACTGTTCTACTAAATTGTGCACCTTCATTTAGTCTCCTCTTTATTTTTATCATATTTAACTTTGTTTGGTTGGTTATAGGATTATAAAAGCCTACTTCTTCTAAAGCTTTTCCGTCCCTTTTTTTTCTACTATCGATTACAATAATACGGTAGCTAGGAAGTTTTTTTCTTCCGAATCGTTTTAGTCTTATTTTGAGCATAGTTTACCTTAATTAATTTAGATGCTATCTATGTGTTAAAGAATAGCTACCTTCTGTCATATAAAATGATAGATGCTAGTTGTTTTATAGTATATCAATTAATTAATAATTTATGTAATTGACTCTATTCTAATATTGTTAAAAATGACTGTTAAACACTGCAAAAAAATAATACCCAGCATAGGAGACATATCCATCCCAAAAATCATGGGAATTGTTCCTCTAAATAATCGTAAATACGGATCTGTTAAACGATTTAAAGAACAAAAAGGCTCATTATACCAATTTACAGTTGGAAACCATGCTAAAGATAGTTTTAAAAGAATTAAGATTAAGTATATTTCAGAAAAATTTGCTATTGATGTGAATACTAAATTAAAAGAATTAGTAACTATATTCATTATTAAGTGCTTGGTTATAAATTTATTATTAATTAATTTAATAGTTATAGATCCGGGTTGTATATATCTTTAAGGATTTATATCTATTTCCTAAGTGTTCACAAATATTATTTGTGCATGTTATACACATTATTTTGATTTGATTAATATTTACATTTTTCTCCAATAATAAATAGTCTAGTAATTTAATAATTGAATCATTGTTTAAAAATCTTTCAATTATTATAATTTTTTGTTCTTTTATTGTATTAATAATATCATTATCTATATAACAATTTCTTATTTCTATATTGAAATTTATATGTTGTAAAAATACTTTTGGCGCTATAATATTAATGTCTGATATAAACTCATGACATTCCATTAAATTTGCAATTACAAGATAAGATTCTTTAGAGTCAAAAATACTTATTTCTTTAGTTAGATCAATATTTTTTATATAGATGTTGTGTATTTTGATCCATTTTCTGATTATTTCGTATATCAATAAAATACCTAATAATTTTGTATTATATTTATATATTTGTTCGCCTGTAAATTTTGTATAGATAATATGATTGGATAACTTTTTTATAATTGGATGTGATACTAGATATACATTTAAGTTCATATATACTATGATTTATAAATAGGTTAATTTATTATTATTTTATGCATTGTATCAGTTTATTTTGTATAAATAAATTTTATTGATTATAAAATTTGTATGGTTCGTAATAAATGGATATTGGGATTTTCATTAGGCGCAGAAAGTTGGAATGGCAGGCTTGCTATGGTATCTTTTATTATTATTTTTCTAATTGAATTTACCTTCTCTGTTTCTATTTTGCAAATTCTTGACTTATTTTAGTTGGTAATTCTATATTTGTTCTATTAAAAAGCTATTCTTAATATTTATATTAAGAATAGCTAATTTTAAATCTTGAAATAGTTAATTAACAACTTACTTATTTTTTAATCTAGAGGTCTCATTGAAAGAACAGCTTCATTTTCTCTATTTATACCTTTCTCAAAACCAGCAGCAGCAGCGCGAGCTCTACCAGCATGCCATAAGTGTCCAATAAATAGAAAGAAACCTAAGAAAAAGTGAGATGTTGTTAACCAGCTTCTGGGAGATACATAATTTACTGAATTAATTTCTGTAGCTACACCACCTACTGAATTTAATGAACCAAGTGGTGCATGTGTCATATATTCTGCAGCTCTTCTTTCTTGCCAAGGCTGTATGTCATTTTTAACTTTATTTAGGTCCAAACCATTAGGGCCTCTTAATGGTTCTACCCAAGGAGCTCGTAGATCCCAAAATCTCATGGTTTCCCCGCCAAAAATTATTTCCCCACTAGGAGATCTCATTAGGTATTTTCCTAGACCAGTAGGCCCTTGTGCAGAAGCTACATTTGCACCTAATCTTTGATCTCTGACTAGAAATGTGAAGGCTTGTGCTTGAGATGCTTCTGGACCAGTAGGGCCATAAAATTCACTTGGATAAGCTGTATTATTATACCAAACAAAATTTGAGGCTGTTAATCCCATAATTGATAGTGCAGCTAAGCTATAAGACAAATATGCTTCACCTGACCATACAAATGCTCGTCTAGCCCATGCGAATGGTTTGGTTAGTATATGCCATATTCCTCCAGCGATGCATATAACACCTATCCATACATGACCACCAATTAAGTCTTCCATATTATCGACACTTACTACCCAACCATCTCCACCAAATGGAGATTTAAGAATATAGCCGAAGATTACAGAAGGGTTTAATGTGGGGTTACTAATTAGTCTTACATCTCCACCTCCAGGTGCCCATGTATCATATACTCCTCCAAAAAATAAAGCTTTGATAACTAACAAGAATGAACCTATACCCAAAAGAACTAAATGAATTCCAAGTATAGTCGTCATTTTATTTTTATCTCTCCAATCATATCCAAAGAAAGGGAATGATTCTTCTAAGGTGTCTGGCCCAATTAAAGAATGATATAGTCCACCAAAACCTAGTATCGCAGAAGATATTAAATGTACTACACCTACAACAAAATAGGGATATATACTAATAATGTCTCCTCCTGGACCAACACCCCATCCTAGTGTTGTCAAATGAGGAATTAATATAAATCCTTGTTCATATAATGGTTTTTCTGGCACAAAATGTGCAACTTCAAATAATGTCATTGCTCCTGTCCAAAAAACCATTACTCCAGCATGAGCAACGTGGGCACCTAATAGTTTTCCAGATACATTAATTAATCTAGCATTACCCGACCACCATGCAAAACCTGTAGATTCAATATCTCTTCCACCTACACCTGTATTATTATTAAAGGGCGTTTCCACGTGGTAATACCTCCTCAGGAAATATGAAGTTTTCGTGCGGTTGATCTTGTGCTGCCATCCATGCACGAATTCCTTCGTTTAATAAGATATTTTTTGTATAAAATGTTTCAAACTCAGGATCTTCAGCGGCTCTTAGTTCCTGTGATACAAAATCATAAGCTCTTAAGTTTAAAGCTAGTCCAACAATACCGAACGCACTCGTCCATAAACCTGTTACAGGCACAAAGAGCATAAAGAAATGTAGCCAACGCTTATTAGAAAAAGCCACTCCAAAAATTTGCGACCAAAAGCGATTAGCTGTTACCATTGAGTATGTTTCTTCCGATTGAGTAGGTGTAAATGCTCTAAAAGTATCTGCTGCATCACCATCTTCAAATAGTGTATTTTGTACAGTTGCACCATGAATAGCACATAGAAGAGCCCCTCCTAATATTCCTGCTACACCCATCATATGAAATGGGTTTAATGTCCAGTTGTGAAACCCTTGAAGAAATAAAAGGAATCTAAAAATAGCAGCTACTCCAAAACTAGGAGCAAAAAACCAGCTTGCTTGTCCTAGTGGATACATTAAAAATACAGATACAAATACTGCAATTGGTCCTGAAAATGCAATTGCGTTATAAGGTCTTATACCAACAAGTCTAGCAATTTCAAATTGTCTTAAACAAAAACCAATTAAACCAAAAGATCCATGTAAAGCTATAAAAGCCCATAGTCCACCAATTTGACACCATCGTGTAAAGTCACCTTGTGCTTCTGGTCCCCAAAGTAGTAGTAAAGAATGCCCCATACTATTTGCTGGTGTTGATACAGCAGCTGTTAAAAAGTTACATCCTTCTAAATATGAACTTGCTAATCCATGAGTATACCATGATGTAACAAAAGTAGTTCCTGTAAGCCAACCTCCTAGTGCTAAGTATGCACATGGAAATAATAATAATCCAGACCAGCCAACAAATACAAAACGATCTCTCTTCACCCAGTCATCAATTAGATCAAACCTACCGCGGCTTTTTTCTTGTCCAATTGCTATGGTCATAAATATAATCTCCAAAGCAAACTGATTAAGTAAATATATCGTAAATATTACTTTTCTATTTTGTTAAAAAGTAGCACGACTTTACTTTTCTTTACGATTAACTACAATTATAAATATAATTTATCTAATATTTAGTAACTTATGGAACTATTTTATATTATAGTTCTCTAAGTTTAATTTTGTAATAATAATCTAATCTAAGATAATTCTATATACTACTAGATAATGATATAATTATAATCTTCGAAGAAATAAATATATAATAATTTTATTTGTTCAATAGTTTTTTAATTTTTTGTATTTATTTATTGAGTCAAAAATTTTGCAAAAATCTAAATTTATCAGCATTGCATATTCCTTTACATACTCATACCTCTACTGAACTAGAACTTTCCAAAGCACTATTATTATACAACGCGACTTTCAGTAATTTTTTGAAATAAATAACCTGTTCCCCTTGCTGTTAAAATGAGATCTGGATTACTTGGATCATCTTCGAGTTTTGCTCTTAACCTTGAAATATGTACATCAACTACTCTAGTATCTACATGTCTTTCAGGTGTATATCCCCATACTTCTTTTAAAATGGCTGCTCTAGAAAATGCATCACCTGCTCTACTTACCAGTAACTCTAAAAGGCTAAATTCCATGCCAGTTAATCTTACTCTTTCATTATTTTTATAGACTTGTCTCTTATTTGTATCTACTTTTAAGAAGCCAATATTAATAATTCCAGAGCTTGGTATACTTGCAGAA